CAAAACACAAAATTTAAACTTTATTATCCAAATACTTACATTATAAAATTTTATTTTTTAGAACAAGGTAAAGTGAAAAAAAGGATAGTTTAAAATATAAGAATGAATATAAAAGTATCGATGACAATTTTGTATTAACATCATAAAAAGTATTTTAAAGGAGTTATTAAGGATAACTAGCAAATTTATAACAAAAGGAGGAATAATACCAAAAGCCACAACTGATTAACTGAATTAAAAAAATCTGCAAAATCAAACCAAAATTGTGGCGATCCTAAGGGAAACCTTGATTATAAACACTTCCTGAAGCAAAACATTGTATTAGGGAAAGGAAAGGAAATCAACCGAGACTCCGAAAGTAATGGTGAGTGAAATCGGATTAGCCTAAAAAACTTTCAATTTGAATAATGAATTTTATAGATATAAGAATAGTTTGGAAAACTGTAACTATATTTATATAAATTTATAAAATTTAAATAATAACCAAAATTAAAAATCCAAAGAAGGTATTCAGTCCTGTAGAAAAAAAAGTTTTTTTGTTTTTTTAAAAAATTAAAGTTAAAAAATAATAATTTAAAACTAAAAAGTACGATGAGAGTAAACTTGTCGGAATATAGGGGAACCATCCTCTAAGGCTAAGTATTATAAATTTAGCGATAGTGAAAAGTACTGTAAAGGAAAAGTTGAAAAAGTGAGTTGTATAACGAAATGAAATAAACTTGAATTAGTAACTCTATAAGCAGTCGAAGTTTAAAATAAATGACGGCGTACCTTTTGCATAATGGGTCAGCAAGTTAATAGAAGTAGCAAGGTTAAAAGCCCTAGCGAAAGCGACTAGACTATTAGTTTACAAAGTAATAATATAATTGAGTTTAAACACTTTTTATATTTTAACTTTTTAAATATTTTTATTACAAATAAAAATAGAATAACCCCTTATTTATTAATTTATATTACAAAGTTTCTTAGGTTTTACTTAAGGCGGTGTATTAAATTAAGATTTAAGTGAATTATTTACTATAAATTAGTGTTGGATAAGTTACTTTTATTAGACCCGAAGCCAGTTGATCTTTCCAAGACCAGATTATAATGGATCGAACGGTTGAATGTTGCATAATTCTCCGAAGAGTTTTGGAAAGCGGTGAAATGCCAATCTGAACTGGTGATAGCTGGTTTTCTACGAAACATATTTTAGTATGACATCTATACAAAATTTATGGAGGTACAGCACGGCAATTCCCAATAAATTTTAGATAAACACATAAACAGTAGTTTATCTATTAAGCGTTTAGGTTGCGGGGACCTCGAAAATCTTACCAATGGAAGTGAAACTCGGAAGTACATAAATTGATGATAGATATTCAGACTGCTCATGCTAAGTTGGGTAGTCAAGACGGAAACAGCCGAGAACATGGATCAAGGTCCCAAATGATTATTAAGTGAAATTAAGGAAGTAACACATTGAATGCAGCTGTAAAGTGAGCCTGGTAGTCGCTATCTTTTAATGACCGTTGTAACAACGTAGCAGCCCTTAGATTGTTGCGCCTAAAATTTAACGGGTCTAAATAATCAACCGATATCCTGTTAATTTAGAATAAAATAAAAAAATAAAAATTTTCTTCTAAATTTAGGTAGTAGAACATTCAGTAATACTAATGATAAATAGTGTTTCATTATTTTGAGGTAACTGAAGAGAAAATGCTGACATGAGTAACGTAAAAAGAAGTTATAAAACTTCTCGCCGAATACGAAAGGGTTATAAGGAAAGGTTAAACCACCTTATGTGAATGCGGCCTCTAAGGATCAAAACCAATGTTTTGACTGATGAGTATTATACTGAAAGTCCATATGGAAAATAAAAATGGACCAGGAAAATTAAGTATAAAAAATAGTCTTTAATACCCAAAAATGAAGTAAAAAAACTATTTAAAACTACCGTACCCTAAACCGACACAGGTTCGTAGGTAGAGTATACTAAGGCGTAGAGCTAAAAGTTGTTAAGGAACTCGGCAAGTTGTCCTCATAAGTTTGACGATAAGAGGAACCGTAAAAATTTAAATTAGCCATAATTTAAAATCTTTTGCGGTGTAATAAAATCGGAGGCCCCGACTGTTTACTAAAAACACAATTCAGAGCAATGATTAATATCATAGTATTCTGGATGAAATTTGCCCGATGCCATTAATATAAGAGAGGTAATGGGTGACTGTTACTAATCGAAAGTCTGGTTAATAGCGGTCTTAAAAGGCCGTGTGTATTACTACGCCTTGTTTTCTTATAATTATTTAAATATAAGTAACAAAAAAGTAAAAAACACTATTCACTATATGCTTGAACTTCTTAAATATTTATTACTATTTTATGTGTATCGAATACCGCCTGGTTTAACACTTAATAATTGTTCTCCGCCTAGGCGGCTACATTACTATTTAAACTTTATAAATAGTATTTAACCGATATTTTTTAAAGGTTTTTAAATTTATAAGTTAGAAAGTAAAAAAAATTAAGCAAGATTTAAGCTAGAATAATAGTAAACAAATAAGTATAAAAAAGAATAACAAGCAGGTAAAAAAATATTTTATAAACTAAATATATAAACCTTAACGACTACACGTGAAATAAAAAGATATAGTCTGTGACTATAAAAAATTCGGATAAATTTTAATCTAAAAATGCGAGCGTAGACTTGTCTACAACAAATTTAGTAATTATAAAATAATATCGAGAAAGGAGCGGTATCTCAAGGTTAGTATTCCTTTTGGTTATAGTTTTAATAGCTAGAAAGTTATTGGTTTGGCTTGGCAAAATGAATTGTCCTTAGTCACTAGGTAGGGCTAGCACCCCGCCCCTAGTAAAAATAGTGAAAAAATAAATAATCTACAAAACCTTAAAACAATTATTATTTAAATTAAAAGCTACAAACACATTTTTTATAACAAACCAAAAGCCTAAGGGCAAAATAATGATTTTAAATAATTTCTCTATAAATCTAATCTTTACAAGATCTTTATCAAGAGGTTACCCTAAAATTCTTAACAAAGCTGTTGTGAACTACAATAACGCAGAACTGCAAAAAAGTTTAATTTTTAAAGAAAATATAAATAAATCTTTTGTTTATAGATGGATTAACAAAATTAATGGTAAAGATTACCTAGGAAGTACAACAAATGCTAAAAGTAGATTATCAACATATTATGATCATAAAAGTTTAAAATTAGCTAATATGCCTATTTATAATGCTCTATTAAAATATGGACATTCAAATTTTATCTTTGAGATTATTGAATACTGTGAACCTAATAATGCTCTTCAAAGAGAACAACATTACTTAGATAACTTTGATTTTGATTATAACATTTTAGAAAAAGCAAACTCTCTGTTGGGTTATAAACACACAATTGAAACGCTTGCTAAAATGAAAGGTCGTAAAAATGCTTTAGGATATAAACATACCTTAGAAACTCTTGCTAAATTGAGAGACTCTCAAACGAATAAAAAACACTCTGAAGAGTCTTTAAAAAAAATGAGAGAACATTGACAAAAAAGAAAAATAAAATCAGCTTTTTCTAGTCTGAATGTGGGTCCCTCGGGACCTTTTTTAGACACAAAAGTAAAAATAAGAGGGAAATTAGTGGTTGTTACAAATATCGAAAGTAAACTACTTACTGAATATATTTCTATAAGTGAAGCGGCATTAGCTCTTAATATAACTCGTTCTACTCTACGTAAATATATTAAAAATAACAGAATATTAAATTTATTTAAATGAGAGGGAAACAATTTATTGAAAGAAAAATGCTTAATAACTTTTAAAGATAAATAATAAAGATATCCATGAATTTTTAGTCAACGCTTAACTATGAGGATCCAAAGGTAGCAAAATAAATTGGCCATTAAATGTGGTCTGGTATCAATAATGTAACGATGGTCTCACTGTCTCTACAACTTGCTCAGTGAAATTGAATTACCCGTGCAGATGCGGGTTACCTCCAGGGGGACGGGAAGACCCTATGCAGCTTTACTGTATTTAGTTATCACATTAATCACAAATTTAGTTAATAGTAATTAGGGAAGTCGATAGACGAAAGATGGAATACCTTCGAATTAAAGTTGGGTTAATGTTTACCTTATAAATAAAAATTTTAGAGGGAGAGTTGACTAATTGGCAGTTTGACTGGGGCGGTCGTCTTTAATATAGTAGCAAAGTACATCCAAATATATAATTATAACACAAATATCTATTTATAATTTAAATAAGATATCCAGACAAAAATTTTTCTGTTTCTTTTCCTCTCTAAGGGGTAAGCGGCAGAAATAATTTATATAATAATTAACAGAACAAATTAACGAAAAAAAAATATTTTATTTTTTTTACATATAAGGTATGGCTAGAAATTGAATGGAGATCAATTAACCAGTGAATGGTTATGCAGAGCGTAATGGCGGAAAGCATGCTTAACTGAAAGACTTAGAAGTCGTACAGATACGTAAGTAGGGCATAGTGACCCCTCGCTATAATATGGAATAGACGGGGATCAATCGATAAAAGTTACGCTAGGGATAACAGGCTGATAGCTGGCGAGAGTACACATTGTCCCGGCTGTTTGGCACCTTACGATTTAATTCTTAATAGGAATTAGACATCGGGGAATTTTAATAGCAATATTAACTTAGAAGTTGGTTAAATGCTGGAATATCCTTAGAGCTTTCAATACTAATAATTTAGTTATAATTTGGAAGATTGGACAATCAGCAAGGAAAATTTAGTTTAGGCGATCACAATTATAATAAACTATTTAATTCTTCAACGATCACACACCAACAACAAGATTAATATCAATTTACTCTTGATACTTGTTGAAAATATGATCTAAACTTAACTGAAAGGTTAAGAATATTAGTTTATTTAGATAGACTAATAATAAATGCGATAGTCAATGTCGAGTAAATTAGAAATAATTTTTTTTTAAATTGGGTTAATTTCAAGAAAATCTCTAATTAAATACCACTTGCAGTTTTTTCTCAATTGGTAAAATAAATTACAGAAAACTTGAAGCGAAGCTACTTTCGACTTTAGTTGTTTTTATAAACAAAATAACTATGAAAGTAGAACGTTCAACGACTAGTAGGTGAGTTAAGTCTACAATAATCCTACCACGAAAGCCCAACAACTAATAACTACCAAATTGGTACCTTATTTTATTTTCAGGTTACCAAAAATAAAAATAAAAATTAGTTGATGACATAGTCTGAACCAATTTGTGAAAATTGGAAGCTTAAGATAAAGAGCTTAAGCGATAACAAGTTGGTCGACTCATCCTATCCTCCGGGTGAAGAAGCTTGGAAGGGTTCGGCTGTTCGCCGATTAAAAGGGTACGCGAGTTGGGTTTAATACGACGTGAGTCAGTATGGTCCCTATCTTCTGGAGGAACAAATAGTAAAAGGGGGATGACCTTCCAGTACGAAAGGATCAATAGGCTGTGTTTCTCTAGTGTACCAATTGTTGAACATTTATATATTTTAAATTTTTAAATCTAAATTATATTATAATTAGGCATAGTTGGGTAGCCACAAACATAATAGATAAGCGCTGAATGTATATTAAGCAAGAAACTAACCCCTAGATACTATCATCAGAATAATTTCTTAAACCTAAAAAGTTTTGACTTTTTTTAATTTTTACCTCCGCCACCGGCGGTAACTTTTTAATTAAGAATAGTGGACAAATTCTCTCAAGGATACCGCCACAAAGAAACAAACTCTGATTTTTATAAGAAATAGAACATTTCTAGATAGGATGCAAATGAAAATATTGCGAAATATTTAGTTTAGCATTACTAATTTATTAAATAGACTTGATGTTAAGAATTGTCAAATTTTATTTTTAAAATACTTAGTACCGTACAAGTATTTGCATTTTTTGTTTTATTAATTTACAAGGATTTTATCGCACTTACTAAATTTTTATTTTTTAGGTTCAGCCTGTTAATCTTGAACTATTTTTTATAATCTTAAATTTATTTTTTTATATTTTATATTTAATCTTTTTCAAAAAGGCAAAAATCGCTTAATAGAATAAAAATAGAATAAAGGTAAAATTTACTTAGGACGGCAGCGCCTTATAATTAAAAACAAAAACAAAAATAAAAACATTAAAACTTTTATACTCCGCCGCTGGCGGTAAAATAAAAAGGTAAGCAAATAAACAAAAAGCACCTAACAAAAATCTTGAGTGTAATAATTTAATAACAAAATATAAATTAAATAAAAAAATACAAAATAAAAGGTATTATTTATTTATATTTATATTTTTATTAATTTAAAAGAAAACTTTATTTTTAATACTTTTTATCGCTTCGCCGAGTCATAAAAATTTTAGTTTTTTACTAATTATATTTATATTTATATTTATTTTTATTTTTATCCTTGTTCTGCTCACTAATATTTAACTAAATTTAAAATTTATTTATATTTTATATTTTATATTTTAATATTTAATCTTTAATATTTAATATTTATTATAACTTTTCTAGGTTGTATACTGCCCAATTAAAAATATAAAGGTTACTTTAAAATATTATAACTTTATAACTTTATTTTTGGTTTAAGTAAATAAATTGTAAATTAGCTATGCTGGTATAACTGCACAACACTCTTCAGGAAATGTACTAGAAAAATATTACTTATTTAATATTTTTAATTATGCCTTAAGAAAAAATAAGATAAAATCTTATATAAATTATTCCGCCGCCGGCGGTAAAAAGAATATAATGTTTATTATTTTAATTAAATTTATTCTTTATAGTTTTTATAACTATTAGCCCTTTCCATTCTCTTTATATAATATTTCCCTTTTTAATTTAAAGCGGTTAACCAAATTTTTGATGTTTTGATGTTTTGATGTTTTGATGTTTTGATGTTTTGATGTTTTGATGTTTTGATGTTTTGATGTTTTGATGTTTTGATGTTTTGATGTTTTGATGTTTTTTAAGGCAAAGTTAAATTTAAAATAAAATTCTTTTCCTTATTTGAATTGATGAGTTTAGAATAAATAATTTAAAATTATTTAATGAATGAATTAAAAAAATTTCAACCTTTTCTAAATAACTAATAAGGATAACAGTAACATATTTCATATTATTTATTATAAGTTAAAATTAGTAACAATTATAAAAAAAACAAAAAATTTGTTACAAAATAAAAGAAAATAAATTTTAATATTAGTTTAACCTAGATTTATAATATTATATTTCTGTTTGTTATTAGAAAGAAAAAACAAAAAACAAACACAAAAAAATTAGGAATAGTTTTCATTGGTAAGTTAAGACGATTGCTAATTGTTCGGGTTAATTCCCTTAGGTGTTCGACTCACCTCTATTCCGTAAATAATTTTAAATTATGTTTACCTCTTTAGCAGTTTCTTATATAAATAAACCCACTCCGCCCCGGCGGTAAAACAAATTAACTTTTTCTTAGGTAAGGCAAGGATAAAAATGAAACACATATTTTTGTTGTTGTTTGTTTTTGACCGCCTTACGGATTTTTTTAAGCCGTTGTGTGGTAATTTTGTAAATTTTGCTTTTTAAGTTTTATATCTTTATTTTCTTTTCTTTTTAAGGGTAATGAACTAAGGTAAAGTAGTTAAATAAAAAGAAAACACAAAATAGTAAGTTTATGAAATCATATTCTTTTTGAATTTAATTATATTTGATAAATTTAATTTAAATAGAATATATTTCTATACTATGATCCTTTATTTATTAAATTTATTTTAAAATTTAAATAATATAAGAAGACTATCAAAATAATTAAGTAAAAGAGTAAACCTGAAATAAAATCCTGATTTAAAATGGATTGACGTCTATATTCTACTAATGCTAAAGAAATAGGTACTTTATATTTAGTATTTGCTATTTTTGCTGGGATGATAGCAACAGGTTTTTCTGTAATAATTAGATTAGAATTATCAGCTCCAGGTGTTCAATTTTTACAAGGAGATCATCAATTATTTAATGTTTTAATTACAGCACATGGACTTTTAATGTTATTCTTTATGGTTATGCCTGCTTTAATTGGAGGTTTTGGTAATTATTTTTTACCTATTCATATTGGTGCTCCAGATTACTTTAAAAATATAAATAATTTATTTACTTTTTAATTCTATATTTAATAATAATTATAATACACTTGATTCAGCTTATGAATAATCTAATATTAAAAAATGAAACAGCTAACTTAAAATGAAACCCTCGGTCCCTATTTAGAAGCATAAATTTGAAGGTAAAGGTAAAAATGAAATAATCTAAATTACTTAAATAGGATAAATGTAAAATAAGTACACCTTATATTGCTATAACTTCTTTGTTTAAAACTTATTTCCCTTTCTTAAAAAATCCCCATATTTTTTGGTAAACTTCTATTTAAAAATAAATAAATTGCTATAGTTTGGATAATAAATCAAAATAAAGAATTAGTAAACTTAATAAAAATATAGAATGGAAATCTAAGAACACCCTCCGCCTAGGCGGTAAAAATAAAAATTAATTTAATGAATGAATTTTATGGTGAAATTAAATCTATCCTTACAAATATCCAAATTATTCCCTAGATCACTGTGATTACAAATGAAATGTTTTACTAGCTGGTATTATTAATGCTGATGGATTATTTAAGATTTGTTATACTGCAAACTTTAATAAGAAAAAGCACAACAGTTTGAACAAAAGGAAGAATAGAATTATTTTTTTAACCACGTAAAATTTGACCTTATAATAATAAGTTGTATAAAACTATAATGGTTAAAATACAATCTTTTTTAAGTATGACTTCTGATTTAAAAATTTAAAAACATAATAGAGAGAATAGTTATTGAATAGTAGAGGTTACTAGTTTAAATAAATTATATATACTTATTCAATATTTAAATAATTATCCATTATTAAAAGCTAAACGAAAGGATTTATAGTTAGGTTAAAGGTTTTAATTTTAATTATAGATAAAAACACATTTAACTGAAGATGGTACAATTTTAATTAAAAATCAAATTGAATATAAATAAACAATGTGAATAATTTCACTTTTTCATTTAAATTATTTAAAAAATGTACAGTAGTCCTTTTTATAGTTACCCTATAATTAGAATCGGGTAAATTGCAAGGATATCTTAATATTATTTAACATTAAGACAATTTGCAGCGAAGTTTAGTTCAGCATATTTTTAAAACAAATTTATAAATTCATTGTTTTTGTTTTTTGTTTTTTTGTTTTTTTTAGAAAAAAGGATTAAAAACGTTCAACGACTAGAAAGTGAGTAATGCTAACAATAATTTTTCCACGAAAACCCGACAATTATATATAAATTATATAATTGATGACATAGTCTGAACCATTTAGTGATAAATGGAAATAAGGATAAAGAGCCTTATGATAACAAAATTGATGGCTTTTCCAAGATTAAATAATATATCATTTTGATTATTACCTCCTTCACTAATTTTATTATTACTTAGTGCTTTAGTAGAAAATGGTGCTGGTACAGGTTGAACTGTAATTTGAAAGATATGCAGTTCTAAAATGTCATTCGATGCATGAAACACCTCTGAATATATAATTCCTTTATATTTTATATTCAATCTAATTAATTACTCATTATTCCTTTTTTCTTCTATATGATCAAAAGGTTTTATTAATATAATAGTTATAATATTAATTATTATAGGTCAACATGCCTGTATATTAAAAAAGAATATACATCAGAGACTACATATGACAAGATATAATTTTATTAAACGTAATTATTCTTCTAAATTATCTAATAATTTATATAAATTTAATGAATGATTAGTAGGTTTAACAGATGGAGATGGTACATTTAGTATTTATATAAATAAAAATAAAACTAAAGTTCAATTTATCTATAAAATATCATTAGTTAAGTATAATATTCAATTATTATATAAAATAAAATCATATTTAGGAATAGGTCAAGTAAAAACTGATAATATAAATAAAATGTCCAGTTATTTAATAAAAGACAAAGACAAAATATTAAAATATATTATACCTATTTTTGATAAATATCCATTATTAACTTCTAAAAAATATAATTATGATTTATTTAAAGAATGTTTATTAATAAGTAATGATTTTTCATTAAATCATAATGAAAAAATAAATAAAATATATAATTTATATTATAATAAATCAATACCTAATAATTATATATCAAATAGTTGAAAGATAAAAAACAATTTAAATTATAAATTAGAAGATTGATCAAAACAAGATATAAAAATAATTATGTCTAAATATTGATTAATTGGTTTTATAGAAGCAGAAGGTAGTTTTTATTTAGTAAACAAAGATTTAAATAGAATAGTACATGGATTTAGTATAACTCATAAATTAGATCCAATTGTATTAAATGCTATAAAAAGATTATTAAAAATACCTACTAATGTAAATTATAATAAAAATAATAATTTATATAAATTAGATACTACAAATTCTAAATCAATAGAATATATAATAAATTATTTTTCATATAATAATTATAAACCGTATTTTTTAGGTTATAATAGTTTAAATTTTAGAATTTGAAGTAGATCCTATTTTAAACATAAAAATGATTATAATAAATTATTAAATATTCAAGAATTATTAAGAAAAATACGTAAAAATTAAAAATATCTAAGGCATAGTCCGAACAATTAGGTAACTAATTGAAATAATATAAGTTTATATATATAAATAAATAGATATAAATGATAATTATAAACAATAAAGATATCCACCATTATCTGGTGTTCAATCACATTCAGGTGGTTCTGTAGATTTAGCAATCTTCAGTTTACACTTATCAGGTATCTCTTCTTTATTGGGAGCTATTAATTTTATAACTACTGTATTAAATATGAGAACAAATGGTATGAGCTTACACAAATTACCATTGTTTGTTTGAAGTGTTTTTGTTACAGCTATTTTATTATTATTAGCTTTACCAGTATTAGCCGGTTAACATATTCTGCCGGCTTTAAATTCGGCTATTTGCTGGAAACTGTTTGATATCTATATTATTTCAAACACAATCAGCAGGAAACCCTTTGTGTTTAATCCTTTGTTTCCTCAGAGACTATACGCCGGAGTTAAGCAGTTGTACAATAATATTTAGTGTGTGTGTTTTAAAAATGAACACTGCAGATAGTCCACAAATATTTAAATTTCTATGCTCTATCTAAAAAACTCTTTCTAATTAAAAATTTAATTCTTATTTACCGGGATTAATCGAAGGTGAAGGTACAATTATTGTTCCTAAAACAGAAAAATCTCCTAAAGGAAAAATGAATTATCCTTCAGTACAAATTGTTTTTCATCTTAAAGATTTACCATTAGCCTTAATTATTCAAACTGAATTAAGAAATGGATCTCTAACCAGAAAAAAAGGGGTAAATGCTTACATTTTAACTATTAATAATTAGGAAGGATTATTATTAGTGCAAACATTACTAAATGGTAATATGCGAACCCCTAAAATAAAAGCATTACATAATCTAATTGATTTGTTAAATCTTAAGTTTGGTAATCTTAATATGAGTTATAAACCTCTAGATACTAGTCTTTTAGATTCTAATGCTTGGTTCTCTGGATTTATTGAGGAAGATGGACATTTTTCTGTCAGAACTCCTACTTCTAAATATTCGAGACGAGAATGTAAATTTGAGTTAACTCAAAGTCAAAAAGATCATAAATTAGAAAGCAAACTACTATTTATGAATAATTTGGCTGATTTCTTACTTACTTCAGTTAACTCTATCCGAGAAGATAAACCTAAACAAGAATTTAAATTAAAAACTACTAGTTTAAAGGTAAATTTCGTATTAGAGAATTATCTTAATACATTTCCTTTATTTGGTAGCAAATATTTGGATTATAAAGATTGAATTAAAGTTTTAGATTTTTTTAAAAAAGGGCGATTTAATCATAAATTAAAAATAGAAAAAATAATTGAAATTAAATCTTGTATGAATGACAAAAGAACTCTTTTTATTTAACCGCCGGCGGCGGATGGATCCTTTAAATAACAAAATTACAACTTAGCTTAATAAAAGATAGTCCCAACATACGTGTGAATGTATGAGTATTTACCTTAACAATTAAAATGTTTACCGCCTATGGTAAACTTATACCAAAGCTAACCGACATAATCTTATGTAGAAAGCTTTATGGTATTATGTTTGTTTTGAGGTTCGATTATTATATTAATTTGAACCATGGGTCCTATGACCAGTAAATCAAGATCGTTTTAGATAAAGCCCTTTTGATACACTTATTGTTTTTTTAAAAAACAAAAAACAAAAACAAAAACAAAAACCCTTTGGTAGGGTAAACTTTATGCTAGCTTAGCTTAAGATTATTGTACGATAGCTTTTATCTAATTCAAAAAGGGAATTACTATGTTATTAACAGATAGAAACTTTAATACTAGTTTTTATGATCCAGCTGGAGGAGGTGATCCAATATTATATCAACATCTGTTTTTTTCCAGTCATATTTCTAGTTTATTTGCTTTATTACCCGTCCTTTTCTGAGAAAAGGAAAATGAATGTAAACCATCGTTTAAACATTATTTTAATTTTGATCGTTTTATTGAAAAACATAAGTTACTGATTACTGATACAAGTACTCCTAGTTTTGCTTGGTTAACGTGATTTATAGGGTTTTCCGAAGGAGATGGTTCATTTATTGTATCTAAGCGAGGTGATATTTCTTTTTTTATTACACAAGATACAAGAGATATTCAGGTTTTATATATGATTAAGGACGTTTTAGGCTTTGGTCAAGTAATAAAACAAGGTGTAACTACATCTCGTTATGTTGTTCAAGATAAAAAAGGTTTATATCTGCTATCTCTTTTGTTTAATGGTAATTTGGTTACTAATAGAAAACAAATAAGTTTTAAAGTTTTTAATTCAGCATTTAATAAATATTCAAATAAAGGTAGATTATTATTTGAAACTATCTCTTATAATCCTTTAAACGTTAAACCTACACTAGAAGATAGTTGAGTTTCTGGTTTTGTAGACAGTGAAGGTTGTTTTTCAGTAACAATATATTCAAAAAATAATGCTTATAGTATTATTTTTGATGTTGCTCTACAAGCAAGTACAAATTTAAAACAAGAGTCAGGCTTAGAGTTACTTCTGGATTTATTTAAAGTAGGAATAATAAGAAAGCATAATTTAGGTAAAGATATTTTTTACTTTCGAGTATCTGGTTTATCAGATACCAGCCGCTTATTTACTTATTTTGACAATCACAAATTAAGAAGTAAAAAATTAAAAAGTTATTTATTATGACGAGACTTACATTCAAAAATTTTAAATAAGGAGCATCTTGATCCTACATTAAGACCTAGTTTAAAAGTTTTAGCTAGTAAAGTAAATAATACTTGAGATTAAATAGAATAATAAATAGAAACAAAGGACAAAGTTATGCCGCAAGGCATATTGTGTTTATAAAGCAATGTTATAGTTTTATTGTATAATCTGACTGAATTTTTCGAGTGTTCACTCAATTTAAGACTTTATAAACTAAGTATACTTTCTTATTTAGCTTTCTCTTTAAAGATTAAGGTAGCTTAGATAAGAGTTACATACTACCTTGTTCTAGTCCTGATCTGAATTTTTGAGCTCTTAATAAGTGAAAATTTTATCTCTCTTTACAATTAAAAAGTTAAGTTATATTTTTTTGAATTAGCTAAAATTTATGTAAAAAATTAGAAATAGGTCAGCTTTTTTCGACGGAGAAAAGGAGCAAATATAACTTATTTATATATTTGTTTGGCTACACTAGTGAAAACGGTTAATACTAAGTCTAAAGCAAGACCGTCGGTTTTTTAAGAGATCGCTACAGACTGGGTCACTGGTGGGTGTTAAATTTTTATTTAATGCTTAATGTACAGTCGGGTTCCTCCTTTGTAAAAGAATCAAAGGGCCAACGACAAAAGCTATGCGATTGTTTTGTGGGTTTTATAATCAAGGCTGAATAAATGATTATAAGATAGGGAATTGGATTCTTTGGTCAAAATTGGCCCTATTTAGGAGAGATTCTAAATTCGAATTGCGCTATATGCTGGGACTTTTTAGGACATATGTGCACTAGCAATGTAAGTCTATATTTTTTAATATCTATAGCCGTGTTGGTAAAAGTCACAATGGTCTGTAGAGGGAATCAGCCGGTAACCAACGGTCGCAGATATACAAGTTACCTAGTAGGAACCTCAGAGACTACACGCGCAACATCCTATGGAACCTGTGCTAACGCGAGGTTTAAAAAGGAAACCCTTTTTAATCAATGATTAGCTGGTCTTATCGACGGTGACGGTTGTTTTCTAGTTAGCAAAACTGGAAACTCTAGCTGTGAAATAACAGTTGCTCTTGCAGATGAACGTATGCTACGAATAGTTCAAAATAAACTTGGAGGGGCTATAAAACCTCGTTCAGGTGTTCAGGCAATACGTTGGCGGTTACATAATCGTGCAGGTATGATAGATCTAGTTAATCGGGTAAATGGGTTTATCCGCCACAGCAAACGATTAGTTCAACTTAGCCATATTTGTACAGTACTAGATTTGCAAATTTTAACTCCAGATACGTTAAATAAAGAACATGGATGATTTTCTGGCTTTTTCGATGCAGACGGAACTATCGGATATTCTCTAAAAGGTTCTTACAGTCGACCTCAGTTAAACCTGAGCGTAAAAAACAAAATATATACGGATGTAGAGCCTTTTTTAAAATGTTTTGGAGGACAAATATACTTTGATAAGGCACAGAATGGTTATTACAAATGGACAATCCAGTCCACAGAAAATTTTCAATCCTTTCTAGATTACATTAAAATATGCCCTCCTCAATCTATTAAACGTAACCGTTTATTTTTGGTTAAGGAATTTGACAGACTAGTAAGTCTTTCTGCCCATAAAGCAGCTGAAGGAACTGTTCTGTACAAGGCTTGAGTAAAATTTAATCGTAAGTGGTAAGTTTGATGAAGCCAGATTGGGCAGCAAGCATCAATCTTAATCTATAGTGATGATGATATAGTCCTTTAGTATATTTATTAAACCCAATAAAGTTAATTATATATACTGAAAGCATCCAGAAGTCAACCACAAAAATATAGGCTTCATAACGTTGCTGTATGCTGGAACCACTTCAATTTTATATATAAATATATTTAGTTTTAAATACTCCATCTTAAATGATAGAGTAAAAAAGTTAAAACGATGAAGTAAATCAGCAGGTAACAATTTATCTATTATAAATCGTTTAATATTAAGTACATCGAATTATATAAATAATTTAATGAACTTATTATATGAAAAGAATAGTAAAATTAGTACCTCAGAGACTTTACGCAACGATATTGCAACTTTTACTTCTAAGGAATTAATAATTATTTTCTCAAAAGAAAATATAAAAAAAGTATCTATTCATGTTCCAACTTATTTAAAACCTTTTAATGATAGCCAATTTGGACTATATTTAGCTGGTTTAATAGATGGTTATTTAATTTTAGTAGTAAACAACAATTAATTATTGTATTTCATTTATCGGATATTTCTTTAGCTTATTATATAAAAAGTTATTTAGGATATGGAAATATACGTAAAATAAAAATAAAAGGCTGTAATTTTCATTCTTGCAGCTAAACAGGGAATAGAAAAATTAATTAAATAATAAATACTCCGCCTAGGCGGTAAAATAAGATCAGAAAATAAATATAATCAAATTATTAATAATAGATTAAATAATCATAAATTTATAGAATTAAATAATAATATAAATTTTCAATTAAATACAGATAATGATTTACAAAATCATTGACTTGCCGGTTTTTCTGATGCAGATGGAAGTTTTCAAATAAAAACTATTAACCGTTCTAATAACAGAATTGAAGTACGATTAAATTTTAAAATGGTTCAAAAAAAGAAGCTCTTTTAATAATAATAAAAAACTTTTTAGGAGGTAATGTATATTATAGAAAAAATAAAGATACATATTATTATGGTTCAAGTAGTTTTGGTACCGCTAAAAAAGTAATAAAATCTTTTATAAATATCCACTATTATCTAGTAAACAAGTAAATTATCTTAAATGAAGAAAAGCATATTTAATTATTCAAGATAAAAATCATTTAAATATAAATGGTATAGAAAAAATTATTAAATTAAAAAAGACAATGAATTGAAGAAATTCAAATATTACTACTATAATAGATACTATTAATTCTTTAAAGAAGTAAAGCAATTTAAGATAAATTCCTAACAAAAATGAAAATTTTTGAGTGTTAATAAGAATAGATTTATATTATAAAAAATATTTTATAAACTCTTCAATTAACCAACACATTTGTTATATTTTAATTATACCAGGTTTTGGTATAGTTAGTCATGTTGTATCAACATTTTCAGGTAAACCAGTATTCGGTCAAGATGGCCCTAAATATCTTATAGATATTTCGAAACAAACTATATGCAGGGAACTAAGAAATTTAAATAAACAAAATACTATACAATTAAGTCACATTTATTCTTTTTTAACAATAAACTCTTTACAAAAACACAGTGCCTGTATAACTCCTATATATTTAAATTTAAAAAAATTAATTAATTTAGTAGTCTTCACTAAAGTGCTGGTAAAAAATTTTGTTTATACTTACAATCCGCAAATAACCAACGCACGTATATTTAATATATACAAATCCAAAATTACATTGAATAGAGGATTAAGCATGTTAGTAGGAATTTCAGAGGCCATATGTTTGTTATTTTTCAAATTTAATTTCATCTTTTTTATAAATAATAATAAGAATTTTAATAAAATCATTTTTCCGTTAACGAGTTCAAAAACAATAGGTACTCGTTTTAGACAAATAAAACATTTTGTTACTTTGTCTTTTTCTATTTGTAATAATAAAAAAAATACTAATGAAAAGGATATAATTTTTAATCAATGATTAGCAGGTTTGATAGATGGTGACGGGTGTTTTCAATTATCTAAAAAAGGATATGCTAGTTTAGAAATTGTTATGGAAACAAGAGATAAACATTGTTTATATCAAATAAAACAAAAATTTGGTGGTTCGGTAAAATTAAGATCTGGAGTGAATTGATTAAGGTATAGACTACATCATAAAAAAGGCTTATTAGATTTAATTTATGCAGTAAATGGGGAAATTAGAAATCCTGTTAGATTGCTTCAATTAAATAAAATTTGTGAGAATTATAATATATCCTTAATTCAACCTTCCACTTTAACTTATAATAATGGTTGGTTTTCTGGATTTTTTGATAGTGAGGGTAGTATTTATTTAAATTTAAATTTAAATTTAAAATCTGCTCAAATGTTTATTTCTGCTTCACAGAAAAATAAATATCTTTTAGATCTGTTACTGGACCTATACGGTGGAACTCTTTATATCCAAAAAGAAAGTTTTAAATGAGTAGTGTTTAAAAAACCAGAAATTATTCAATTATTAGATTATTTTAAACTATGTCCTTCTAGATCCTCTAAACATAATCGTTTAAAAGCTATTAAAAGATATCATGAACTTAGAGAGTTAAAAGCTCATTTAGCTTCAGATAATTCTATTTTAGGTAAAGCCTGAAAGAAATTTTTATTAAAATGGGAAAAATGGGAAAAAATTGAAGAATAAAGAGATGGTCCAAAATACAAGAAGCACGAAGGTTCTTTTTCCTTGTATTAGTATCTTGGTATGGTTTATGCCATGTTCTCAATTGGTATCTTAGGTTTCTTAGTATGATCTCACCACATGTTCTCAGTAGGACTTGACGTGGATAAACTTGTGTTCACGAGAAAAATTTTGCTATATGCTGGAAACTCCTATATAAATAGTCCACTCGTATTAAGTACGCTCGGAACAATCTATTTATTTTATAAAGGACAATCAGCAGGAAACTTTGGTTTTAGTGCAGAAGCTACGGCAGTTACTAAAAATACTTATACTAATTATAAAAATTTACCTCTAATTTCTGAACACGTATCTAATCATAAAAGCAATCTTACAGACAATGAACTTGGCTATTTTTTAGCTGGATTAATTGAAGGAGAGGGTTGATTTGGTAATAAAGAACTGCACATCCTTTTTGCTGAGGAAGATACTTCATTAGCTTACTATATCAAAAAAAGTATTGGATATGGTAACGTTTACAAAATTAAAAATAAGAAAGCTGTTAGATATATTTGTAATAATACAAAGGGTTTATCCATTATTTTATCTTTAATAAATGGTAAAATTTGTAGTAAATTTAAATATGATCAGCTAATTAAACATAATTATAGTGAACATTTTAACATTGTCATATTACCACCTTTAAAAACATTAAGTTTAGATAATTACTGATTAGCTGGTTTTACTCAAGCTGATGGTTGTTTTCATATCAGTGTTGCAAAAAGTAAAACGCACAAAACAGGTTATAGTGTTAGATTAGAGTATTCTTTAAAGCAAAATGACAACTTACCTTTGAAATTGCTATATGATACTTTAAAAATGGGTAATCTTAGTCAGTACACTACAGGAATTTGGTGTTATAAAAGTACAGGCTTCAAAACAGCGCTAAATCTTATTAATTACTTCGATAAATTTAATCTTTTTGCAGGAAAGTATAAAAGTTACCTTAAATTTAGGAAAGTGTATATTATGATAACAGAAGGAAAACATTTAGAGGAAAAAGGTATTAAAAAAATTAGAAGTATTGCAACCAAAGGATCCTCAGAGACAAGCACGCAAAAGGTTTAAATATTATTATAATTTTAAATCAAGATACTGTCCAAATTTTAGCTCTTAGACAAGAGCTTATTTTACAGCAGCAACTATGGTGATTGCGGTTCCAACAGGAATTAAAATATTTAGTTGGTTAGCTACATTATACGGAGGAAGTTTAAGATTAACTACTCCTCTAATATTTACTTTAGGATTCTTAGCCTTATTCACAATAGGTGGAGAAAAAATCATGTTACTTCACCCTTTAAAGGCTGCTATTTGCTGGGAACTTCTAACAATTATACTACTAGAAATATTTTCAGTAAAATTGTATAATTTTGAACAATCAGCAGAAAACCAAACGATATTATCAAATATATTACTAGAGTTTTCAGAGACTACACGCAGACATCAGAATACTTTTTTTGAGAAGATATAGTCCAAAAAATTAAATTATTATTCCTTTTTACGTCCTAAGGCCCTAGAACCAGGGCACCCTTGTTTTTATCTAATTAAACATATAAATTTTTCCTCTTATTCTACATCTAGCAACTCTAAAAGTTTAACATTAAAAACTTAAATCCAGTAAAGATGTATAATAGTTTAAAAGGCGATAGACTTCAAATTTTTAAAGATCAAAAAAATAACACAGGTGTTTATATGTTAATAAATAATATTAACTAAATAAGTATGTAGGAAGTTCTATTAATTTAGCTGCTAGATTTAAAATTTATCTTAACAAAGCATCCTTAAAAAGTAAAAACCTTCCAATATGCCTATTATAAAAGCCTTACTAAAATATGATCAAAATAATTTTTCTCTTTGAATTCTAGAGTTTGTGGTACCTTCAAATTTATAAATTAGGATTACTTTTTATATTACACTTATAATGCCTTATTATAATGTATTAAAAGAAGGTTATTCTTCATTAGGTTATAAACACACAGAACAGACTAAAAATTTATTGTCTGAATTAGCTAAAAATAGAACTCACTCAGATAAAACTAAATCTTTAATAGCAAGAGCTTTAGTGAGTGAAAACAATCCTTTTTATTATAAAAACCATTCAATGGAAACTAAAATAAGAATGATTGAAGCTAACTCAGCTTACCCTTTTTATATATACAATTCCTTTAAGGAATTATTAATTCTTTTTCCTTCAGTTAAGACATTAGCTAATTTGATTAAATCAAACCATCCCACATTGGTTAATGTTATCAAACAAGGTACATTTTTTAGAGGAGAGTGGTATCTTAGTAATATATCTTTTAATTTAAAGGGTATACCTTCAATAGCTAATTGAACCTCAAATGAGTGCAGTAAATTAGTATTAGAAATGAATAATAATACAAATATTAAAAAGGCAGTATTTGTTTATGATACTAATAGAAATTTTATAGCTAAATATGAGGGAGTAACGAGAGCTCAAAAAGCCCTTAATATAAATCATTCTACTATAAAAAGATATGCAGCTTTAGGAGAAACATATAATGGGTATATTTTTTGATTTGAAAATTTAAATAAAGAATAATAATTTTTTTTTTGTAACTGGAGTAGTATTAGCTAATGCTTCATTAGATTTAGCATTACATGATACAACGTATAATTCTTTATGAAATATAACAGTTTGTAATATTCCGTTTATTTGTATTAAAAATTTTTCTATCTTAACAACAGAGAATACTAAAAAAAATGATGATGAATATATTAAAATGTTTTGAGTAGGATTAATGGATGGAGATGGTAGTATTCAAGTAAATCATTGACAATATAAATCTTTACAATTTAGACTTGTTATAAAACTATCTAATATTATTACAAATTATAATATGTTAATAAAAATAGCTAAAACTATTGGAGGTACTGTTATAATCACAGGTAAAAGTAAAGATGTAATTTGATATGTGAATAATAGAGACACAATTAAAACAATTATTAAAATTTTTGATTGTTATCCTTTATTAACTTCCAAAAAAATCTGTCAACTTGAATTTTTAAAAAAATGTTTATTAGAAAATTCAGTAGAAAATTATTTAATAAATAGAAATTCTAAATATATAAATCAATCTTCCATTATTAATTCAAATCCTTTAAGTAGTTTTGTTAATTTACCTTACTATTTTAATGGATGAGTTTCCGGTTTTATAGAAGCAGAAGGTTGTTTTTCAATTAGAAAAAATACTTACCATTCTTTTTCTATAGGTCAAAACGATGATTTTTATTTAATAAATAGTATTAAAAACTTTTTTGATATTGCTAATACAGTTAGAAATCCGTATGGTCATTTTTATTGTTTACAAGTATATAAAAAAGAAAAATTAAAATTTATTATTAATCATTTTAATAATTATCCTCTGCTAGGAGAAAAATCAAAATCTTTACAAAAATGAATTAAAGAATTAAACAATTAAGTAAGTGTCATGAGGTCTTACCACCATGAAAAAAAATTCATACTTTTTTTCGGTAATATTTTAAATAAAATTATTTCATATCCTGCCGCCTAGGCGGATAAATAATTAAATATTGCTAACGGTGAAGTCTTATATATTTCAGTAATGCCTGAAATTAAAAAAAATATAAGATAATACCGTGGAAACCAAAATTATTTTAATTTATTATTTTACCGCCGCCGCCGGATTATTTATTTTTACCGCCGCCGCCGGATTATTTATTATTTAAATTATTATTTTAAAATAATGAGTAGGATCCGTAGAGACTAAACGTGGTAATTGAAAGTTTATTAAGTTAAATAATTAAATAAGTTATAGTCCGATCCTCAAGGTAACTTGAGTTGTATGAAATTAAATGAGTTATCACTACTGACTTACTATGTAGTAGCTCACTTCCATTATGTATTATCAATGGGAGCTGTTTTTGCTATATTTGCGGGATTCTACTTCTGAACTCCTAAAATTATAGGTAAAACATATAATGAATTATTAGGTAAAATTCATTTCTGAACATTATTTGTTGGGGTGAATTTAACTTTCTTCCCTCAGCACTTCTTAGGGTTATCGGGTAAACTTTATATAAAATACTTTAATGAAAATAATTGATGTTTTAAGGAATACGTCGCAAACGAAAAACTAATTTTGTTTGTTTGTATTTCTGGTTTATGTTATTTAAGTTCAGGTTTACAAAATGAAAGCTTATTAGCGGTAGCAGACAATTTTAAACTCTGTGTAAACTTACTACCTTTATCTTTATCTCTCAAAGATAGAAAAAATAACTGTATTAAATATCCAAATGGACCACATATTAAATCACAATGGTTAAATTATCCTGTTCGAGTGTATGACAATCTTAATATAAATAGAAATTTAATCGGTTATGATAATAAAAAACGATCTGTAATATATCAATTTTCAAATCTTATTACAGGTAAAATATATATAGGTAGTGCTTGAAATGGTTCCACAAGATTATTAAGCTATTGGACACCCAGTGTGTTACGTAAAAATTATCCTTTTTATCATAATATTAACTATTATGGTATACATAATTTTTCCTTAGCTATTATTGAAGATCTAGGTATATCGGGTTCTGTTACAACAGAATTTATACTCTCTCGAGAACAACATTATATAGATATATTGTTTATTAAGTATCCTCTTCAAACTATTAATTTGTCAAAAATAGCAGGTTCTACAAAAGGTTATAAACATAAACAAGATTTTGGAGTAAATAGAAAAGGAGTATTAAATCCAATGTACGGACGTGTTAACTCAAAAGAGTTTATAGATATGCAAACTCGGGATAAAAGCGGTTCTAATAATCCTGCTTATGGTTAATCTAAAACGGCTTCTACTTTAGCTAAAATAACTAAACTAGTATACGTTTATAATCAAACAGATATGTCTTACATCGGTGAATTTTCTACTGTAAATTGTGTTAAACACTATAAAATGGTAAAAGATACATTAACTAAATATATTACAAATGGTCTACCTCTCAAAGGAAAAATATTTATGCGTAGTAAACTTCATTAAAGTATTTAAAATGCTCCAGTAATATATCATTGGTATATTATTTGCAAAATTGGGTGAATTGCAAGAAAAACCTCTATGCAGGTTAATTTGCAGCTTATCTTATTACGATGTTATATTATGTTTTTACATAATAAGTAATAAGCGAGTTCAACGACTAACGGGTGAGTATCATCAACAATAATCCCGATACAAGCGCCCAACAATTATTTTTATAATTGATGACATAGTCTGAACCCAATAGTAATATTGGGAAATAGGGTTTAAATTCCCCTATGATAACAAATTGATGCCCCGAAGAATACCAGATTATCCTGATGCTTTTAGTGGATGGAATGCTGTATCTAGTTTTGGTTCACTTATCTCTATAATGGCCACTGTTTTATTTGGTTATATTATTTATGATATTTTTGCTAATGGTAAAGAAGTTAATAATAACCCATGAAGTGTTCCTTCTTTCTTTACTTCTTTAGAACAATTTAATAATGAAACACAAACAGCTAATACATTAGAATGAACTTTACAAAGTCCTATCCCATTCCATGCATTTAAAATGTTACCAGTTCAATCTTAATAGGGTATAATTTTAATTTTTTTATTTTTTATTAAAATATTTTTATTTAAAATATATAAATATTACCCCCACTAGTTTTAATAATGGTTCGCCTTTAAATCAATTGTAAGTGTAATTGTAATTGTAATTGTAAGTGTAATTGTAATTGTAAGTGTAAGTGTAATTGTTTTTGTAATTGTAAGTGTAATTGTTTTTCTCACTTTGCGCTATAAATTAATTATAATAGTATATTTACTTTAAAATTAAAAAGGATTTTTAATTTTATATCTTAAAATTTTAAGGAAGTATCGTCCTATTTATTTTTTTATTCTTTCTTGCCGCCGCCGGCGGATATTTTATTTTTAATTTACTTGTCTTAAATTAGATAAAGGATTTTTAATTTAAAATAATTTAATTTTATCTTTTCTTGTAAACTTTTTATAAGGAAAAATGCATTAATGAATGCATAATATAAAAATAAAATAATCATTCAAATTATAAAAATAGATAGTTTAAAACACAAATTCTATTATAAAAGAGTTACTAAATATTGCATAAAGCACATAAAATACAACTAATTATAAAAAATAAAAATAAATAAAATTATTTTTTCTTTTTAGTTTAAATTAGAAAGAATTTAATTTTGGTTCCGATTGAACGTTATTCAGTAGTTTTAAGACATGCAAATCGTTGTTTCCGAAAATTAATAGTTAAGTTTAAGAAATTGGACAAAAAAAATATTAGGAAATAAGGTGTAAAGGTGAGGATAGTAAATAAGATACCTTATAGTCTCCATAAATAAGAGATATTTTTAAACTATACGCTAAAAATCAAAATTCATTTTTAAAGGTTTAAAAAATAAAAATAATTTATTTTTATAAGAAAGGAATTTTTCTGCTATAAGATTCTATTTATTTTGATTAGGTAGTTGGAAGGGTAAAGGCCTCCCAAGCCCACGATCAATAGCTAAGCTTGATAGAGCAGATGGCCACATTGGGAATGAAATCTCCCAAGTAGTTTATATACTACCAGCAGTCAAGAATATTAGTCAATGCTCGCAAGAGTGAACTAGCTAACTGAAATCAATGAAAATAATAGATTGATAACGTAAGGGAAAATAATGATATTACCTTACTATTAGTGTCGTCCAAAACTGGTGCCAGAAGACTCGGTAAGGCCAGAGACGCAAACGTTAATCGTCTTAATCAGGCGTAAAGGGTTTGTAGGCTGCTTTTAACTTAGAATATAAAAATAAAAGCTAGAATCAAATAGAGGTTATATTACATAATACTTAGAGTAGGTCTTATATCCTTAGATACTAAGGGGAATATTAAGGGCGAAAGCTTTTTTACCATTAATGATTGACGCTGAGAAACGAAGGTGAGGAAAGGAAATAGGATTAGATACCCAAAATACCCCTCTCTGTCAACGATGAATGGTAACTATTAGTAATAAAATTAGTAGTAATGTTAACACAATAACCATTCCGCCTTGTTACTACGACTGCAAAGTTAAAAACAAAAAAATTAGTCGGTCTCGAAGCAAACGAAGTGAAGCATGTTATTTAATACGATAATCCGCGTAAAACCTTACCAGTTCTTGCATAAAAACTTTTTTGTTTTGTATATCTAATATAACAAATAATTAAGGAATGTATTAATTAATATAAAGAATATATTATATTTATTTTTTATATAAATACATTTATTTACAGGTGTTGCATGGCTGTCTTCAGTCCGTATTGTGAGAACTGAGGTTAATTCCGCTAACGGACGAAATCCCTGTTGTTAATTAAAAATTGATAGTATAAATTTTATACTAACTGACTTAACAATTAATGGTTCTGATAGAGTACCATTTGGGGCTAAGACAAGTCGTTATGGCCCTTATGAACTGGGCTATAGACGTGCCACAAAAACTTTTACAAAGTGATGCGATACTGTTCCCTATTTCTGAATTTATATAAAATTAAAATTTAAATGTTTAATAACTATAATCCGTCAGCGGAAAATTTAAATTAATTTTTAATCGAAAGGTTTAGAATTCAGTAAATATTTGACTCTTATTTTTAATTGTCAAAGTAAAGGGAAAGAAGGTGGAGCTAATCATTAAATAAAGTTAAATTATTAAAATTTAGTCGGATTGTCGTCTGCAATTCGGTGACATGAAGAAGGAATTTCGAGTAATCGTTGATCACTAGGCGCAACGGTGAAATAAGCATTCGTGATGAACTAACTGTCTGTCACTGGGAAGAAGCTTATAATGGAAGAAACTGGAACAAAGTTAAAATTTTACAAAGAGACAAAAAACTTAACAGGTAAAGCTGTAGTTGTTAACAGATTTGTTAGCCCTTTTCTAATCATTTTTGGTTTTATAAGGATTGTAGTTTCAAAATTTAAATATTTTTATATTTAATAATTTATTTACTAAACCTCTTTGTTAAATTAATTAGTTTTACTTAATCCATTTGAGTAACATCTCAAAAGTCATAGCAAGGTAGCTGTACTGGAAAGTGCTGCTGGAAATTAAAAAATTTAAACCCCCACTTTAAAGTAGTTTATTTTTTTGTTTTAATTTTTGTTTGCTTTTTTCTCCGCCTAGGCGGCAAGATATTTAAAAAAAGGAAAGTTAAAATAATTTCTCCGCCGCCGGCGGTAAACAGAATAAAAATTAATAATACAATCTTTTCGTGATCCGGTAATAATAACTTAAAAAATAAAAACAAGTTAGTACCTTAGGATAAAATTAAAAAGAAATAAAAAACTCCGTAAGGCGGTCCAAATAATATAAATTACAGATTATCTTAGCGCAATCTGTTCATTTAATTTTATTCCTTTAAAGGTAAATCAAAGTTTTTTTTATTTATTTTTTATATCTTTTCTGTTTTGCCGCGGGCGGTTATTAGTTAGTATTTTTATATTTTATTTGTAATTTACTTTAATTTTTAAACCATCCGGGTAAACCAAATTAAAACACACTCCGCGGTACAAAATAAAATAAAATAAGCATACCTAAGCAGCCTCCAATTTTCATTTTATACCTCGAACCTCGCTAATAAGGGCGGTTTACAGGGCGGCAAATTTTAAATTTATATTTAAGGTTTTATCTTGAATATTATAAACAAATTTTCATTTAAAAAGAATCGTCCTCGCTTGCTAATAAGATGTAAAACCAAAATAAATTATATAAATAATAACTTAAGCCGCCGGCGGTTCACAAAAAACATTATATTGTATCTATTATATTTAATATCTTTAAATATAATTATTATATTTTAATTTTTTTTGTTAAGTTGTTTATTTTATCAGCCTGGCGGCAATATATAGTCTTTATTATATTCTTTTACTGGCTTAATTTTTTTATATTTCTATAGCTAAGTACAGGTTGGCACAAAGGGGTTAGCTGAGTGGTTTAGCAGTAATTTTACACATTACAGACAGAGTTTCGATTACTCTACTCCTTATCTTTAAATTTAGATTTAAAAATTTTTGTTTCTCCAGCCGGCAGGTTAAACTTTTCTTTAAATATCTATCCTGCCGCCGGCGGCGGATAAAATTTGTTGTTAAGTTGTTAAGTTGTTAAGTTGTTAAGTTGTTAAGTTGTTAAGTTGTGTTTTCCTAGAACAAGATTTTTGTAACCGCCGCCTAGGATTGTTGTTTTTGTTTGTGTTTTGTTTTTTATTACAGCAATATTTAGTAGATATTTCTTAACAGTAAAGTATACTTAACTTTATTTTACTTTTTTAATTTAAAAATACTATTTATAAAATATAAAATAAAAAATAAACATAAACATAAATATTTACCGGTTGGCGTTTAAATTTAAATATCGCTCTGCTAATTAAAACAACAATTATTTAACTTTATTAATAAAGTATTACACCTAATTTGAATAAGTGGTTAAAACTCTTTTGTTTTTTGTTGCCGCCGCCGGCGGATAAATATATAAAAAAATTAGTAAACTAGAATAGTAAAATTAAATGTTTAATTAAAAATTTAATATTATTAATTTTTATTTTTAATTGTAAATTAAATAATTAATATTTGATATTTTTAGAGGTATAGTTCTTACACGAGTATGCCGAAATATGGTAGCCGGGTAAATTTTAGGTATTTATGGTTTTTAAAATCTTAAGAGTTCAAATCTCTTTACTCGTATATTTCTTAGAAATATACTCTGTTTATAATTTTAAAAGATAAATTTTTTTATAATTTATTTGGTCGCCCGGCGGTTTATTTTTTTATATTTTAATTTATTTTGTATTTTTAAACAAATTAAAGCCGGCTGTTTGTATAAAATAGAAATGTACTAAAATCTGTTAATCCTAGGCGGCGGCCCAAAAGATTTAAAAATTCATATAAAAATAAGCCTTTAAAAATTCTGTGGTATAACTTATTTATAGGTATAGCGGAATATATTATAATTGAGAGCTTTTAAATTTTTATAATAAATATAAGTATTAATTTTAATATTTTTATCTTTTAAGAACGTTCTTAAACCATAATTTGTTTGTTTGTCACATCTTTAGCTGAATTGGTACAGCGTTTGCCTTCGAAGTAAATGTTTATTGGTTCGAGTCCAATAAGATGTTAAATATTATATTTTTAAAAATATTTATATTTATAGTTATATTTATAATTATTCTTTTTATGATAATAGTTATAGTTATAATTATAATTATAAATATAGTTACATATAACATCTTAATTTTTTTATATTCTAAATACATTATCAGCCTGCTGGTTTTTAATATAATTAAATTTTTAGTTAGTTGTGTGTAACAATAAATTTGTTTAATTTAAGTTAATTGCTTTTTAAAATAAATTTTATTATAAAAGTAATTATTTAAGTTTACAATTTAAATTAAACCCAACTACAAATTGCTTAAGCCGAATCTTAGGATGCTTTTTACGACAAATTATATTCAACACAAATATACTCCGTAAAACTTTTAATTTAATTTGCTAAGGCGAATAATGAATTAAATTTAAAAAAGTGTTAAATGTTTTATATTTAAAATTCTGTATATTTTTATATAGATATTTTAATTTAATAAAATACAGTAAACTAAGAGAGACAAAATTTTATATTTTTGATTATGTTAAATAATATTTCTATTTTAAATACTATTTTTAATGATGCACCTGAACAATGATTAATTGGTTTCCAAGATAGTGCTGCACCTGGGTTTACAGGTATTATAGAATTACATAATACTCTATTCTTCTATTTAATTGTAATATGTGTAGGTGTATTTTGAGTTTTAGGTTCAGTAATGTATTACTATAATTCTAATAATTCTCCTATTGTTCATAAATATTTAAATCATGGTACTTTAAAGTGCCTACATGCATATACATTCTTTAAAAAAACAAACTTAATAATTCACAATCTTAAAACGGCTAGCTTAATTTAAAAAAAAAAATATAAAAATTGGTTAAAATTAAAAAAATAAATAGCTGCATCCAGCTATCTCCTTAAAAACAAAAATAAACACTTAAAAAATGAATAAAATCTAAAACTAAAAATAAAGTGAAACCTTAAAATGTAAATAAAAAACAAACAAGTAACAAAGTGAAAGCTTAAAAATTTTATGAAAATGTTTATACTATGAACTCACTCATTAAAAAAAGTAAATCTAGTATTTATAGAATTAGTAACAAACAAAATGGAAATTTTTATATCTCCATAACTTTAAGTAAATGTTTCTGAAATTATTTTAATTCATTTTACTTATCTAAAGTTTAAAAGAATTTTAAGTTTTATATTTTGTAATGAAATTTTATTTAAATATTACAATTCGCCTTAGGTAAATTTATTATAAATATCAGATATCTCAGTTAAATTCAATTTTCATTTTTCTCCGCCTAGGCGGTAAACACACATTTAAATGGAGAAGCTTTTCTATTATAAAAAGAACAAATTTTATATAAGATAAAATTCTAGAATAAAATACAGCTAAAAACTGTACAAATTTAAATGCTTTTATCTCTTTTTTAACTTTTTCTTTTTAAATAAAAGATTAAAAAGTCTCATTTTTACAGCTAAATTATTAGGCACCGCCTAAATAAAAATAGAAAAGCGTAATACTTTAACCTAAGATATTCCTTTTTAAAGCAACACTAGGTTTAAAAATAAAACTTAAAGTTAACAAGAAAATAATATTGCAAAAGGTCACATTTTGTTTCTATATACAAACACACAACAAAATAAATTATTTTTAATATTATTATTTTTAATCTTATTTTTTTTAATAAAACAATTTTCTTATAACCGCCGGCGGCGGAGTAAAATAAGCAGGTAAATAATTAAAAGTTTTGCATAGTACAAATTAAGATATATAAAATAAGTTTAAAAATTTTACTTAAAATTACAAAATCACTAACATATTATTGAGTAACTAAATACTATTATAAAAGATAATTTTATTTTGTTAATTTTTTAAAAATAAATGCTATTTTTTGCTCCGTATTTTAATACGTTAAAGTAATTTAATTTATTAAAACTGAATATAAATGCATGTAAATTTTCACTATATGCTGGAAATTCTATTACCTTTAAGTACTTTAAAAACAACAAATATTCACTTATCTATTTTGTTAGAGAGCTTCTAAAAATAAATCAGGAGTTAAAGTTAAAATCTTAAAGTAAGATAAAGAATAATCAGCAGGAATACAAAAATAAAATATACTCCTCATCGACTATACGTGAAATTACTATTACACTAAGGAATGATCTATTTCCTTTAATAGTATAAGATATAGTACAAATCACTAATAATTTAAAGTGAGCGACTTTAATTGAACTTATCTGGACTATAACACCAGCATTAGTATTAATAGCTATTGCTTTCCCTAGTTTCAGATTATTATATTTATTAGATGAAGTAATATCTCCTACAATAACTATAAAAGTAGTAGGTCATCAATGATATTGAAGTTATGAATATTCTGATTATGTAACTGAAAACGGAGATTCTATAGAATTTGATTCTTATATGATACCAGATTCTGATTTAGAATTAGGACAATTCAGATTATTAGAAGTAGATAATAAAGTTATTATTCCTGTAGATTGTCACATTAGATTAATTATTACAGGTGCGGATGTAATTCATTCTTTTGCTGTACCTTCATTAGGTTTAAAATTAGATGCTGTACCAGGTAGATTAAATCAATCTTCAATATTAGCAGAAAGAACTGGAACATTCTATGGACAATGTTCAGAAATCTGTGGAGTATGACATGGATCAATTTAGGCATAGGTCCAGTTTAATTAATTAAACTAAAATGTAACTATATGCTAGAACCCGTAAAAAGAAAAGAAATAAAAAGGCAAACCTTCCTAAAATTAATTCTTTAGGTAACTAGCAGGCAAAAATACTATACTAAAATATTTTCTCTTAGATCTGTGAAAGTGAAAGTAACCAGTAACCGATAAGCTGTAACCACAAAAAATATAAAAAGTATAAGCCTCAGAGACTACACGTTACATAACTAATTGATTAGTAAAGAAATAGTCCTTCCATTTCGAAAGAAATGTAACTTTTACTAAATCGATCGCTTAAAAACAGCTTTTTCTACAAAATTTAGCCGAGAATATAAAATGATTGTTTCCTTAATTTATTCCTAAATTAAAATCCTCTAATGAACTTAAAAGAAAAATCTAAAAAAAATAGAATTTAATCTAAACATTAATTTTCTAAGTTAAAGAATAAATTAAAACTATTTTATGTGAATGTAAAAACAAAAATATTAACCTCCTATATAAAATATTAATTATTATTTTATTTAGATGAGAAAGTTTAAAATTAAATTGATTTATATTACTACATATATTTTAAATTTTTACTTTCGTAAAGAGAATAGTAAAATTTAGTTTATAGTTCTATTATAAGGTTTCTAATTTTTAGTTATATAATATTAAATTCTTTTATTATACATTGTTTTAAAGCCACAAAACAATACCTTTATTAAAATATGTTCTAATAAAAATAAATATAGTGAATAACTCATGGAACGCCTTAACACTATATATACAAGATTAAATCTTTAAAAAGCTTTATAAAATAAATAAAAAGGTAACCATGTTTTTAAATAAAGAAGATCATAATGCTATTATTAATTTAATTTTATATGATTTTATTATACAGGATAAAATATATATAGAGGATATTAACCTACATTTAATAAATATATTTATATTTTTTTTATTTGTTATAATAAAAGATAAAAAGTTACATCTGAGAGTAATAAGATAATAAATTATAATTTATTAACAAAATTTTTTATAAAAGCTATTTTAGAACAAAATTAAATAGAAAAAGTAAAAATGAGCGAAGATTAAAAATTATATAAAAAAGAATAAAAATAACTTTTTAGATCGAAGCTTCCTTAAAAAAATTAGTTTGAAACTTAATTATAAATTATCTTAGAAACTTATCGGCTTTAGATTTTTTGTATTTTTAATACTTATTCTAAAAATAGTTTTGTAGAAAGCCGGGCGAATAAAAATTAAAACAAAATAAAAAGTTATGCCCATTGTAGTAGAAGCAGTATCTGTACAAGATTACTTAGCCTGAGTAGATTCTATGTAACACACTCCGCCGCCGGCGGTAAAAATAAATTCAAATTCAAATTTCTATTTATACTTTCTAATTTATAAATTATAATTTATATTTTATAAAGGATGATTTTTATAAAAAACAACTTATTTTTGTTTTTGTTTGCCGCCGCCGGCGGATAAATAGTTTTATTTTGTTAAAGTTTAAACTCTAAACAGCTGAAGATAACACCCAAATAAAATAATAAAAATATAAAACTTTACATTATAATGATTACATCTTAATTCAAAGTATCATTATCTTTTTATGCTACATAAAAAAATAAGATAAATAGATAACAAGATAAGAATAAAATAAGATAAAATATAATATATTTATAGGTTAACTGAAGCTCAAAAAGATTAAAAATTATATAAAAAAAAATAAAAATAACAATAACAATAACAATAATAATAAAACTAAATTTATAAACCTTATACAATTCTTATAATTTAAAGATTTATAATTACAATAATCTTTAATTTTAATACCTTCAATGTCTCATTTTTCTAAAAGATTTTATCTTTTTATTTGCTGTAAAATAGCAGAGACAGTTCTCGTACTTTAATTAAAGGAGAACCTTAATATTTAAATATCACAATGCCTCAATTAATTCCTTTTTATTTTTTAAATCAATTATCTTTTTCTTTTTTAACTTTATTTGCTTTAATTTATTTATTTAGTAAATATGTATTACCTTTATTTACTTTCCAACAAGTAATCAGAATGTATATAACTAAATTAAGTAATAAAGCATAATTTAATTTAATCCTCGTATTATTTAATTTATTTTAATTTTTTTTAATTATATTTTAAATAGTTTTAATCCCCCCCCCACCCTTAAAAGATTAAATTTACCAAACAAATAAACCACCGTTTTTGTTTTTGTGTTAAAAGAAAATTTATAATTTATAATAAAAATTATTTCTTAAAAAGTAAAATTATTTATAATTCAATAAAAAAATTATTTATATAAAAATTAAAATTCATAATTTTAGAATTACAAATAATTCCTGTAATCTCTTATAAAAGAAAAGAAAAATAAAATATAAAATATAAATTATAAATTATAAATTATAAACTATAAATTAAAAATTAGAAAGTATAAATTAGAAAATATAAAGAGCGTAGTATTAACTGGTTAGTATGGCGATCTCCAAAATCATTGGTAGGTGTTCGAATCACCTCGCTCTTGTTACATATAAACCTACACAAACATAAAACACACACACACACACATACACAAATCGTAAGGCGGTAAAAACAAACAAAAGTTAACTTAACCCTTAAATAAAATAAATTTGTGTGGTTTTATTGGTAAGCCAATTATAAATTCAATTAATAAAATTTGTTTAGTTAATATAAAAAAGAATATAATTAATTATAAAAATTTAAAAGTAACAAGTTTTTAATTCTGTTTATTTTTTTCAATTGTAGTTTCTTATATTTTTATAGAATTAAATTTAGAGCCCTTAGTTTAATAGGTAAAATACCTAATTGTCATTTAGGAAGATCCCAGTTCGAATCTGGAAGAGCTCGTATTAACGGAATAGTTAGAAACTACCACGCTGAAAAGATTGTTAAAATAGGATGTTAATTAAAAAATTATGTAATTTAAATTAACAATTAAAGAGTATACACTAAATATTCGTTTTTACACAAAATAGTAAGTTTATGAAATCATATTCTTTTTGAATTTAATTATATTTGATAAATTTAACTTAAATAGAATATATTTCTATACTATGATCCTTTATTTATTAAATTTATTTTAAAATTTAAATAATATAAGAAGACTATCAAAATAATTAAGTAAAAGAGTAAACCTGACAAATCTGATCCAGATTTAAAATGGATTCAAAAAAACTGAGAGAAATATTGGAAAGTTTAATAGTACCCCAAAATGATCTTAATACAGATATAGCTAAGAGTAGTGATGATTTTAAAACAAATATTAGTGAAGATGAATTAAAAGATCGAATTAAAAAATTAAAATCTCCTCAACAACCAGGGAATATTCAACCCTTAACAGACCATGACCGAGATGTACAATTGAGCGATTTGGAATCATTTAAAGCCGAAGTTACGAATTTAAGTTGAAGTAAATATTTAGATTTTAAAAATAAATGTGACCAATATAAACAGTATCAAGCTAAAATTAAATCTCTTTTATCTCGATCTAAAGTAGGAACAAAATTAGATCAGAATTTAGAATTAAATAAAGAAACATTAGATGCTGTTGACAACTTTAAAACACTGAAAGAGTTAGGTTTAGAAGGTTTTAAAAAGAAATATCCTAAATTATCTGAAGCTCACCCCTTGGGAAAATATGGTGATGTAACTTTAAATGAAGTAATTAATCATATGCGTGGTTTAAAAACAGAACAAATGTTTCAATTTTTGAAAGACCATACCACAGAATTAACTTTAGTATCACAAATGTTACCTACATTATTTATTTGTAAATCTGTGATTTCTCATCATAATAAAAGTGTGGCAGAACAAATAGAACAAATACACAAATTAAAACTATCACCTGAACAATTAAAAGTGCGATTAGAACATGTAACTAAAGAAACCAGATTTGTGAAATTAGTTGCTGCTCCTTTTGTAGCTTTAGGGGTTTATGCTGTAACTCGAATAGTTGGTTCTGTAAAAGTACAATTAAAAAGTCCAGAACAGGCAAGTGAAGCAATAGGAGGGAATAGTTTTTTATCTAGTTCATTGGTACTGTGAATTAAAAAGTTAAAAAGTAAACACCCATTTAATTTTAATTTTAATTTTAATTTTAACTTCTTTTTCTTTATATTTTTCTTTTTACTTTCGATGTATTTAAATTCTAAAGAAACACATAATTTTGATATAATTTTCATAACGGATTGACCATATTTTAAATACGTATTATATGTAATAATTATTTCATGTTTTATAATTAGTTTATATTTTTATGTGTTTGAGCTGTTTATATTATATTTATTTAAAAGTAAAAGAATTAGTCGTCCAGTTCAATACCCTAAATATCTTCCTAAAAAATTAAAAATACGTATTGATATATTAGGTATAATATATAATTCTGCAAATATTGAGGATTCTTCTGCACTAAAACATACTATACATCATAATTTATTTGGACTATGTTTGTATTGATTTATTTGTTTAGTAGCTATAATTTTAATAGTTATACTTTAATTGTTAATCTTTAATACTAAACAATTTGTTTTATCTCACTCTAAATATAACTATTTACTATATATTTTAAAAAAATACCACCCCCCAAAAACAAACACAAAAATATTTTCTTAAAGTAACACAAATTTTTATTTTTGTTTTTTAATACCTTCAATGTCTCATTTTTCTAAAAGATTTTATCTTTTTATTTGCTGTAAAATAGCAGAGACAGTTCTCACACTTTAATTAAAGGAGAGCCTTTTTATAATATAACAATAATGAAAATTTTTAATACTAGACAATTATTCCATACAGTGAGTTTAACCTCATTTGTTATGGGAGTATATAGTACTATAAATGGAGTACAAGCTAAAGAATTGCAAGAACAATTAAATAAAGCTAATAATAGAAATGAATTATTACATGCAAAAATTTCGGATTTACAAGACAAAAGTATTCAATCTTTATCAGAAAATAGTCAAATAAGAGCGAGTTTAGATGAGGTAAATAAAACTTTTACAGAAGTAAATGAGACTGTAAACACAATAAATAATACTTCAAATTCTGAAGTGCAATCTTCAATTATAGAAGATAAAATGGATGAATTGGTAAGTAATGTATCTAAAGGTAGAGATATTGTGGAGAAACTAATAGATTTAATAAATAAAGGAAGTGGAGATGGGAGTAGTTCATCTAATTTTCTAGATTCATTTTCTGAATTATCTAGTTTTATCTCTTCATTAAATATTGAGCAAAGCTTAGCTTTAGTTCATATATCAGGATCTATAGCCATATTTCTTTCTTTATTAACAATAATCAGTGTGTTTTATGGTAATATTATAATTTCTTATTTAAAATTAGAAACTCGTTTTCCGAAATTTAAAAAGTTAATAGAACTTCGATTAAAATTTCAAAATTATTATTTATTATTAAATATTTTCATAATTTTATTTGTTTTAGTTGGAATTGTTTATGTAAATATTATAATAATATTACATTAAATTTTTCTATACTGTTTTTTATATTAATTTGGTTATTTTAAATTTATTACCCCCTTCAAATTTAAAATAAATATTATAAAATAATATATCTAATCTAATTAACAGTTTAGGAGTAATGGTTTTAGGGATACTAATAAATTTAAGATTTAAGTTATATTTATCCGCCGGCGGCGGCAAAAAACACAAAATAACTAATATAAAGAGTTAACCAAAAATCATTTAATACAGGTACCCTAAGGAAATTTACAAATTACATAAACTGATAATACTTGAACTTTTAAAACAAATAGAAATTGATCTATATGAGGGGAATGCTCCAGATATTGTTCTTTTTGCCTTATGTATACTTTTGTTAACTATATATTCTGTTCTTTGTATATTAAATATTTTAATTTACTTATTAGTTTTATATATTCTAAAAAGTAACAATATATTAATTAAAATTGAAAAAAATAAAAATATTACACAAAATTATTAGCAGATATAAACACACTAGCTTAACATTTATTATATTTTAAATTTTAATCTTTTTTACCGCCGGGGCGCCCGCCGGGGCGGATTGTTTTAATAGCATTATTCTTTCTTCTTGTTAGAGATTAGTTTCTAATTATTATTTTTAATCATAAAGCAACTTAATAGTTATTATGTTTTAAAATAATAATAAAAATTATTTACTTAGTTTTTTTATAATCTTATTAAAATTATATAAGATTATTTTTTTAGTATTATAAATTAGATTAATATATTCTTTTTGGTTAGGTGATAGTTTATTAAAATTATATATAATTGTGATAATTTTATTAAGCTATTATTAAAAAATTAACAAATAAAAACTATAAATTATCTATTTAAAAACTCCCTTATTAAAAAGTATTTTTTATATTCAATCTAATTAATTTCTAACTATAAATTTACTTAATAATTTTATTTATATAAGAAGCAGTAAATTTTATTGATTATATAAAAAATTTAAACAAGGAAAAATATTAATAGAGCTAAATATTTTTATTAGTAGTATAAACAATAATTTTATTGAAAATACAGAGATAATATTTTATTTTTATATTTGTTTATTTATTTTTATTTTTTTATTCTTCAAGCCAAAGCATACGATTTTTCATATAATAACTAATATTAGAAAATAAATTTAACTTAATAGAACTAAAGTAAAAATAAAAATAAAAATAATACTTTATAAAAAATAAAATTAAAAATAGTGTAGACTTCTAATATTCTATTTCTGTATAAATCTAATACTACCTGTTTTAATCACTTTAACTAATTATGTAATAATAAACACAAAAATAATAACACTTTTAGGTTTAAATATAAAAATATAAAATATAACAAATATACTTAAATAGTAAAATGACTATTATAAAAAAAGATTATAATTAAAAATTACAGTTTATTTAAGCAATAAATTAAAACACAAAAATAATAGTATATTGTTTAAAATAATTAAAATTAATAATAAAAATAAAAAAAAACACAAAATAACTAATATAAAGAGTTAACTAAAAAATCATTTAATACAGGTACCCTAAGGAAATTTACAAATTACATAAACTATGAATCTTTCATTATTATTATTTTTAATTGGTATTTTAGGTTTTATATTAAACAGAAAAAATATTATTTTAATGATTATTGCAATAGAAATTATGTTACTAGCTGTAACACTTCTAGTATTAATCTCTAGTTTTAGTTTTGATGATGGTATAGGACAAATATTTAGTATTTTTATTATATCAATAGCAGGTGCTGAATCAGTAATAGGTTTAAGTATTCTTGTAGCTTTTTATAGATCTCCGCCTTTTCAGGCCATTATTAATTCCCTTTTTTAATCTCATTTATTTTGTTTATATAATAATAAAAGAATTCACTAGTTCAATCCAGATGCAAAATAAATATAAAATTAAATATTTAATCTCTTTTTAATCTATATGAAATAAAATTTATTAATAAAAGCCGTCCTATTATTATAATTGTGTTTGTTTTTTTAAGTTAAGTAACCTTTTTTAAGTGTGTAAAATATAAAAAACTATTAAAATTAAATCAAATAATAAAATTAAAGATATAGGAGTTAAAGATAAAAAAAAATAGTTGTAATATAAGATTAAGATTATCTCACACTGTTTAAATTTGTATTTCATTAACACAAATACAAAGAGAGAAGATTATATTGTATTTACTATTTAATATTTATAAATTATTTCTTATAATTATACTGATAAATCCAAATTAATAATTTAAAAAAAGGTTAAAAACAAAATAACACAACAACAAAATAAAATTTTATACTAGAAAAATTTCTGAATTGTTAAGTTTGATTGCTTTAGTTATAGGAATTATAGTTTTTTAGTTTAATCATAACGGGCTTTAACTGACAAACTTTATCATTTTAGAGATAAGATTCACTGGTTGTTTTTACATTTACACTACAAATTCAAAGCGCCCCGCTGGTACAGAAATTAAACACAAAAAAATAGTACCTATAAAAAATAAACATACAGAGGAAAAGATAAATAATATTTAAAATTTATTTATTCTAATTTAAGTTTAATTGTATTGCTTTAAAAATCTGAATCTTTTTATTAAAAATTATATTTCTCCGCCTAGGCGGCTAAAATTAACACACAAAATAAAGCTTGCTATGTAAAAGGAAAAAAATAACTCTTGGTCCTAACTAACCGTTACGCATATCACTATTTGCTGGAAATTTCTAAAGACTTGAATACCTTTTTAAAAGGTAATAAAATTAAGTATAAAATGGATAATCAGCAGGAATAAAACAATTAAATTAAAACTCTCCTCAGAGATTACACGTGATAAATTAATAAAAAATAAAATATTAATAAAGATATAATCCAAATTTTTATGAAAATAAAAAGTAATATTTGTAAGAGGAAATATTTCATTAAGAACATAATGTATTTATCAATATTAATTTTACCTTTATTAGGTTCATTTGTTTCAGGGTTTTTAGGTAGAAAAATAGGAGTAAGTGGATCTCATTTTATTACATGTACTTGCTTAATATTATCTTCTATTTTAGCCACTATTTCTTTTTATGAAGTAGGTATATGTGCATCTCCAGTTTTAATAAATTTAGGGAGTTGGATAGATTCCGAATATATGTCTATATCTTGGGAATTTTTATTTGATCAATTAACTGTATCAATGTTTATTCCTGTGTTATATATTTCATCTTTAATACATATTTTCTCTACTGATTATATGGCTGAAGATCCTCATAATCAAAGATTTTTTTCTTATTTATCTTTATTTACTTTCTTTATGTTAGTTTTAGTTTCTGGTGCTAATTATTTTGTTATGTTCGTGGGTTGAGAAGGTATTGGGGTTGTTTCTTATTTATTAATTAATTTTTGATTTACTCGAATACAAGCAAATAAAGCCGCAATATTAGCTTTAACTATGAATAGAGTAGGTGATATGGGATTAAGTATAGGTTTCTTTGCATTATTTTCATTATTTGGATCTTTAGATTACTCTACAATATTTAGTATGGTACCATTTATGAATGAAACTGCTATCACAATTATTGGTTTATTATTACTTACAGGTGCTATGGCTAAATCAGCTCAAATCCCTTTACATTCTTGATTACCAGGAAGTATGGAAGGTTACATTGCACACACTATAAATAATTAATATATTTTAGTTTTAATACTATTAATTAACTTGCTTTACTCTCATTAATATTTTAATGCTAATTTCTTTTCTTTTTTAATAGAATTAATAAGTATTTCTATTGAAAGGTTTTAATTTTATTTAATTTTAATTTTATTTTATTAACTACGATTGTTTTACCTATTAATTTAAAAAGTGATAACTAACCTAGTTATTTTTAAACTATTTTTTGTTTTTAATAGAACTTTTTGTAAGAGGAAATTGTAGTATTTAGCGTGTTAGCTTTTTACGGTTTAAACTTAAATAAATAAGCTAAAGTGACTGGAAATGCTAATTATAAAATAAATTTAAAGTTTAATATTTAAAATAGCGCCAGTTGAACCCTTTAAACTCCAATCCATTTTTATGTATTCTGTGCTATCTTTAAGTTGTAAAATTTTAGTAGTAATGATAAACTAGTTACTCTTTACTAAAATTAACTTTTTTACATTCTCAATGGTATAAATGGTAAGATAAAAATAAAGTTATTAAATTATAAGTTAAAATATTGGTGAATTATTAACACCTTTAGCTTTATTAATTGGATATTGGTACATATTTCTATTTTTGTGTTTTTATTTCACTAAATATATTCTTAATTTTATTTACTTTCTTTACCGCCGGGGCGGTTTTAGGTATAAAGATGTTTAAAAGTTAAATAAGTACAAAATTCTTGTATTATAACTATTTAAGTAGAATAATAGCCACAAAGGAATAATGCTGAATAATAATACAAATTGTAAAGATTAAAAATACTTTAAATTGATATCTTTAATTCAACCTTATTTTATACCTTCAATGCTTTATAAATTAAATATTTCTATAAATTAAAATTTTTTAAGTTTTTATAAATCTATTTTTATTCTATTTGTTTAGTGTATAAAATTCAGTTGTAATTTTATTAAAATGCAAGTAAAATTAATAATACAACTTAAAATTAAAATAAAATTAAAATAAAATTAAAATTAAAATAAAATTAAAATTAAAATTAAAATTAAAATTAAAATTAAAATTAAAATTAAAAAGTTGGGCCTTCCTTATGTTATAACATAAAATAATTAACTGTATGCTGGAATATTTTATAAACATTTATGAGTACTTAATTAATAACAGTTTTGTGGTATAAACTAAAAAAATTAGTGAAACCAAAATTGATTATATTTTAAAGTAAAAATTTCTAAAAATAAAAAATAATCAGCAAGATAAACTAAAATCTTCAGAGACTTTACGTTACCTTTTTTTAGTATTTGTTTTTAATAAAATAAACTAAAAAAATAAGATAAAGTCCAAAATCTTTAATGTATAAAGACTGTATTTGCTATTTGTAAAAAGAAAATATATAATACTTTAAAGATTGCCAACACCAGTTTCTGCTTTAATTCATGCTGCTACACTAGTAACCGCCGGATTATATTTATTAGTACGATCTTCTCCTTTATTAGAATATAGTTCTACAGCCTTATTAGTAATAGTAATAGTAGGAGCCTCAACCGCTTTTTTTGCAGCCACTTGTGGATTAGTACAAAATGATTTAAAACGAATAATAGCTTTCAGTACTATATCTCAATTAGGTTATATGGTTATGGCAGTAGGACTAAGTCAATATAATGTAGCATTAATGCATGTAATAAATCACGCTTTCTTCAAAGCATTATTATTCTTAGGAGCGGGTGCCGTAATACATAGTTTTACAGATCAACAAGATGTAAGAAAATTAGGAGGTTTAATAAACTTTTTACCTTTTACTTATACTTGTATCTTAGTGGGTTCTTTATCTTTATTAGCTACACCATGATTAACTGGATTCTATAGTAAAGATTTAATATTAGAATTAGCCTATGGACATTATAGTTTTACAGGAACTTATGCTTATATATTAGGGAGTGTAACCGCCGGTCTAACCGCCTTTTATTCTTTTAGATTAATCTGTTTAGTCTTCTTAACAGTACCCAATGGAAGTAAACAGTCTTATATAAATTCTCACGAATCGAATACCTCTGTAATAATTCCTTTATTTATTTTATCTTTATTTAGTATATTCTTTGGATTTGTCTTTTCAGATTTATTTGTAGGAATGGGTACAGATTTTTTTGGTAATTCTTTATTTATAAAACCTAATAATATTTCTATTATAGAAGCTGAATTTAGTTTACCTATTTTAATTAAATTATTACCTGCATTATTATCTTTATTTGGAGCCAGTTTATCCATACTATTATATCATAAAAGTCAAATAATAGTAATAGAATTAACCGAAAATTCAATAGGTAGAAAAATATATAGCTTTTTAAATGGAAAATATTATTTTGATATTGTATATAACAATTATATCATTAAAAATGGTTTACAATTAGGTTATATTATATCTAAATTTTTAGATAGAGGTATTATTGAAATGGTAGGTCCTTACGGTTTATCTAATAATTTATATCAAACCGGTAATAATATTAGTAAATTAGATACTGGAGTTATAACAACATATTCATTATATATTACTATTGCTTTATTATCTTTATTATTTATAGTTTTTTCACCTATATTATTAGATACTTCTTTACTAAATGAAGTACGATTATTTATAATTTATATTGCTTCTTTATTAATAATACTTTAAATTTATAATAAAATATTTTAGTTTTTTATATTTTATCTAGTTCAAAGTTAAAATTTACAAATTTCACTTTAACACCTTCCGCCGCCGGCGGTAAATAATAAAATACAAAACAAACAAAAAATAGAAAAATACCCCCCACTTACAAATGAATAATAAAAAATAAATGAATAAAAATAAAAGAGATTATAAGTATTTATAAATAGTAAATCTTAAATTTACATTTCTTAAAATTTTATACCTTTTTTTATAAGAGATCCTTTAAGATTTTATTGATTACCGTACCTTTACTCTTACAAAATTTTAAGTTTTATTTGTGTAAAACGGTGTATACTGGGAGATGTGGCCTTTTAATGTTTAATATTTAACAGTTTATAATTTTATTTTTAATTAAACCAGAACCGTTTGATATTATAAAATAAATGGGTTTTAGTAATAAGAATAGTCCGCCGCCGGCGGTAAAAAGAAATAAAAACAAAAACAAAAACAAAAATACAAAAAATAGTTGTTTTTATAAAGACTTCTGCCCGCTTTATAACACAGATTAAAATAAAGGTAAGTAAAATTTACATACACTATTATTTACAAATTAAAAATAACATTAAATTTAATTTATTTATATTTACTTTTTTTTTCACAAACACACCCCTATACAAATAAAATAATATAAATTATCATTATAATATTTCTATTAATATTTGGGTTTTAATTATATTCCTTTTTTAAGCGGAGCGCTATTAAATTATTTTATTATTATATAATTTTATTATTAATAAAACAAATTCGCCAGGTAAAATAAACTTAAATATAAGATAAAAATATAAATAAATAGAGAATAGATAAAATATAATCCTTTGACCTTCTAAAATTTGAAAAGTAAATAATCTTCTTTCTATACTTCCTATTAAATCGTTTTTATTTCTTTTTTATATAAAAAGATTATAAATTATATTTTGTTTTTAATTAATCCGCCGCCAGCGGTAAACTTTAAAAAGGAACTCAAACTAAATTTAGCCACATTAGGATAAATAAAACTAAAAATAATAATAAAATATAAAATCCTTTTTATCAATAACTTTAAAACAAATTATATTAAAAATTAATACCATTTTATTTCAAATTAATTTTAATTCTATTTTAATTATAAAATAATCCTTACTTAAATGTTATCCGCCGGCGGCGGCTATAATTATTTCCTATTAACTTTTTTATATATCACTTTTGCGCAAAACAATACAAACACAAATCTACAAATTTAACAGATAAAGATAGAAACCAAATTTAATTGTACCATTATTACTAATATTATTATTTTTATATTTAGAAAGAAATACTTTTTTTTTGGTTACCCGAATTATTTTTTAAAAAACAAATTAATCATTTTAGAATTTAAGGTTAATAGTTCAAGTATTGTTTTTAAAATTTAAATAGAAAGTGAATAATTTACTACTGATAAGTTTTATTTAGATAACTAAATTTAATTCAGTTATATTATTATTTGTTTTAAATTTAAAATTTGTTTTTTAAAGAAATCATTTTAATACTTTTGCTCTTACACAAAAACACAAATTAAAAAAAACACACAAATTCCGTAAGGCGGTACACACAAACACACACTTAAAAAAACTTAAACTTAAACTTAAACTTAAACTTAACATTCGAAATATATTAAAATTTTAATTCTTGTTAAGCATAGCGCGGAGCACTTACATAAAATTTATTTCGCTCCGTAAGGCTTTAATATTTATTTTACTTTTTAAATTTTTTAACTTTTGAATTTTTAAATTTTGAATTATTTAAAATTTGAGTTATTTAATTACTTATATTTTTATAAAAGAGAATAGTTTACTATTCAGTTTTCGCGAATCAATTATTGATCTTTTATACTTAAATAAATTCTTATTTATAGATTTTAATTCTTTGATTTCTAGCGACACTCTATTTATAAAAATAAAAAAGTTATCCTAATTTATAATATAAAATATAATATATAAAATATTAAATATTTAATATTTAATAATAATTTATCTCTTTATTTTTCTGTATATTTTTAAATTTATTATTTATATAAATATCTTTAGGCGGATCTGTTTAAACAAAATATAAAAAACAATCTAAATCCTATTGAATAATAAAAACAAAAAATTACTTTAGATTAGTACAAGGATTATAATACTATTATTTTATTATCTTATTATCTTATTATTATTATTTTATATTTTATTTTGCAAGGATAAAATTTAAATTTTTATAATTAATACAATTTTAAAACCTTACTCGGTAAATTAAAATTAGAGTCAAAAAAAAAATACAAAATAAACACAATTCATAATGAATATGAAAATCAGAAATTTATTTCAAATTATATATACTATCAAATATCTAATAAAAATATATAAAAATCAAAGCTTTTCTTTATTTCTTGGTTAAACCTACTTGAATTATATAAAAAAAATATTAATATATTCTTGTTTATAACCTTACTCGTTCAAATACAAATCTAAAAAACAATTTATTAAAATATAAATAAGATTAAATTTTAAGATCGAACCTTATAAATAAAATAAGGGAGGTTAAATTTATACCTTATTCATTTAAAATATGAAACAATTTTTTATCGATATCATAGCTTTTACTACTCTTCTATCTAGTGTTTTAGTTATTACTTCTAAAAATCCAGTTATAGCTGTTATTTTTTTAATTTCTGTTTTTGTTAATGCTGCAGCATATTTAATTTTATTAGGTATTGGTTTTATTGGAATATCTTATATAATAGTGTACGTTGGAGCAATAACTGTTTTATTTTTATTTGTAATAATGATGATCAATATTAAACTTACAGATATCTTAGAAACTGGTTTACAATATACTAAAAATTTACCTTTAGCTGTTGCAGTTGCTTCTTTATTTATTTATGAATTATTTACTATTATGCCTTTCACTTTTAATAATATCTCTGGTATTTCTGCTTTATTAGATCTTTTTACATTCTTAAATGAAATATTATTATCTTCTAATTTAACTCGTTCAAATATAGTATACACTGTGTTTTCTCCAATTATAGCTGATTCTACTTTTATTCCTTTTACACAAATACAAGCAATTGGACAATCATTGTATACTTACGGTTCTATCTGATTAATTTTATGTAGTGTTATTTTATTATTAGCTATGGTTGCACCTATATTCATTGCTAGAAAACCTAAAATAAATAACTAAACCGGGTTTTAAAATAAAAGTTGTTTATTTTAAATCCAAAATCAGAAAATTTCACAAAATTCTATTGTTTATAGTAATAAAAATAAATATAAAAAAGCCAAAATGCTCTTAATTCTCTGCCATGTGCAGATAGAAGTATCAGACTATTTTATTTTTTGTTATATTGCGCAGATAACAACTAGAGTTTAATATCAGACTAGAGTTTATTATAAATGATCTAGCCTTTATTTGTTGTTTTATTTTTAATTTAAAATAAGTTTATCAGGGAAAGTATTTTCGGTTAAAGAAATTTTATTTTTAACTTTGTATATTCTGGTTAAGTTTTTTTAAACTTTTTGTTCGGTTAAATTTAATTTTTACCGCCTTACGAAGTGTTAAATTTAAAATACAAATACAAATAACTTTACACAAATTAAAATAATAAATAATAAATAACCAAAGAATTATGCTTTCCTCCAGATTACTTATAATAATTAATCTTAAATACTAAAAATATAAGAGTTTAACCCTCTATATATCTCGTAAACAAAGTATAAAAATAAAACAACAAAATATTATAAATAATTGCGGTTTATATAATTTAATTTTATATTTTTGAATTTTTTTATTATTTTTATTATTTTATATTTTATAATATAAAAAATCTAAATTCTTTAACCCGCCAGATCGGATAGTTAAAAATAATAATCCTTTTTCTATCATCCTTTTTAACTCTTTTTATTTAAAATTAAATCTATTAAAAAATTAAATTTAAGTTTAATCTATTTATTTATTTTATTTGCTTAAAAGAGAATAATCTAACTTATTTATAATATTCCGCTTTAACTGAATAAACTAATAGTATAATAACAATAAATAATATAATAGAACATAATAACTGCACCCTAAAAACAAAATAAAAAAAAGTATGAGTTTATCTGGATTTTATTTTAATTTTTATAACTATTTAAATATAAATAGTTTAGGATAAAGTTAAATTTAACTAACAGAATTAAATAGATTTAAATTAATCCGCCGCCGGCGGTAAAGTTTTAAATAAAGTAAAATATAACAAATAAAAACACAAATAATAAAACCGTAAGGCGGTAAAATAAAAAAACAAAAAATATCTTTAAATAAATATAAATTATAGTACTTTATATATCTAAAAACCGTCATCGCTATTATAATTTTAATTATTTTTTTACTAGAATTAGAAATATTAGGTCTGTGCTAACTTTCTTTCTATTAAGGTAAAATTTTAAATTTCTTAACTTACTTAGTTAAGATAAAAATTATAGTACTAATTTTCATTGCAAACAAATAAATCATCGTAATATAAAATGTTAACTAATAGATATTTAAATTTTATTTCTTCTATTGAAGCTAATTTTAGTTTTAAATTAATTAATTTGCTTACATTAGAAAATAAAGAAATATCTCGCTTCCTGCAAGAAATAATCAAATTCTTAAGTATAAATCCTTGTATCTTAGAAATTTTTAGATATAATCAAATCTATTATTATTTTTTAATCACTTTAGGGACATTTCTTTTTTGATCTTTAACTTTATATTTTATATATAAAGGATTTCTAGGTAAAAATTTAAAAATAAAAATAACTACCTTAAATATTAATACTAATAAATTAAGTATAATAATTTTAATTATAAGTTTAATTTTATTTTATTTAATCTATTTTATTTTGTTAAGTAATAGTATATTTTTAGATACTATGGAACATATAACTCAATATAATAATATTTATATTAAAGGTTTAAATGCTATTGCGAATAAATATGGAGAATTAATTTGTTATGCTGTAGGAGTTAAATTATCTAGTATTTATTTAAAAATTTTACCTGCTGATCCTATATTTTATTTTTATTTTGGTTTAGGATTAGGACCCAGTTTAACCTTAACCGTACATAAAGAACAAGTAAGTTCAATAGGATTAAGTAATAATTCTACAAATTCTGTATTATTAAATATACAATCAGCAGATTCCCATGTCGATTTTCTAAAAGATATGGTACCTAGATATTATCAATATTATCACACTACTAAAATGACGAATTTTGAAAATAATACGATCATACTTAGTGGAAACGCTCCTACTAATATTAATTGTCCTTTAGAAAATGCTGATTTAATTAATAGTACTTATCTAAATTTTTTTAATTTAATCGAAGCATTAAATAATGATTTTCTTATTATACTTTTTTTATTTTTATTAGTTATTTTTTTTATATTAAGTTTTATTTTTTATAAATTTTTTTAATTCCCTTTTTATTAACCCCCCCCACCAACAGAATTCACTTAAATATTTATTTAGCCGCCTAGGCGGAGAAAAGATTTATTTATTTTACTGCCTTACGAACTTTTTGTTCAATTCTCTTTACTTCTCTATTACTTAATTAATAAAACCACGCCTTTAATTTATTGTTTTAATAATTAAAAAACAAAAATCCTCATATTTTATATCGTTTTAAATTTAAATTTATCCGCCGCCAACTGTACAAAATAAACAATTTGTTTCTTTATTTATAACCTTTAATTTAACTATCTATTTTAACTTTAATTGTACTTTAAATTGTAAAAATCCATTTAAAATTAAAATCTAAATGTTAATGGATGTCTGTTAGTTATTTATTATTTTATTTTTATTTTTAAGGTTCCAAAAAAATTAAATAATAATTATAATTTTTATAATAATTAAATTTTTTTTATATAAAAGAGATTATATTTTAGTTTATTTTTTATTTTAATTTATTTTTTGTTTTTAATTTTATTTTTAAAATATTAATTTTTAATTTAAAATTAGTAACAAATAAAAGACGAGTATAGTTAAGTTGGTATAGCTTCTATCTTCCAAATAGAGATCATCAGTTCGAATCTGATTACTCGTATAAATTAGTTTACTCTTTCTTTATCTTTTTAATTTATAATTTAATTAATGGTAGATGACTAATTGGTTTGTCGCTCCCTTTGGGTGGGAGACATATAGCGTGTTCGAGTCGCGCCTACCATAAAAGCATAAATAAGACAAAAATATAATAGTGATGTTTTTATAATTTAAATACTTTAATACTAAAAGAAATAATTATTATTAAAAAATTTTATTTTAAATTATAATTCAAATAATAAATAACTAATAAGTAATAACTAATAACAAATTATAATTAACAAATAAATAATAAATATTATAATTAAAATAATTAATATAATTTATAATTAATTAATAACTAATAATTTATTATTTAAATTTTTAAAAACAGGTATCATGGCAGAGTGGTTATCGCAGATTACTGTTAATAATTCTATTCAGAGGTTCGAATCCTCTTGATACCTTATATTAATATTTTTGTTCTTATTCTCTTTTTTCCTCTCTAAGAAATAGTATCAAATTTAAAAAATATTTAACCTTTTTACTTAACAAAATAAATAGGTTTTCTTTTCCTCAGGGTTAAAATAAAATATATTAGAAATTTCTAATCGTTTAACAGAGATATTTGTAATTTAAATTTAAAAATGAAAATATTTCTCCTTAAGGAAAGGGCAAATTTTTAAATGATTTAAAACGAACATGTTGAAATTGGTAAACAATCTCTTCTTAAGCAGGAGTGGAAGTAATTCCTTAAGAGTTCGAGTCTCTTTGTTCGTATCTTGTTTCAGCGATAGTGTAAAATAATTTTTAATATTTTAATAAAATGTAAAGTTAAAAGAAATAGTCACTTTTTTTGGTATATTTTTATTTAAAAAACCAATAATAAGATAGTTTAAAACTAATAAATTAAAATAAAAGAGAAAGTAAATATTTTTATTTTTTTCTTGGTTTAATTTTTATAACTAATTAAAAACAAAAAATAGTTTTAAAAATAAAAGAGAGAGTAAAAGTGTATAATTAATAATTTTTATTCAAATAAAGAATTAAAAAAGAATCAAAATAATTTTAGAACACGATAAAGTGTAACGGTTGCACACTAGCCTCATGAGCTGGTAGTTTGGTTCAATTCCTTCCATCGTGATTAGGCGCCTAAAAAAAAAGAATTTAATTTCTAAATCAATTAAAATAAATTATTTTATAAATAAAGGTAAAACAGTTTTGATTTTTAACTCTTTATTTGTTACAAACTTAGAAGTTTTTTTAAATACAAATAGAAATATTTATTTTAGGGGAGATATTTTATATTCTGTGATTTTTATTTGCCGCCGCCGGCGGAGAAAAATAATTAATTCAGTTACCCCCATTTTTACTCTGATTTTAATTCTAGCCGCCTAGGCGGATAAATTTAATTTCTAATTGAAAGGGAATATTTAGATAAAATTTATAGTACTCATACTTATAATTTTATTTATTAAATTTTATAATATAAAAGAAAATATAAATATTAGTTTAATTTTACTTAAAAAATAAAAATAAATAATAAAATTTTAATATAAAAATTCTTATATTAATAATTGTGTGTAAAATTTTTTATTCATTTTTTATTTTTTTAAACACTTTTTAATTTATAAAGTTTTATTTTTATTTGTAATATTTTATACTTATGCTATCTCATATGATTTTAATAGCGAATATTTAATAGGAATAGATCTTTTGGAAGGGATGAACTAAAATAAAACTTTTATTAAAATTATAAAAATTAATAAATTTAATTAAACTAAATCCGCCCGGTTTAAACTAAATTTCAAGGTCTTTTAGTATAATGGTCGTACAGCTACCCTTCAAGTAGCTAGTGTCAGTTCAATTCTGATAAAGACTAATAAAAATAAACTAATTTATTTTAAATACTAATATTAACTATCAAATTTTATTTTATCTAAATAGTTTTAACTGTTCTCTTTTTTAAAAAAGAGTGAATTAATATAAAGTATACTAGTATTTTTCAAAATTATAAAAGTATAATAATTAATAACTTTTATTTATAAAAATTTATTATAAATATAAAATTATAATCTTTGAGAAAATCTCAATTTAAAATATTTTATTTTTTCTATTTAAAATTTATAACTAATCTGTATATAATTTTAAATTTAAGCTTTTTTATTCGTATTTAATTTAAAATTAAATCTTTTCTATAGTGAGAAGAAAGGTATAAAAAAGAGTGGAGAGGTAAGAAGAAAGGTAAGAAAAGTAGTGTAGTGTTTAAATTGAGAGGGTGGTAAATATTAAAAAAAAAAATCATATTATAATCAGAGGGGGTTATTATTTAATAAAAATAACTCTTTCTAATAACAAAACAAAAAATAGTAGGCTCAATCTAAATGTAGGGGGGTTATATATATGGTGCTCTCCGATTTTTTCTTACCTCTATGATAGGATAAGCGATTTTTGATTTCTGAAAATTTTTTCCATATTATCAGGTGGCGCCAGAGAATCTAATTTTATGAATAAATTTTATAAAGGTATCTACCTAGATTATTTTTTTATAATTTTTTAGTCAATTATCCTATTTCTGTATTAAGATATCTGCAGGTTAAATATTATATCTTATGAAGTAATTAAGAGAAACTACTTTATAAAAATAAATATAATAATAGTAATATATTATTTATTTATTGTTCCTCTTCTAAAATGTAAATTTAATTAAAAAAAATGAAAACAAATAAAAAAATAATATTTCAAAGATTTAAGTATAGTATTAAATCTGGATGGGAAATGCCAATTTTACCAAATCATATAATTGAATTAGATAAAAATTTTTACATAAGAATGTTAAAAATAACAGGTCCTTTAACTATTTTTATTTCTATTAGTGGTTTAAGTATACAATTAAATAATATAATATTTTATATAAATTTTATGATATCATTGTTATATATTTTTTACAAATATATTATAGCATATTATGCAGTAAAACAATGGTTTCATTACTTATTAACGGGTAAATTTATAGTTAGAAATTAACCTATTGATATCTTTTCAACCATGATAAGAGGTAGTATTGCTGGTATAAAAAGTGTAGGAAAAGTTAGTGTTGGAACAGGTATGACTTATGCTTTATGTCATGAACTAGATGAACTTGTTGTAAAAGATGGTAAAGCACCTTATTTTGTACCTAAAATTAGAACCACTATTCAACAAGTTGGATTAGAAAACAGTATAAATGCATTTTTAACTTCTATAGGTATCACAGATATGGCTAAACCAGAAAGTGTAACTTCTTTCCACGAAAAATTTCGAGCATTAAATGATAAGGACAAAACAGAATTTGAATCAAATACTGGTGTATCATATAATGATGGTTTAAAAGTGTTAGACTATATCGAAAAAAATAGTAGTAAACAAGTGAATAATACAATTAAAGATTTAATAGAAAAAGATGATCCATTTGGTACTAAGAAAAAATAAAATGTGTAGTTAAAAAATTTTAATATGAAAAATTTATTACATTTAATAGAACTTCTTAGTGGTATTTCAATACTTAAATTTATTAAAAGTTGTATAAAATTATATATATTAATATTTCCCCCCCCCCCCAAACTTAAAAACAAACTCTTTTAATACTTGGACCCTAAGGAAAATTAAACACAACAAAATGAATTTACATTTATTTTATATAATTATTCAATTACACCTGCATAGTATTCGCAAATATTTTTTTATTTTTATAACATTATTTTTTTATAGGTATATTTTATGTTTTATTAGTAATATCTACACTAATTCTAGATGATTCATCAACAATATCTACATTATGAGTATTAATTTCGGTAATATCATGTGAACTTTCTGTAGAAGTAGTTGTATTTGTGGATATTTCACTAATAGTGTTCATTTCGATATCATTAGGATGATCAAATCTTATTTAAGTTACAGGTTCAACTATTATATTAGGATCAACATTCACAGGATTATAAAAATCATAACAAGTAGCTGCTAAAGCAACAAAAGCTATCGCTAAAGTGAAACCTATAAAAATAGCTCAAAACACCTATATGACTAATATTAAACCCAGATCCTTGAATAATATCAGGTAAATTAGCTGTATCATTAAATTCAATATTAGTAAAACTAAAAAGATATAACTTATCTATATCAAAACAAAAACAAAAAATTTTTAACAGAAAGTTGAATATTATAATAAAAATATAAAAATATTTGTGAATACTATTTAGGTGTAATTGAATAATTATATAAAATAAATGTAAGTACATGGTGTTGTGTTTAATTTTCCTTAAGGTACCTGTATTAAATGATTTTTCGGTTTAACTCTCCATATTAGTTACTTGGTGTTTTATTTTTTGTTTTTGTTTTTTGTTTTAAGTGTGGGGTTAAAATGTAAATAAATATATTGAATATTAGAAATAGATAAAAATTTTAACTTCAGTCATTGTTATCATTATCACTTTTAATAGTAATTTCTTCAGGTTTTTTTTTTAAATATTTTTTAAATTGAACTGTTTTATCACTATCAAGACTATCAACAGAAGAAGTGGGACTTAATGATTCTTTAATTGCTTCATCACCAGTTAACTCTATAAATATAGGAGTAGGTGGGGTTGAGGGTGGTGTGGCAGGAGGAGGTTTTTGTGTAAATAAATTTGTAATTATATCAGGGTGAATATAAATATACACACACCCTACTAATAAAATTCCACATATAATTGTTACCCCTCAATAAACATAATCTATGGAATTACCTGAATAGGATGGTTCTAAATTGTAGTTAGATCTTAAATTAGAGTTTAAATCTGATTTATGATATTGTTTATAATCTGTAACCACACCATTATCTTTATTAACAATTTTAATTTTATCCACAGGTTTAACTTCCTTTTTATGTATTTCTTGGCTATTCGTTAAATTAGAGTGTAAATTATTAATTTTATCTTGCAAATATTGTACAACTTTATCAAATAAGTTTAAATTTTTTAATAATAAATCATTAAAATAATCTAATTCAAATAAATCATTTATAATTTTATATAAATTAAAAATATTATGATTTACTATAAAATCTACGAACACAAAAATGAAAATAAAATTTTTTAAATAATTTAAAATTAAATTAAATTTACCAAATAAAGAAAAAAATTTCATAAAATAAATTTTTATAATTTGTTTTAAATAAGAATAAGTTATTTTTAAATGTGTGATAAATATTTTATTATCGCTAGGTATATTTTTATTAGAATATTTTCTAATATTGTTTTTTAAGTTGTTAAATTTGTTCATAATTAATATAAAAACGGTGGCTACTAAAATTTGTTTTTTTTTTATATTTAAATAAAACGATGACAGATTATGTTTTAAAGTGCTAATTAAAATTGTATTAAAAATATAATTTATGTTATATTTTAAGGTTATTTCACCTGTAAAATTTTAAGGTATAAAAAAGGGAGTGGTGATAAATAAAAAAGGGATATTTAAATATTATTTTAATAATAAAATATATGCGGGTGAGTTTTTTAAATACTATTTTAATAATAAATATATTGTAATCAGAGGTTATTATTATTTAATAAAAAGAATATATTTCTAATAGAAAATAAATAGAAAATAAACAACAAATTTTATCAGCCGCCGGCGGCTATAATTAAATTATAAACTATTAAATTATTAAGTATTTTACACTAACACATATTCCATATTTTAAAATAAAATATTTACTATTTTTATTAAGGGGTTCTATTTGAAAACTTATCCTTTGTAATTTTAATTAATTAAAAACAAAAATGATTATTCTGTTTATGGGGGGGTGACACTTTATATTTTAATTAAAAAGTAAATAACAAACTATTAGCAAACAATAAAAGTGATACTTCTTAATACATTTACTTATTAAAAATATTTAATTTTATTTACTACAAAATATCTCAAGAATTCTATACATATAGGAAAGGGATTAAAATGTGTACTGCTCTTTCAAGTACCAAATTGTGATTTCTTTTATAATAAAACTACCAGTGTATTTTGTTTATATTTATTAATCTATGATTATAGGATGTGTAGCAATAAATAGAATTCCATTAGATAAAGTATACATAAAGTATAATATACTAATACCTAATAAAAATACTTCAATGCTTATCATTTTTTTATTAAAAATTAAATATCATCTTATATATTTATTAGTGAAAAAATTTAATATCTTATCCATATTTATTATAATTAACATATTAAATAATAAAACTATAATCAAACCTGTTATTATTATTGATAAGAAAAACAGTAAAATACTTAAATCTAATATTTGATTTGCTAAAAGTTCATTTGAGTAATTAACTGGTACCGGTTCTAATATATATTTAAAATATTCAAACAAACTTTGTATGTATGTATTTACTATATCTGCAATATTATTACCATCATCTAAAAATTTACTACTATTATTTGAAGCATTTGATATTTGACTTAAAGTATCATCATCTACTTCTATGTTCACTTCACCTTCTTTAGTTTGAGATTTGATATATATCGAAAGTAGACAGAAAAAAATGAAGAGAAAGTTAAAATTAAAATTAAAATTAAAATTAAATGGGTGTTTACTTTTTAACTTTTTAATAAAAATAACTAAAGAACTAGATAAATAAGAAATTTTACTAATTTTTATTGTATTCTTATCTAAATTGAATTTTCTTTCAGATAATTTTTTAAGGATATATTTATTGAAATTACTAATATGTTTTAACAAGGATAAGTTTACTATTAATGGGTTTATAAATATGGCTTCCATTAATACTGAGAAATTAAAGGATTTTAAATAATATGATATGTATAGGTTTGTAAGTAAACCATCAAGTAGAATTGAGATGTTAATTGTGTAGAATAATCCACTATAGATACCTATACCTGATCCAATTGACTGAATATATAAAGTACTAAACGATAGTACTCCGGCATAAATAAAAATTATAGACGTTATTCTGGTGAATGACAGACATGAAATCTGTCTATTAAAAACAAGTAGGGCGATTGCCACTATTAAAATTAAGAAGCTAATAAAGATCATTACTAAAAAACTAATATGTTCATATAAATATTTAAAGCCTCTTTTATATTTAAAATTTTTTTATTTTTATTTACTGATTTTATATTAAATCATAATATTTTTAATTTAGATAAAATTATAACTGATTTATTTGAATTAGAATATTTAAATGAACTTTTATTATAAATTTAAATCTTTTCGATAAGGTTGTTCATTATTTACAAGACAAAATGAATATTTTACAAACTAATTTTATGGATAATAAACATTTAGATAATGAAAGAATAACTAAAAATGAAGTAAAATAAATTGAGAATCTAAAAACTATTAATAAAGAGAATGGAGTAGTTACAGATTATAAGCAATATCACAATAATGATTTAAGATCTAATTATAAATTAGAACAAACGGAATTAACTGATTCAAAAAGTATTGAGTATAAATACTGGGGGTATTTTATCACTTTTATAATCATAGGTGGATGTATTTATATTTATACAAATCCGGATATTATTATTAATTTAAAACACTCCTCCTCCTGCTTCGCCCCCATTCAAACTAGTATACTTATTACTTTTAACTATAAAACCTGTTCTAATAGTAGTGATGTTACAATTCAATTTGATAATTCTTTTAAAAACCTACAGATTTAAAATTTTATATTTCTAATCTACCATCTAATGAATAAATATTCTTTTTTGTTATTTTATCTTTTAATTCTTTAATATTTTATTCTTCAATATATATTACATTTAAATTAACCCCCACACAAAAATAAGTATTTATCTAAAATAAATTTAATACAGGAAGGCTAAGGATATTACAAAATCAACAACAGGAAGTTACATTTAAACAAATTATAAGCCGCCGGCGGTCAAAAATTAAATAATTCTAAATTTTATTTCTAAATACTATTGAATATTTATTATAATATTTAAATTTTTATTAAAAATATTTTCTATTTGTTTTGAGATAGATATCTTTTACTTATTTAGTGTTATTAATATAGAAATTAAGGATACATCTCAATTAGATCCACAGGATATTTTTACGTATGGAGATGTTTGAGGAATATTTATTATTTCAATAGTACTTATAGGTTTAGTAGGTTTAGGGTATTTTGGGTTTTATTTTTATATTGATAGTAATGTTGAGGTAAATGTTATACCTGATCCTTTTTCAAATTTAAGTTTTAATCACCCTGAAGATATTTCAAATTTAACTATTAATACTGAAAGAACTAACACATCTACATCTACTGAAAGCTCTCAATATATTACTGAAGTTGTTAACACTCATAATATTGAAGTTAATAATCAAAATATTTAAGAAGATAATAAAAATGAACATTCTAGATGAATTGCAGATTTGGCGGATATCCTTAATAAACAGAATATTAATATATATAATTTATTTTTAAATGTAACCACCACTAAAAAGATATAACACTTTATTTTTTTAGAGTAAATATAAATATAAATCTTTAAATAATTAATATTTAGAATTATTCTTTGTCAATTAATTAATTATTAAATTTATTTATTTAATTCTTTATTTTAATATTTGTGTGTTTACCGCCGCCGGCGGTTTGTGTTTGTTATTAATTAATCTTTACAATTCAGTTATTTCAATTATTAATTAATTAATAAATTTATAAAGTTTTAAAATTTTAATACCCCTCCATAATACTATACTATACTATATTATACTATACTAAACTATACTGTACTAGAGTTCTTAATAATAGAAAACTATAGCTGGATTTGGCTTTTATATCTCAATTTTATAAAGGTATTTTTTATAATAAGAAATTAAATTTAATTATAAAAATATTAAATATTAAATCAAATTATACATTTAAATTAGCCTAAAATATAAATTTAAGTTGTAAAAATATAAAATTAGGAATTAAGGAATTAAGGTAAATTAACAGTTTAAAAATATTAACACAAAAATAACATAAAATACTTAGCAGGTAGATTATAAAAATTTATAATGAATACCAAATTAAATACAGAAGGGTTTAGTAAAAGGGAGAGTTTAAGTGAAGAGTATTATAAAGAAGGAACAGAATTAGTGGTTAGGTACAGGTAAACAATTAAAAATAATAAAACATATAAAATAAACCAGAAGATAAGTATAAAGGGGGATTTGGTTTAAAAATAAATTGACTCTTAAGACGGCAATAATAAAAAAAGAATTAATTTTTTTAAATAGATAAAAAGAATTTTAACCTTACAATTTTAGCGGTGGGGGTTACAATTAATTTAATATTCTTTTTATTAAATATATTCACATTTTGTTTGTTAATTTATTTAACTCCGCCCCGGCTGTCCCTTTATATTTTTGCTGGAAATTGAATAAATTAGTTATTATAAAAAGAATTAAATAAAATTTATAATTTATAATTGTGGAATTAAAATCATTTTAATCTAATAATAGATTACCAGTGGTTACAGTTACACTGAAGGCCCCTCTTTTATTTTTATTAGTAAATCTAGAAGAAGAAATTAAAGTAGCTTTATTTCTAGCTAAGCTCCCTTTTTGGAAATTTAAAGCTTTAACTCTTTTACTCATTTTTTGAGTTAAGACTCTACCAGCTAATTTTAATCTAAGACCCGATAAGACAGAAGGTATAACACTATTATAAATTTTTCTAGTCATTCTTTTTGGATTTTTAACTTTAGCAACTTTAAATAGTCTAATTTTAATAAATCTAAATTTAATAATATTACTAATTAAACCAATAAGATTAGCTAAAATATTACTATCATAATGTGGATAATATAATCGAGTTAATTCCAATTCAACAGGTTTATTTAATAATAAACTTAAATTACTAGCTAAAAATTTTAATCTATTATTATTTAAAATTAAAAATTTAGAAAAAAATTTAGATTTTTTATAAAATCTTTTTTTTAAAGGATTTCAAAAGTAAAATAATTGTATTTTAATTTTAGAAGGTGTAATATAAAATACAGGTTTACTGATTAAACTAGACATAGAATAAAAGGCAGATTCTAATATAGAATAAATATTTTGAAATATTTGATTATTATTATTTTTATTAAAATTATAAACTATTTTATTATAATTAGCTAAATCAGATTGAAAAATAGAAATAGATTTAATAAAATTACTATTACTTATAAAAATAGGATTACTTTTATTATTTATTTTATTATTTTCTTTTAAATCATTTTTAATATTTGAGAAATTAAACACTCTATTATTATGTTTAATAGCTTGTAAATTTAAATTTTGAAATTTAGTTAACAAAGCTTTTTTTCTATTTTTTCTATTTATATTTATTTTATTTTTATCTTTAATTCTTTGACTTATCGGTTGTAGGTTTTCATTTTGTTCTAATCCTTTTTTTATTATGCTTATTATATTACTATTATTATTCATTGTAGAATTACAATGAGCGGATACTTCATTTTTATATTCAATTATTTTATTTATATTTTTAATTAATTCTTTTTTAGAAACTTTTTTATTATTGTCTATTGTACTATTTTTTTTTAAAATACTATTTAAAGATAATGTGTTTAAATTTATATTTGAAGGAACAGAAGAATTTGAAAAAATTTGAGATTTATCAGCAAATGTATTTTTTAATAAAGGTATCAAAAATAAAGGAGTTACTTGATTTGCTTTTATTGTATTATTTATTTGTTTATTCATGTTTTAAAAATTTTTAATTAATGGTTAAATGTGACAAAGCTAAATTAAAACTTAATAGTTAATACTATTATTTTATTTAGTGATTTTACAATTCCATAATATTTTTAAATATTAAATTTCTTTATATTGTTTAATATCAGTTAAAATATATTTTTACTTATATTTTAAATTGTAAATCTATTCAGATAGGTATTTTTGTGTTTTATTTTTACCTTCTCCTTTTAAGTTTTTTATTTTTATTTGTTTATTTTTGTGTTTTAATTTTTATTATTTATTTTATTATTTTTGTACGATCACTTTCACTTTTATTTTTACTTTCAATTTCACTATTTTATTTAAATTTACTTTTAAATTTTACAGTTGTGAAGATTAGAACAAAATTTAAATTACAAAAATGTTTACACTTAAATTCTAATTACATTTACAATAACTATTACACTTACATTTATAAATTAATTTACATTTATAATTACACTAATAAACAAATAATAAATGAAATAAAAAGTAACAGTGTTATAATTATTTGCAAAGTATAAAAATTAAACACATTTAAACGGTTTTAAATAAACAATAAAAATAAGTATTATAAAAAATTCAAATTGTTTATTCTTTGCCGCCTTATGACAAAATATTAATTATTAATAAAAATAACTTAAAATTATTCTCCTATTATAAAAGAGATATATTATTTAAAATTATATATTTATATTTTTAATTGTAAGGTTTAATAAAAGGTGGAGAGTTAATATATTTTTATTTATCCTATTAGATACGTATCTTTAAATTTTATAACTTCTATTTAAAATTTTATACTAATATTTATTAATAATATTTCTTAACTTAATAAATTATTAACTGCTTAACTTAATTACTTTTATCCGCCTAGGCGGCAAACCAAAAATAAAAACAAAAAAAATATAATAATTTATTTTGATAGTTATATTTTTAAACTTAAATAAATTACAAGGTCTAAATTTAACAAACTTAAAAAAACAAACACAATTATCCATTTGTTAAAAACAAACAAAAAATCTAATAAATTACACATTTTTAAGCGCTTAAATTTAAATTTTTAAATTACAAGTAATAATAAAAATAAAGTCTTTGCCGGCTTAATATTAAAAAACAAAAATAATTTATTTGTTATAAAGTGTAAATTTATTCAATAAAATCCGGACTGGCTTTAATTACAAGAAGAATATTTTAAACAGCGGGTTAATAATAATAGCGCGGAGCCCTTATTTAAATTTAAATTGTATTTTCTTTTCTGTATATCTACCGCCGGCGGCGGATAAATTTATTATTTTCTTTAAGCGATAATTTAAATTCTATTAGGAAAAAGGTATTTAAATAAATCTATTAAAAATAATTAGAAAAATTTTAAATATTTAATTAATAAAATTTAATATAATACAAAGTATACTTAGTTTAAAAGAATAAAGTGATTCATTCCTGTATATTTTTATATTGTAATGATCTTTATTAGTCTCTTAATTTTAATAGTGGCAATAGCCCTACCTGTTTTTAATAGAAATATTTCAAGTATTTCCTTTTCCAGAATAACCTCTATAATCTTTATTTATGCCGGAGCATTATCTTTTAATGCTTTATATATTCAGTCAATTGGATCAGGTATAGGTATCTATAGTGGATTATTCCAAATAACATTAATATCTCAATTATTTGATACCTTAATAGTATTAGCTGCATCTTTAATCTTAGTAGTTTTACCCGTACAACAGCATGTAAAATTATTAAGTATAACACCTTGAAATATAAATCAAGAAGAAAAAAAAATAAGCACAGAACTGTCAAATAACTCAATGAATAATTATCCCACCGAATATTCAGTAATAGTACTAATGTCTAGTTTAGGAGCAACTTTATTAATATCTTCATCTGATTTAATTTCTGTATATTTAAGTATAGAATTACAATCTTTTGGGGTTTATATTTTAGCTTCTTTATATAGAAATTCTGAATCTGCTATCTCAGCAGGTTTAAAATACTTTTTATTAGGAGGATTCTCTTCTTGTATCTTATTATTAGGATGTGGATTAATATATAGTTTTACAGGATTAACTCAATTAGAATCCATATATAGTATAGTATCAGTATCAGATAGTAATAATATAATTCAAGGTTTAAGTTTAGGTTTAATATTAATAATAATAGCATTATTATTTAAAATATCTGCTGCTCCTTTACATAATTGATCTCCAGATGTATATGATGATAGTCCCACAATAGTAACAATATGATTAACTGTAATGCCAAAAATAAGTATATTAATACTATTATTAGAAATAATAAGTTCTTTAAATATATTAGAACACACTATATCTTTATCTTCAAATATAAATATATTAAGTAATATAAATTTATTAGAAATAGAATCAAAAAATATAATATATTTAATTAAAAATTTATTATTAATAAGTTCTTTATTATCTTTAATTATAGGAACTATTGTTGGTTTAGGTCAATCTAAAATAAAAAGATTATTAGCTTATAGTACGATATCTCATATTGGTTTTATTTTATTAGCTTTAGCTATAAATACAGAACAATCTATAGAATCTTTTATTTTTTATATAATTCAATATTCATTAACAAATTTAAATACTTTTTTAATTTTAATAGCATTAGGTATATTAATACATAATTCTATAGGTCAAATTTCAAAAATGAAATCTAATTTAACAAATGATATTAATTCAGTTAAATTATCTGACTCTAAATTATCTAAAGTAATTGAAAATATTAAAGGATCAGAAAATGATATTAGTTTAATATCTGAACTTAAAGGTCAATTTGTAGTTAATCCTTTATTAAGTATTAGTTTAGTTATTTGTTTATTTTCTATGGCTGGTGTACCACCTTTAATAGGTTTTTTTTCTAAACAATTTGTATTATATTCTTCAATTCAAAGTGGTTATTATTTTATAAGTATTGTAGCTATAATTGTAAGTGTTATAAGTGCTTCTTATTATTTAAAAATAATTAAAGTATTATATATTGAAAATGAAGAAATAAGTTTAAATAATAATAAAGAAAATATAAACAATACTGAATCTATTATAAGTAATTTCCATAGTTTTTTAATTTCTATTTTTACTTTATCTATTTTATTTTTTATTCTTAAACCTTCTTTAATTTTAAATAGTACAACATTACTATCTTTATCTTTATATAATTTTTAATGAATAATTTATTAATGTTATTTATTTTTATTCCTATTTTAGCTGTTCTGTTATTAGGTTTAAATGTGTTATTAGCAGTACATAGACCTGATGAATCTAAAGTATCTGCTTATGAATGTGGATTTAGTATAATTCACGGACAAACTAGAACAAATTTTCAAATACATTTTTATGTTGTAGCTATGCTATTCTTAGTGTTTGATTTAGAAATTCTTCTTCTTTTCCCTATTGCTGTTACTTTATATCAAGTTTCTACTTTTGGGTTTTCTATTGCTATTATATTCTTTATTGTTTTAACTATTGGGTTTATTTTAGAAATTGGTTCTGGAGCTATTTCTATTTCAAATAATGATATTTAAGTTAATTCCGTGTGTTTTGCCGGAGATCTCTTTTTTTATATTTACATAAAATTTTATCTCTTTTTACCCCCTCACCGCCTTATGATAAATTCATTTATTTAAATTTAATTCCTTTATTTTTTTCTTTAAGTTTTTTGTTTTTGTTTTTGTTTTTGTTTTTTTGTTTTTGTTTTTTGTTTTTTGAGCTCCTTATGGATTGTGTTTGTGTGTTAAAAGGGTGTTAATTTTTAAGTTTTAAACTGGTGTTTATTCTACCGCCGCCGGCGGAGATAATTATAATTTTTTAATTTGTTTTTTTTTTATTTAATGCAATGCCGTCCAAATTTTTAAACTAAATTATAAACAAATCTTTATATATTTAACTAATGTTACACTGCTCCGTTCTCATAAATTCTTAGTAGTAATTGTTTTATTTTTAATACTAAAATTAAAGCCGTGCTATAATATTAAACAGTTGCTTCGCGCAAATTAAATTTATATTAAAAATATAAATTTTGTTTTTTGTTGCCGCCTAGGCGGAGATTTTTTAGTTCTGTTTGTTTTTACCGCCTTACAATTTGTTTTAAATTTTTTCTGTGTGTAGTTAAGTGTAGTGAAGTTTTTTTTTTTCTTAAGTGAAGATAAGCTTATATAATAAAATTAAAAAAGTTAAAATTAAAAAAATCTAAATTTCTTATTACAAAAATGTTACAGAATTATTTATACTTTTTCCTTTATATCTTTTTTTATTATATTTTGTTTATTTTAAAAGTAATTATATTTTTAATTATATAATTTAATATTATAAAGTTTAATAATTTAACTTTTAATAATAAAAATGGTTATACTTTATTTTTATAAGAGTTAAGTTTACAGATGGTTCTGTAGTAGACCTGCAAAGTCTATCCAAATTAAGGGTTCAATTCCCTCTTAACTCTATTGATAATACAAAAACAATATAAAAATAAAAGATATTTTTTGTGTTTTGTTTATTATATTTTTTTATTTGCTCTTTTTTTTAGTTTTTGTTTTTATTCTTATAAAGTTAGAGCTATTATTTATTTTTTATTTCTTTTGATTTTCTTTTTATAATTCTATAATTTAAATTTACTTTATTTTTAACCGTCCTAAAAATTTAAAACTAATTTATAAACATCTGTTCCTAGGAATAAGATTTAATTTTGTTTTTAATGAAAATATTATACCTCTCCAACCCGGCTTTTAAATATCTTATAAATTTGAATAACAATATAAATCGTGAAGTAAAATGAATACAAACTATACAAATCTTAAGGGTTTATTCAATAAAAATATATTTTGTATTTTAAAATTACCGCCGGCGGCGGATAAAATTATTTGTTTGATTTTTAATAAATATATACTTTGTTTGTAATTTACTTTTTTATTTTTAAAAGAAGATAAAATTTTTATAGAATTAAATTTTTATATCCTAATTATCAAAAAACACACAAATCTAATTATCAAGTAAACCCACTATAATAAAAACTTTGTATATTTAATTCTATTATAATATATTTATAATATAAATTAATTATAAGTAATTTATTAATAAACAGATTTGTTGCCGCCGGCGGCTTATAAATATAACTCTTTTTATTTTTAATAAAAAATATAAAACTAAAAACTAAAAAATTAATAATTATTCTCTTAGTTTAATGGTAGAACAGCATTCTTCTAAAATGGTAATTTTGGTTCGAGTCCAAAAGAGAATAAACCTTAACTAACAAATTTTCTTATTAATTATATTCATTTAAAAACTTTAAATTTAATAAATAATATAAGATTAACATTAATATTTAATTTAGAATATTATTGTTATTAAGAAATATTTAGTTAATTCTTAAAAATAGGAATCTTTTCCTTTTTAAGCTATTCTATAAAATAATATTGTTACAGTGTCTTTTATTTAAATTTTATTTTTAAATAATTATTTTATTAATAATTAATAATTCTTATTATAAATCATGGTAGAATTATTTTTTATATAAAAAATTTATTTATATTTAATTTAAATATTTATTTAATTTTAATACTAAAATATAGTATATAAAATTTTAACTTTTCTCTAAATCTTGGCTTAATGTTATTAATTAAATAACTAATAAAATCATTAATTCTATATACTAGTATAATAAAATAATATTTAATTCTTTTTTATTATGAATACAAAATAAATAGCTTTTATTTTTGTTATATAATCTGATTTAAAATATTGTAAGCAAACGGAATTATCTTTTATATAACTCCGCCGCCGGCGGTAAATAATAACTATAATTCCTTTTTAAACAGAAGATGTGGTTATATTTTGTATTTTAATTTTGTAGCGGTGCGACGCAAACAACAATCTTTTAAAATATAATTTTTAATATTTAATAAAAAGATTTATCTAAATATTATATATATATATCTAATTCTTTGATTTAAACAAATTTGATCTCGCCGTTGGGCGGATAAAAATAAAAATAAAAATAATGATAACAAATAATTTAATATTAAGTATTTTAAATATATTAATAAATTTAATAGATGTTTTATTAGTAGTATTACCTGTGTTACTATCAGTTGCTTTCATGACTATTATTGAACGTAAACAATTAGCTGCTCATCAAAGACGAGTAGGTCCTAATGTAACCGGTTATTATGGTATTCTTCAACCTTTTGCTGATGCACTTAAATTAATTTTTAAAGAAACAGTTATCCCTTCTCAATCTAATAAAGTGTTATTTTATTTAGCACCAGTATTTACTTTAATATTTAGTTTATTAGGTTGAGGTATAATCCCTTTTGGTCAAGGATTAACTTTATCTGATTTTTCTTTAGGAATATTATATACTTTAGCTTTATCTTCATTAGGAGTTTATGGTAATCAAGTGATGCCGATTCTCTAATTTATTAGAGAAAATTAATCCACTATAAACTAGAAAATTATAAAAATTATTAATACTTTTTCAAATTAACTGTTCTAATTGTTTATTTTTTTATTTTCTTACCATTTTTTTTTTGTTTTTGTTTTTGTTTTTATTTGTAACATCCGCCGCCGGCGGTTAAATTAATTCTGTAAAGTTTTAAAAAAGGCATATGCAGAAAGAATGGACAAGGATTAGTAAAGAGTCCTTATTTAATAGTTATTTTTAGTCATTAAAAGACTCAATTAATTTATTATTGGCCGATTCCTTTTAATTAAAAAAAAAGTTAAAATTTAATAATTTATAATAACTAGTTGAAATCTAAATTTCGCAGAGACTATACGTGGATTATCTTTATATTAAAGATAAAAAAATAGTCCAATTAAATTATTAAACTGAATTAAACCCCTGTAAAAAATAAAATATCAGGTAAGCTTAAACAGCGCTGAACATATAAATTAAACATTAAATAATAGAATAAGTAGTTGTTTTTACAAGTATAATGCATAATAAAAATAAGTCCGCCCCGGCGGTAACATTAAACACAAAAAACAAATATAAACTTTTCAAATATCGGTTTCTTAAACCTATTTATAATTCTTAATGAGATTTTATTGTAGTTTAAATGGAAATATTTTTTATAATACACTTAACACAACATAAACTTAAAAGATTTGTGGCCGCCGCCTAGGATAAATCTCTAATTAGGCTTCGCCTCTCCGCCATTTTATAAATACTATAATAATTTTAACTTTTCGCATTTTAAAAAAATAAAAAACTTAAAGGTTACAATAATACAGCTTGCATAATCCTAAATTATAATTTCAATTCTACATAAAAATACAATAACTCCTAATTTTGTAGGTTTATTTTAAAAATAATCCGCCGCCGGCGGTAGATTTTAAATTTATTTGTTTTGTGTGTTTTGTTTTTCTTCACCTTAAGAATAACTTTTTTTATCAAAGATATAATCTTATTTATATAATGCATTTTTCTTATTTTATTTACTTGTACTCCTTCTTAAATTCAATAAATATTTTAGTTTAGTCCTTTAATACAAACAAAAACCAAACACACAAAATTTAACTGGTGCTTGCGCAGAGTGACGCGCACAGCGATAAAATTTTTATATTATATTTAATAATCTTTTTATCTTCCATATTAAAATTTAAATATAATGGAATTAGGTAACGTAAAACCTAATTAAATAGCCTTCGTTTTAAAATAAGGATAACTTTCAAATTTGTATATTGAATACATTAACAGAGGTTTGAATTGAGTTTTAAATTTGTCCTCCGCCGCCGGCGGTAAATTCTTGAAATACAAATAACAATTTCATTGCTAAAATAACCAGGAGTTGTAGTTTAAAAATGAATTCTTTTTAATATAAACAGCATTACTAAAATTTAAAAAACTAAAATTTTTATTATATTGTTATTGGAGCTTTATTGTGTTTATTTTTGGTTTATTAACGCCAGGACGATATCTTTGTTAATTCTAATTTAAAAAAAAAACCTCTCCCTTGATTATATTACCTTAACATTTAACTTAGTAATAAAAAGATTTTAAGGTAAAGTACTTTATAGGTTTAAAATTATTCTAGCCGCCGGCGGCGGATAAAATTATTTGTTAAACGTATTTTTAGTGCAAAGTTTTGTTTGCAGTAATAGGTTTAAGTAGTAGAATGGTAAGCCTCTTATATCTTTTAATTTAATAATTTAATTGGTCTTATTTGCAGGTTGATCTGCTAATTCTAAATATGCTTTTTTAGGATCGTTAAGAAGTACAGCCGCAATGATAAGTTATGAATTAATCTTAAGTTCTTCAATATTAATAATAATATTATTAACAGGTTCATTTAATTTTACTACAATAATAGAAAGTCAACAAGCAATTTGATTTATAGTACCATTATTTCCAGTTTTTATATTCTATTTCATCTCAATATTAGCTGAAACTTCTAGAACACCTTTTGATTTACAAGAGGCTGATAAACATCTATTAATAATTCAAAAGATTCGGCCTCTTATTATTTAAAATTAAAAAATATTTTAAATAAATTAAAGATCACTATATGCTGGAAACCCATTAGAGCTTTTATTACTCATTATTTTATTTGTTTTTTTTTTAATAATAGTAAAAATATAAGAGATTTGGCTATCAGCAGGAAAATTCTCATTACAAAATGAAATAACACTCCTCAGAGATAATACGCGATCATTGAAAAAATTCAATATGATATAATCCATTTTTTTGTTGAAAAACAAATGATATAAAAAAATTATTTCTTTCCATGCTTTTTCTTTATTATTTATATATTGTTATTGTTAAGTATAAATAGTTTAAACTATTTTTTATTATATAATCTTCCACTTTGTAATTATCAAGAGTTATTTTATATTTATTATTAAATTTTACTGGTACTTAATCTATTTGGTGGCGTATATGTTTTTATTCTTTAATTTTATAAATCTAAAAAAACAAAAATATTAAAAATAAAGATCTTTATGATACAAAACCCTTTATAAGGATAAATTACAATTTAAATTTACAGCTAACTGTTTATAAATCTTTATTAAATCATTTTATTTTTTGTTAAGTTTGATTTTGGCGCGGAGCGACGCGCACAGCTATACAATAAATAAATTTAAATAAACAGAGGGTTACCAGGCTAATAAGGCGGAGCCATTATTATATTTAAAGGGTTTAGCTTTTAGATTTTTTGTTTTTAATTTAATAATTTAATCTAAATACGGAGCCGTTCTAATGTAATACTAAAGATAATTTGAAAATAAAACTTTAAAATATTTTTACTATTATCCGCCGGCGGCGGCAAATAAAAATATAAAGTTAAAAATAATATTCTGTTAGGTAAAAATTTGATATAAATACAATAAATAAATTTAAGATAGATAACTACAAATCCAATGTATGGTTAAAATATATTTAAAACTTTAAATACCCTAAGTTAATCAGTTGAATAGAAACCTCTTACAATAAAGAAGATAAAGTTGAAAAAAGTAAAAAACAAAACACAAAATGTTTTTATCTCTTAGCAAAAAATAAAAAATAAAAAATAAAAAATAAAAAACAAAACCATTTTAGGGTTATATGATATAGAAAATAAATATTATTAAAATGATTCTAACAGAATTGTAACCGCCGAAATTTAAATAGTATATATAATTTAACTAACAAAAATATCTATAAATAACAAATTTCTAATGTTTTTTTCTTAAAATAAACACTAATATATAAACAAAATATAACCTAGCCGCCGGCGCCGGATAAAATTTAAAAATTAAAAATTAAGCCTAGGTTAACCACACTTAAATAGTTTTAAATATAAAAATAACTTTTTTTTATCAAAGAATGCTACATATTTGATATGTAAGGAAATGTAATAATTTTTTATGTAAATTAATTTTTATTTTAATTTATTTTTGGAATCTGAATTAGTAGCAGGTTTTTTTACAGAACACTCTAGTGTACCTTTTGTATTCTTCTTTTTAGCTGAATATAGCTCAATAGTATTATTCAGTGCAATTACAGCAATCTTATTCTTAGGAGGATATCATATGCCTGAACTATTTGTAAATGAATCATTCATTAATTTACAATCTATAATACTTGGTTTAAAAACATGTATTTTCTGTTTTATGTTTGTATGATTCCGAGCTACTTTACCACGTTTAAGATATGATCAATTAATAGAATTGTGTTGATTAAACCTTTTACCTATAGCAGTGGCTTTTATTATTCTTGTACCAAGTGTTTTAATTGCTTTTGATATAGCTCCTTATTAATTTTAAATCCTTTCTAGGTGTAGGATAAATATTATATTGCCGCCGCCGGCGGATAAATTTAATATTATAATATATTTTTAATTTAATAAATATAACCCCCCCCAAAAAACAAACTATTTTGTGCCGCCGGCGGCGGATGTTTTATTTTATATTTAGTTCTAAGCAAATAAAATAACAAAAATAAGTAAGAGGGGAGCTAATTCCAGCCACTATACTAAAAAATTAAAAAAGATTTAACTTTTAAGGATAGAAACTTAAATTTAATTATAAAATTTAGGATAACTTGTGAATATATTAGGAATTATTGCTATTTATTATATATTTTTTAAATATTATTTCTTACAATGTTGTTCCTATCCCTATTACAATTTTTAAATTTATAAATCAAGTTTTAAATTCTTTTTATTTATAATTTAGTAAAAAAATATTTGATATAACTTCATATTTTAAATATTTTAGAACAAGGTAGGAAGTAAATTAATTAAATAACTAAATTAGAAAATCGTTTAAAGTGATTTATCTCCTTTTTTAGTTTTAAATATAAATCCCTTTTTACGGTATAATGTTTAATATCTTATATATACACACAGTTATTACATAAAAGACAAATTAAACAGTACGCAGCCGGCGGTACAAAATAAACAATAAATAAAAACAAAAACAAAAAATCTGTTTGTTATAATGCTCTGAGATTTAAATTTAGCTATCCCCTCAGCACAAATATCTAAATTTTATTTTAAATAAATATATCTTATATCCGCCGGCGGCGGCTAATTTATAATTAAATGGAATTACTCTATTAAGAGAATAAATAAATTTAATAAGGTTAATTATAATATAAAATATAAGCTGTGTAGTTTATACGCTACTTGATCCCAGATATTATTTGTAGTTTAATAACTATACTTAGTAAATGAAACCCTATCCTTAGATATTTAGGTAGAATTTTTATTTTTAAAAGAGAAAGTTATTTATTTTTATTTTAATAAGAAAATATCTATAAACTTAAAATTTAGAACTTAGAACTTATAACTTATAACTTAAAAAGCCTATAATTTAATGGTAGAATGGTTTCTTGATGAGAAATTTATAGAAGTTCAAATCTTCTTGGGCTTAATAAATAATAAAAATAAATAATAAATATAAAAATAAAAAGTTCTTTAACAAATTGGCACAGTGCTTAAAATATAAAAAAAATATTAACTGTAAAAAAATATAGTCAATTATTTGATCGTTTTGCAAATTAATTTTCTGAATAATTTAATCTCGCCGGTTAAAGATAACACAAAAATAAAAAATAAACTATAACTTTGTAAGAGAACAGTTGTAATCTATTTGGTTTAATAGTTTATATTTAATATTTTATATTTTTATATTTTTAATTTAATAAATATATTCTTAAATTCTGCCGCCTAGGCGGATAGACATTTTTAATATTAATTAGTGAACTATATTTATATATAGAGAGGATCAAATAATAAAAAGTAAAACTAAAACTAACAAAGGGACCTCAATTTAAAAATTTATTAAAAACTTTTAATAATATAAATTAATTATAAGTAAAAGCTTTAAAATTAATAAAAAGTAATAATAATTTTAAATATTAAAAATTATAAATATAAATTTAAAATTAAAATTTTATATTAATAGAAATAAAATATTTAAACTTAAAAATAAATTAAAACACAAAAATAAACAAAAATGAGATTATTAAAAACGAATATGTTACTTAGATTATTAAACTCTTATATTGTAGACTCCCCTCAACCTGCTAATCTTTCCTATTTATGGAATTTCGGTTCTTTATTAGGAACTTGTTTAGTATTACAAATTTTAACTGGAGTTTTTTTAGCTATGCACTACCAACCACATGTAGATTTTGCTTTTAATAGTGTAGAACATATTTTATCTCTCTAATGTGTTCATTAAACTTTACTATATGCTTGAAAACCCTAAAAACTTAAATACTTTAAAAAATAAAAGTAAAAATTTTAAGTATATATTTATTCTTAATAAATTACAATGGGTAATTAGCAGAAAATTAAACATTAAGAATGTTTAAGAATCTCAGAGACTAATACGCAAAGTGCCGTATCTATCTTTTTTAGCCTTTAAAGGAGCTAAGCCTATGGTAGATTATAACTTTAAATTAAGATATATAAATCGGTAAAGATAGAGTCCAATGAATAACGGAAATGTTATTCAGTTAAATTGATAAAGACAATAGTTTATTTTCATTTTTATGTTCATTAAACTATTAAAATAATGGTTTGTATTTATATCTATTAAGTGTACTTATATTTTTTTAACTTTAGATACTTAATTAAATTTTGTTAATAAGAGTTAATTAAAAAGACTTATAACTTTTACTGAGGCTAAAGGTAGTTTTTCAATCGTAGAAATAAAATATTTAAATTTTTCTTTAAAATTAGATTAGATAAAGAGGACATTAAAGTTTTAGAACTAATAGCTAATAATATTAATTTACTTCCGCCTTTTGATGTTGGTTACACTGCAGTTTAACAAGTGAAATAAATGAATAAATTGTTAGCACCCTTAGAAAATATTTTTACTGATATCCCTTTATTAACAACAAAGGCACTTAATTTTAATTATTTTACTAGACAAGTAGCAATAAAATGGAATCAGTAAGTAATAGTAGAGTTTAAATATTCTAATTACTCCGCCGCCGGCGGTAAATAATATTTTAATTTTAAAAATAGTATGAATAGCTTAAGAGTTACTAGTGCTTTAACTAATATTTTTAACTTATAACCTAAAAACAAAACTATCTCATCTAATTGGTAATTATTAGGTTATCTCCGCCTTTTTGTAACAGGAATGGTAACTTTTTTTACCGCCGGCGGCGGAGTGTGTTTGTTTTGTTTTGTTTGTTTGTTTTTCTATAAATACTTACTACCTTATTTTTAAGTTTGTTAAGCTTCTAAAAATGTAAATGTTTTAGATTTCATTTTGTTTTTGTTTTTGTTTTTGTTTTTTACCGCCGGCGGCGGAGTGTTTTGTTTTAGTTTTATTTGTTTTTTGTTTTTATTTTAATAATTATTAACACCTTTATCAAAACCTTATTTATCTTTAATAGCATCAAATACTTTAGTTAAAGTAAGTAAAGTGTTAAACAAGAGAACTAGTGTTTATTCGTATATTTTTTTTAAATTTAAATGTTAAATTACTTATTGTTATTTTTTTTTAATTATTTTCTCCGCCTAGGCGGCTAAATTTAAACTAGAAAATGAATTGCGATTTATTTTAAATAGCTATTAAATAAACATATATTTTCTCCGCCGGCGGCGGCTAATATTTAATTTTAAAGGGTAAACAAGTATTATTAAAATTAAGTTTAAATTTGAATACAGCTAGATATGATAAAGCAACCTTAAACTCAGTCTTAAAAAGAGAGTGTATTTAACCTTAATTCTCCTTTTTACATTAGTATTGGTAAATATCCTATTTTATTAGCATAATAATAAAGTATATAAAAAGGAAGTAGGAATGGTTTGTGATTTAAAATATTTAATAAAAATAAGAGTAAAATATGTAAATTTACTATTTATAACTAAGCTCAGAAACAATTACAGAATAAAGGAAATAGAACAATATCTAAATTAAAAAAATAAAGGTAACAACTCAAATAGGAGGTTATACACTTAACTCTACATATATAATTCTTTCTCATACTACAACAGCTAAAGCCCACACCCTCCGGCTCAAAAATAAAAAACCAAAAAAATAACTATATTCAATTTAACTTTTTGATCTATAAAAATAAATTAAAAATTAGATCAAAAATAATAATTTGATTATGAGAGATGTAAATTCTGGATGAGTGGTACGTTATACACATGCTAATGTAGCTTCTTTTTTCTTCATTTTTGTATATGCTCAATATTATTTGCATTTATTTTAAAACTACTCAAAAACAAACAAAAAATACAACACACATACAAACACTCCGCAAGACTTAAAACAATCAAAGCCGGCTTTAAAAATAATAAAATTTAATACAGCGGTGAGCCGAAGCCTTCGAATGTAAAGAATATTAGTAAATATCTACAAATAAATTTGTCCGGTCCGGCAGTAACAAATACTTTTGTTTAAAATTTTGACATTTTATAGGAATAGATCATTAATGATTATTTTATAAAACATAAAGAGTAGTTTTATCTATGTAATCGGGCCTATATGTATAATTTTTAGTAAATTATATATATAAGTTATAGGCTATATGCTAAAATCTTCGTAAGGGTAATGTACCAGGTTACTTCTTTGTAACTAGGTAAAAAACACTATCCCCTTGAATAATTAGCAAGTAATAATTAAGCTTCAACGATCATACGCCTTAATTCTTAATAAAATTACAGTAACAATGAATTTGTTTTTCTTTTTATTTAATTTAAATACAAATTCTAAATTAAAAATATAATTAGGAATATGAAATGATCTAATCTCCCGTAACACTATAAAGTTATATTTTTTTTTTTTTACTATTAGTAACAAAAACTTTTAACTTCACTTTTTAATATTAACTTTTTCTACGCCCAACTAAACAAATTCAAATAGTTGGTTTTATTACTCCGCGTTAAAACCAAAATAACAGTAAAAAGGTTTTTATACCTTAAACAGCGTAAACTTTGTAAAGTTCTTAAATAGAAAATTAAAATTAATATAAGATAGGGAGATTGCACATTGCTAGAGGTTTATACTATAGTTCATATAAATCACCTAGAATCTTAGTATGAACTATTGGAGTGATAATTTTAATTTTAATGATGGCTTGTGAATAACTAGGCCAAATTGAAAATGTATAACTAAATTTATATTTATATTTATAACTATATATTATAAAAATTATAAATATTATAAAAATAATAAATATTATAAAAATAGCTAGCAGAGATAGTAATATTTTACATAGTATCTAGTTATAAATAAATTTGACATTTTCAAAGTCTTAGCATTTAAAGCAAAGTGTAACCTGTATTGGAAAACATTGTTATTTATTAATTAAAATAAATAAATGTTAAAATACCTTGACAAAGGTATTGAGTATAATAAGTTATAAAATTTATTTTATATTTGGCAACATTAGTGAAAACGGTTAAAGGAATAATATCAATTCATAGACCGTCGGTTGAATACACAATCGCTACAGACTGGGTCACTAATGGGTATCTGAAATGATGCTTAATGTACAGTCGAAGTTCTTAGTGCTTTTTTATTTTTGTCTTGTTGCTTCCTTCGCCCTTTAACTGGAATTAAATTTAAATTTATTTCTCTTTTTTTCTTGTTTTAGGCGGAGCCTCCCCTTTAAACCCAGATTAACATTCTAAAAAGGTGAATAAAAAGAATGCACCTAAAAAATTAAGAGTACTAGTCAAGGCTCTAACACATATTATTATAAATAGTAAATACTTGATCAATAATAAGTAGATAGAGTACAAGATTATTATATTGATATTAATTTATATAATTAATTAGAACTTGATAGGTTTCCTGGGTTAAACGTTAGCCCAAAATGATCTAAATTATTTAAATATTTATTAAAAGGCAACCGCCTCAAATAAAGCCATAAAACAAATATACATTAAACAATAAAAATAAAATATTTAGATTTAACAATAAAAATCTATTATTTTGCCGCCGGCGGCGGATAAAATATAAAAATACATTATTCTCCTTTATATCTTTTATAATTCAACCTAATCTAATTAAATGAAGATAATTTTCTGTTAATAAAGATTAATTAATATTAATAAATTTTAACTATTAAATTTTTTAAGTCAAATTTTAGACAGTTAACTTTTATCTTTGTATTTTTTAATTTTTAATTATTTATAGATTAATATTCTAAAGCTAAATTAACTAGATATAACCTAGCCGCCGGCGCCGGATAAAAATAAATTAAAATATATATAAGAGGTAGTTGTATAATTAAAGTGTTGTTAACAGATTATTAAAATATCATAAATTTAGTTTTAGTAATTACCTAGGACCGGATTTTTGTTTTTTGTTTTTTGTTTTTTGTTTTTTGTTTTTTGTTTTTTGTTTTTTGTTTTTTGTTTTTTGTTTTTAAATGAATAACAAATAATAATAAAAAGTAAATAATATTAAAATAAAGTAAAGGAGTTAGTGCTATTTATAAAATTTTACTTCATTTTTTATATATAAGGACGACTCAGCCTTAATTAAATTATTCTTTTTTTAGTCTTTTGTATTAATTTAAGTACAGAGGTTAATATAAAAATATAAATATAAATATTACAACTGTATAGCTTCGCGGTAAATACAAATTTTATATTATTAATTTACTTCGATTAAATTTGATTTTTAAAGAGGCGGAACCGCCCTAATTATAAATTTAAATTTCATAAGGAATCCTCCCTTTTTACCGCCTAGGCGGATAAAAATAATAAAAGCATAAGACTTTAATAAAAAGGCGCCATTATTTAAAATAAAACAACAAAAACAAAATTTCTTTTTTTGTGTTTTGTGTTTTGTTTTTTGTTTAATATGTTGCCGCCGGCGGCGGATAAAATATTTGCTTTTTCAAATGAAATAAAATTCAAAATTGAATTTAGATTATAGTCCCACTTAACAAAACTCTATGCAATTTCTAGAAAAAAATAGAAGAACAGTGGAATAATCCGACAGGATTATTGAAGAAAATATATGTTTCTTTGGCAATGTTAGTGAAAACGATCAAAGAATTTTAAATTAAACCGTAATGGTTTATAAATTAATTAGAGATCGTCGGTTATCTAGAGGATCGCGACAGACTGGGTCACTAATGGGTGGCTGAAATGCTGCTTAATGCACAGTCGAAACTTATTAGTTTTAAATTGCTAATAGAATAAATTAAAATTAAAAATATTCTGCTTGTTATGTAGTATATTTGTGTAATAATTTTATTAATAACAAGTAAGTTTGTATGTTTTACCTTATGGGCAAATGAGTTTGTGGGGTAGCACCAGTGTGTGAATATTATTACAAAGTCAAAACTTTTTACCAATAAGTGCTGACAAGAAATTTATGAGTATGTTTATGGGTATTGTTGATGGTGATGGTTATTTAGAAATAGGACCTCAAAAGCAATACAATAAAATAAATAATGCTAAAAGTACTATTAGATCTCGTTTAGTAATTAGAATGCATAATAGAGATAAATCTCTTCTTATTTATTTAACCACTGTTTTAGGTGTAGGTTCTCTTTCTAGTTTAGATTCTATTAATCAAACAAGATTAATATTTACAAAAAAAGATTTAGTTTATGTAATAATACCATTAATTAAATTTTATAATCTACAATTTTTAACGGTTAATCGGGCAAGACAATTTGCTTTACTTAATCATATTTTAGAAAATAACCTTATACATTGAAATGATGTTAAATTTACTCCTCCTATAACTATTTATTCTAGTGATGATATTCTTAAATTAGATTTTTTTGGTAATTGATTAGTAGGTTTTACTATAGCTGAAGGTTCATTTTTTTTTAAAGCCAATGGATCCGCTTACTATCAAATAAAACAAAAAGGAATAGAGAATTATGCTATAATAAAAGCAATATGTTTGCTTATAGCAGATAGAGAAGCTAAGGCAATAAAGGCAGATTCTGCAGATTGCTATCAATTATCATTATCATCTAGAATAGATGTACAAAAAGTTGTGGATTTTTTTTCATCGCCCGATAATCACCCTTTATATGGATATAAATTAGAACAATATAATTTATGGCTTTTATCTCTTAAGAGGAGCAGTCGATATAAAAATATTAAAATTATTAACTAAATTAACTTTAATAAATCAAACAATACTAATTTTCAAAACAATAATAAATTTCTGTGACATAATATTTCTAAACTGCCTCAAATGCTTAAATTTTAAAAATTTAATTATTTTATTTTCATTTTGGCAAATTATGAGTTTTTCAAATTCAATGATAGAAACATCTTCATCTTTTTTATTTACTATTCCAATTTATACTACCTTTAATAATAAAATTAAAAGATTTAATAAAATAGGGCCACATAATGTAGATATTTTATCTATAATATTTGGAAATTTACTAGGACAAGGAGTAATTAAAAGCAAAAAAGAGGTTAATGGAACAAGTATAACTTTTTTTCAAGAAGCAATGCATGTAAAATATTTACTTTGATTGCATAATAAATTACAAAATGCAGGTTATTGTAATCCCACCGTTCCAATTATAGGTAAAAGATTAGGTAAAAAAGGTAAAATACTTAAAATAATAAGATTTTCTACTTGAAGCTATACTAGTTTTGATTTTATACAAGATCTTTGATATAAAAAAGGTATAAAAATAGTACCTCATAATATTGAAACATTTTTAACTCCTTTGGCTTTAGCTATTTGAATTATGGATAGTGGTGTAAAAAGTAATGGTGGTTTAAAAATAATTAATTGTTATTCTTATTCAGAATGTTTATTACTCCTTCAAGTGTTACATAATCATTTTGAATTAAAAGCTACAATTCAATCTACCGGTTTATCTTCTCAATATCAAATATATATATCAAAAGAATATCTTTTAAAATTAAGCAAAATAGTTGCTCCATTCATAATTCCAGAAATGAAATATAAATTACTTCCTGCCGCCTAGGCGGATAAAAAGATAAATCTTTTAAGTTATCTGTAAGTAAAAATTTAAATTTTAATAATTTTAGTATAGTCATGTATTAAATATAGGAGATAATCATTACTGAGAATCCTTTATGGTTATTTATCAATAATACATAGGCGATACTGATGAATACGGGTTAAAGATGTTTGTTTTGCATTAAGACCGTCGGTATAGTAATATATCGCTACAGACTGGTTCATCGGTGGGTGTCTGAAATGATGCTTAATGTACAGTCGAAATTTTAATCTGTTATATTTGTTTTATTTTTAGCTTAAAAGGCTTAGCCGACCTAGCTAACAAATATTAAAGCGCCAGGCTTTTACAGTAACAGATCACAAGGCTTTACACTGTATTAAATTACAATTATTTTGATTAATAAGTGAAAAGTACATGGTTTGCTTGTTTAAAACATGTCAAAGTCTATAAGACTAGAATAAGCAAATTTAAAATTTGGCAACAGTAATTACTAATTTACTATCTGCTGTACCAGTATTTGGACAAGATTTAGTTGAATTAATTTGAGGAGGTTTCAGTGTAAGTAATGCTACTCTTAATAGATTTTTCTCTCTTCATTATCTATTACCTTTCCTTCTAGCTGCTTTAGTAATAGCTCATTTAATGGCTCTAATTGAAGGGTCTTTAATTTCTCTCCTATTAACTATAAATTTTTAACTATGATTTATAATATATAAGATTTTAGCTTTTTAGTTTTATTTTTTATTATTTGTTTTTACTTAATTTTGTATTTTGTGTATATTTTATTTAATTAAATTTAATTTAATTTCATTTAATTTAAGTAATTTAAAGGATATAAAAATTCCGCCACGGCTATATTAAAAACTAAAAATTAAAAATTAAAAATTAAAAATTAAAAATTAAAAATTAAAAATTAAAAATTAAAAATTAAAAATTAAACAGCCTTTTTAACACGGTAAAATATACAACACCGCCCGGGCCCCGTCTTTAAAGAGAAAAATTAAACAAATTACACTATATGCTGTAACAATTCATTAACTTTCTATTATTAGAAAAGTATTTAACAGCAGGGAATATTTGATCCCTCAGAGAATTTACGTGTAACATTCTGAAATTTAGTGAAATTAAAAGTGTTTAAAATATTTTATTTTTATGTAAATATAAGTAAACTTTAATTTCCGTTACTCAAAGGATGAAGATAAATTCCCTATTTTAAATTTTTATTATTTTTTGAAGGCGTATTATAATTATTTATTTGTTATTGTTGTATTTTGGCGCGGAGCGCTATTATTCTATAATTTATTTTTGTTGTTTATTTTTACCGCCGGCGGCGGAGTGTTTTGTTTTTTCATTGCAAATAACCGAAGGTAATTAAGATAAATGTTTAAGATAGGATAACTATTTAAATAACCTTTTCTTAGTAGATAGTAAAGGCTTTTAAACCTAATATAAATAAATATTAATTTATTTAGCACATAATTAGTTGTTTAATATCAAATTTGCCGCCGGCGGCGGAGAAAGATAAGATCTAAACAAAAGTAATAGTTATAATAAAGATCTTATTTAAAATCTGAGTAAGATAATTAAATTACTAATAATTTTTTATTATTTTTATTCTTTCATTTACCGCCGGCGGCGGATATAAATTAAATTATAAATAGATCTTAAATGCTTTCGATCTGTAGCGAATGTAATAATTAACAATATATAGTTTATATTTTTAATCGTAAGAAAAATTATATTAAATTAGTTGTTTTATTTAAAATTTTATTTTATTTTTATTTTCCCGCCTTACGGAGTGTTTTAATGTTTTTATTTATAAATTTAAACCAAGGCGGAGTATTTAAATTTGAATTTTTCTAATTAAAAAACCAAAAATCTTTTTTACCGCCTTACTTATAATTCTTTATATAATTATATTTTCCCGCCTTACTTCTGAATATATTCAAGTAGCCGCCTTATGTTTAAAAGTAATATAAAGTAAACTTATTTTTAATTATGCCGGTTACAAACACAACCTAAAATAACTTTATATCTCTTAAACCCCAGCAAAAACAAAAAACAAAAAACAAAATAACAATCTAATCAATAATACAAATTTCTCCGCCGCCGGCGGTAAATAAAAAATAAAAATTTAAAATATGCTTCATGTACACGGATCTAATAATCCAAATGGAGTTTCTGCTAATGGAGACAGATACACAATGCATCCATATTTTACATTTAAAGATTTAGTTACTATCTTTTTATTCTTCCTAGCATTATCTGTTATAGTTTTCTTTTATCCTAATTTATTAGGACATTCAGATAATTATATCCCTGCTAATCCAATGAGTACACCTAGTTCAATAGTACCTGAATGATAAAAATAAAGATGTCATGCCTAAGATAACTCTTATGAAAAATAAAATTTATTATATACTGGAAAATCCTAAAAACTTTATTACCTTTCACATCTTTGTTAATAATTAAAAAATATTTCTTTATATTTAAATGTATTACAGATAATGCTCCTTTTTATTATAAGATCTTTCTGTCAACTTAATTAATAAGAAAGCAAATATAAAATAATATTCTAATTGATAAATTAATAAAAATTTTACCTTCAAAACAAGTTTAAAAATACAAATTCATAAAATAATCTCCGCCTAGGCGGTAAAATTAAATATTAAATGTTTTTTTTTTAATTATAATAAAGTATAAAAAGGTTAAAATTTTAAGGTATGTAACAATGGATAATCAGTAGGAAACAAAATTATTAATATTACGATCCTCAGAGACTATACGTAAATATCTTTAATTTTAAAGCTTTGGTTTGTCCTTGATATTATAAACATATTTTATTATTTTATTTTATTCAATAACAAGCTTACAGTTATTAAATTTTAAATTTTATATTTAATTTTTAATTTAAAGATTAAGAGATAGTCCAAACCTTATTGAAAGATAAGGAATTATATTTTTTTATACTAAGGCGGTTACTATAAGCTTATGTCCTTTTTTTAACTTTATTTGTTTTTTACCGCCGGCGGCGGAGTGTTTTGTTTTTTTTGTTTTTTGTTTTTTTGTTTTTGAGCGTAAATAATTTGTTTTATTAAACCAACATAATGAACAAATAAAGTTAAGTTGATCTTTTTAATAATAATTATTAATAGTTCTTTATATGAAATAGTAATACTATTATTAGAAGATTTAATCTACAGCTTTTGTTTAAGTGGTAATATTTAATTTATTTAACAGTAGTTTAAAAAAATATAAATTTAATTACTTTAATCTTATTTTAGATTTATTTTTATTTTTATTTCTTTAAATCCTTTAAAGTTAAACAAGTAAATAAATTTTATATAATAAAATTTTTATAAAACTTATTTTATCTTAGTGTTGCTACATTAACATTACCTTAACTTAAATGTGGGCTTTATTAAATTTCAATATCGCCCCTGCTTAACCCGGTTAAAACACAGGATTAAGTAAACAAATTTCTAAGTTAAAAATAGTTCCTTTAAATATAAACAATTATTAATTACTAAAGGTTTTATTATTGGATTATAGAGAACATTTAAAATAAAGTTTATATTTTTATTTTTATTTATATTTATTTATTTACATATATTGCTTTAGGATAAATAAAATATATAAGTAACACTAACAGTATAACTATAACTATAAAAAAATACTTATAAAATATGTTATTTATGATGGTTATATTAAATGTTCTATTCATAATTAAAATTTTTATAGATTTTATATTTTACAATAAAGCATGATAATAATTAAACAAAATATATTTTTAAGGTTATTTATGCTATTTTAAACTACAAATTTACGCGTATTCTTATAAAATAATATCTAATAAAAGCGCCCCGCCGGTAAAAAAAAAATATAACAAAGATCTTTTACCTTTCTATGCCATTTTAAGATCCATTCCAAATAAGCTGACTTCCTAGCGGTTTATATAAATTCTACTATATGCTTGAAAGTCTATAAATATAAATAAGTACTTTTTAAAAAAGTAAAAAATTTTTTTTTTTCTATTTAGATAACAAGCAAGTAATATAAAACTTCATAGACTACACGTAGAAAGTTTGATCAAAATAGATTTTAGATCTTTTAAGCTTTTCTATAAAGGAAACAAATCAATATCATTTAAGATATAGTCAGTAAACAATTTTAAATTAAAAACAAAAAAACTCCGCCGCCGGCGGTAAAAAAACAAACAAACTATTTTAATACATCCGCGCCTTGCTTCAATAAGAAAAATTAAGATAATTTATTGTTTTTAATTAACAAGATAAAAATTTATTCAATTTCTTCATTACTTTTAAATAAAATCTGTGGTATCCCTTAATTACTAGCACAAGGCTTTAAATTTAAGAACTGTTTGTTTGAATGTTTTATGTTTTTATTCGCCGCCGGCGGTAAAGATAAATATAAATTTATTTAGTATTAAATGTTTATTTTTATTGTATTTACTTTTTATATAATACTAAGGCGGTAAAATTATAATTTATTAAAAATAAAAATGATATTAGTAATGGCACTTTAGCTTTTATTTTTTAAATAAATAATTTACATTAGTAATTCATTTAACCTCTTAAATTTAAAATGTAAATTTTAATTCTTAATTCTTATACTAATTATTTTACAATATTTATTGTTTTGCGGAACGATAACAAAATTTGCTGCGTAAAAACAAACAATACGGCGGCGGCTGTAAAAATAAACAATAATAAAAATATCTAATATAAACCTTTTATTAATATTTTTAAAACTTCTTAATTTACTATTTAAACAATGGTTGTTTACATTATTTTAGCAGAGGGTAAAATTGAATATTATATTTATCTTTAAATTAAAACTATATCTTAGTTGTTCTACTGTAAAACTTTTTCTTTTACACTGATAATTTAATTATAAGTTAATATTTTTTTAATTATGAGATTTTATTTTTGTTTTTTGTGAAGGTAGAATCTTTACACTTAAAAATAAGAAATGCAAATAAAAATTCTATTTGAATAATACTTGCTTTAATTTTAAATTTTACCAAAGCTTAATTTTTATTATAACATTCAATTTTTTTAGAGGTGTAGCACGGCAAATAAAATATTTTTTAATTAAGGCGGTTCCTTAGGCGGTTATTTTTTATAAAAATAAAAAATTTTACTAGAAACAATACAAATTTTACCTATATTAGTAATAAATAGAAAATGTCTATTCTTACTGTAGATATTTTTAATCTAATATTTTTATATTTTTTTGTTCATATAAATATTTAATCTCATTTTTTCTAGTTATAATGTGTATTAATATCTAATTTCTGTTTATTTTAATCAAGTACATGCCGCCTTAGGAGATTATTCGGTTTAAATATTTAAAAGTAAAATTTAACTTACACACTAATTTATAAACTAAACCGCCCTAGCTACTTTTCTCTCTTTATAAAGTAAACCTACTGCGCCGACGGTAAAAAATATTAAAACACTTTGTCTATTATAAGAAATAGATTATATTGTTGTTTGAAAATGTGTATTTTCTAATAAATTTAATCTAAGTTTTGTCCATTTTTTTAATAAACGGAATAAGAACAAATACTTACAAAGTTATTTAATATCTAGATATTTCTATTTAATATTGAGTAGATTCATTTTAATAGCATTAAACATTTGTTTATGGTTAGGAGTTTTAGCTATGTTCGGTTCATTATTAATTTTATTAGTGTTACCTTTAACTGATTTATCTAGAATTAGAGGTAGTCAATTTAGACCTCTTATGAAATTAGCTTTCTGGTTCTTTGTTGTTGATTTTGTAATATTATTATGAATTGGTTCTCAACACCCAGAAAGTCCTTATTTAGAAATTGGACAATTTTCTACTGCATTTTACTTTGCTTGGTTCTTAGTAATTGTACCTTTTATTGGTATTACTGAAAATACTTTAATGGATATTGCCACAGATAAATAGATAAATCTATAAATTAAATTTATTTATGGTATATTAAAATTAAAACTATTTTCCAAACCGGAAAATTTAAAATAAAATTTTAATAATTTAAAAATAATTATACCCCCCTCCAACACCAAACTAACAAATTAAGTATAATAAAACTCCGGTTAATTTTTATCCGCCGGTAAAACAAAAATAAATCCTAATACAAAGATCCTAAGGCGGTTATTATGAAAAACATCAAATATTTATAAATATTTAGAAACCCAAAATTGTAAGAGAGATTATAATTTATATACGAATATATAAAAAGTGTAGAATCTTTTTTCATTTTTGTTCCTATAATTATTTAGATTTTTATTAGTTTATTTGTAAGGGTGGGGGTTATACTTTCAAGAGTTTATTTAAAGAAAAAGATTTATAAGATAATTTTAATTAAAACACACTATAAACACACACACAAACACAAACACACGGCAATAAAAACAAAAATACCTTACTTTCTAAGTTAAATTATAAACAAAATATTTTTATAATATACAAATTAATAATGGTTGCAATTATTTAAGGTTAACCCCTTTTATAAAGAAAGGTAATGAGAGTTCAAATCTCTTCAATCATAATAACAAAACTAAAAATGAAAATTTTAACAATGATCAAAAGAATAGACTTATCCGCCGCCGGCAGTAAATAATAAACAATTTGGAAATTCATTATTAAAAGGAAGTATGAAAAAATATTTATATTTATATTTATATTTATATTTATATTTATATTTATATTTATATTTATATTTATATTTATATTTATATTTATTTTTATTTAAAAAATTAGGTTACAAAAATTTCATTGTCCTGATTAAGCTTAAATTTGGTTATATTTTTTATATCCCCTCCCCCCCTTATTATTCTTTTTTATAAGTAAAATGATTTAAATTCATAGCACATTTAGGTTAATTATACTTAAGCTAAAAATACAAATATAAAAATTATAGTATAAATATTCGCATAAAGAAAAATAAAAGAGATATATAGATTAATAAAAATAAGAAATTTAAAGTTTTTAAATGGAGGTAAATTTAAATATTTTATGTATAGTATTGTACCTTAGTTTCTAAGATAAACCAAATAATAGTTACACTTTTTATAATGCGCCTTAGGAGTAAAACATATAAATATATTTAGAAAGGGTAAAGTTAAATTTTATTTTACCGCCGAGGCGGTGTGTTATTTTTAGTGTGGTTTATTTTAATTAGACTATTTTAAGGGGTTTGCACCGCCTTTAAAAGAATAACAGATATAATAATAGCACCTTGCCTCGCTTCTAAAGGGGTAAAAATTAAAAAAATTAAAAAAATTAAAAAAATTAAAAAAATTAAAAAAATATTATTTGTAAATAAGCTAAAATTATTTAAGGTAAACAAATTTAAATAGATTTGTTATGAAACTCCTGGAATGAATTTATAGAGATTTTTAATTACAAATTTTATAGCGTGTTAAATTGTAAATAATTTATATTTGTTGCTTCTAACACGGTGCTGTCCTATTTATTCTTAAATAAAATTAAATAAAATTAAATAAAATTAAATAAAATTAAATAAAAAAATAAAATTAATTTAACCTAAGGCGGTTAATTGTAAACACTTTTAACTGGAAGAATGTTTACATATTTATATTTTATAACAAATATAACTGGTATATAAACTGGTAAAAGGGGGGTATATTTTTAGTTTTAATCTCTTTTTACCGCCGGCGGCGGATGTATTATTAAGGAGTTAAAGCTATAATACCAGCATACATACCAAAAGCAGATGCTAGGGTAAAAATTAAAATAAATATTAAAAGGAAATAAATTCAAATAATATTATTAAAAATTATCTATGTTTACTGTGATTTTTACTCACAATTAGTACTAAAAGTTAAATTTAAGTGTGATGTTTTTGTTTAACCGCCTTGCGGAATTTGTGTGTGTTTGTGTTGTGTGTGTGTGTTTGTTTTTGTGTTAACTGTGTTAATTGTTAAGTGTTAACTTTTTTAAGTGTGTTTTAGCTAAAATTTGTTTTAAAATACAAAAAATTTATAATAAAAAAATATCTAAAAGAGTATATAATTTAAATTATTATATATGTTAGACGCTATCATTAAAATATTTTAATTTAAAATGTTAGCAGCAGCAAAATATATTGGTGCAGGTTTAGCTTGCTCAGGTTTAATTGGAGCCGGAGCCGGTATCGGTTTAATCTTCTCTTCATTAATCGCTTCAACAGCTAGAAACCCTCAAATTAGAAGTCAATTATTTAGTTTTGCAATCTTAGGTTTCGCTTTAGCCGAAGCTACAGGTTTATTCTCTTTAATGATTGCTTTCTTATTATTATACTCATAATTTTATTTGTGGCCGCCGCCGGCGGATATATATTAATATTTTTATTAAATTTGTTACCCCCATTTTCCTGTTTAATTAAAATTAACAGTGCAGAATAAAAAAATATAATAAAACTACTAACTATAACACCACGTTACACCACAAAAGCTACAAATAAAAACAAAAATCTGTCAAATTTAAATATAAAATTTATTAATGCAAAATTAACTAATTATTATTAATTAAAGATATTATTAATTTTTAGTTCTCTTATATTTTTATTTTATATATTCTTTTTAAAACCCCAACTCATACTTCTTTTTATTTGTTTTAATTTTATATTTGCCTTAGGTTAAATAATTTGTATAATTAATTTATATAAACACACTCCGCCGCCGGCGGTAAAAATAAAAAAATAGTATAAAAACTAACAAATAAACAGAAAGAATATTCTATAAAAATTTAACTTTTAAAATTTAATAAAAAATTTACTTTAAACAAATGAAACTTTTATATGAATAATTTTATTTATAAACTTTTATTTCCCCTAGGCATGATAAAATAAAAAATAAAAACAAAAATCAAGCTTAAATTATTAAAAATAAACACAAAATACACAATAACAAATAAATGATAACTTTACTTTTACTTATACCTTTAATAGGATCACTAATATTAATAACAATACCTGAATATTCTAATTCAAATATAAATCATTCTAGAATGAAAAATATAGCTTTAACAACCAGTATAATAAATTTTATCTTTTCTCTTTATATATGAATAGAATTTGATAGTAGTACTACTCAATATCAATTTGTATATGAATTTGATCAATTTAGTTTATATCACTTTAATTTAGGTATAGATGGAATATCTTTATATTTTGTATTATTAACAACATTTGTGAGTCCTATAGCTATATTATCAAATTATAATACAATAACAAAAAATTTAAAATTTTTTTTAATCTCTTTTTTACTATTAGAAACTTTACAAATAGGAGTTTTTGTAGTGTTAGATTTATTATTATTTTATATTTTTTTTGAAAGTGTATTACCAATACTATTTATAATTATACTATTATATGGTTCAGGGGAAGATAGAATTAGATCTGCTTTATTATTTTTTTTATATACTTTAGCAGGATCTTTATTTATGTTATTAGCAATACTTCAAATATATAATTATGTAGGTTCAAGTGATTTTCAATTAATTTCTTTATCTGAAATAAGTTTAGAAAGTCAAAAAATCTTATGATTAGCTTTTTTTGTAGCATTAGCCGTTAAAACTCCTTTATGACCTTTTACTGGTTGATTATATAGAGCTCATGCAGATAGTCCTTTAGCCGGATCAATATTATTAGCAGCTACAATATTAAAATTTGCTACTTATGGTTATCTAAGAGTATTAATAAATTTTTTACCTGATGCTACTAATTATTTTAGTCCTTTAATTCAAACTATTGCTATTATTACTTTAATTTATGCTTCTCTAGCTACTATTATACAACAAGATACTAAAGCATTAATTGCTTATTCTAGTATTTGTCATATGGCTGTAGTTTTATTAGGATTATTTTCTAATAATATACAAGGAATAGAAGGAGCTATCTTATTATCTTTAGCACATGGTTTTGTCTCCCCAGCTTTATTTATTTGTGTAGGTGGAGTAATATATGAAAGAACAGGTACAAGAATAATTCATTATATTAGAGGTTTAGCTACTTATATGCCTTGCTTTACAATATTATTTTTATTATTTACTTTAGCTAATACAGGTATTCCTTTAACTCTTAACTTTTTAGGTGAACAATTAGCTTTAATTGGTATCTGAGAAAGAAGTCCTATAATATCTGCTTTAGGGGCTACAGGTATAGTTTTATCTGCTTGTTATTCTATTTATTTATATAATAGAATATCTTATGGTGTGTATTCCCCTCATTTAAAACCTTTAAAAGATCTATCACGAAGAGAATTTATATTATTAGTCTCTTTATTATTACCTACAATAATTTTAGGTATTTTTCCAAATGTAATATTAGATTGTTTACATATGTCTGTAACTAGTTTACTTTATAATATTTAATTTATATAATAAAAAATCTTAAACTATTAAATTATAAAAATTTTTAGTTTAATGCTAATGGATAAACATAAAAGTATCATAAGTATAATTATTTTTTCTAATATTTTAATTTATAAAAAATTCCCCCATTTTTAAAAATATAAATATAAATATAAATATAAATATAAATATAAATATAAGTAACAAAATAAATATTATTAATTTAATTTTTATTATATAAAGTTATTGTTTAAGGCGAATATTTCATTATAAAGAGTGTAGTATTAACGGTTAGTATGGCGATCTTCAAAATCATTGGTAGGTGTTCGAATCACCTCACTCTTGTAAATTTAAAAGAAATAATAAATCTTATAAACTTTAAAAATTCTAATTTTAATAAGAGATAACTATCATAAAAAGAATAGAAGTAATGTAACAAATAAAAACAATATAAATTTTTAATTTTAATTATACTAGTTTTTACTTATAAAAATTCTTTTTAAATTTATTTTTATTTAACCGTTGGACAGGTTTTTATATCTTTTGTTTTAAATTTTTATATTTTCTATGGAATGCCTTTTAGTTACTAATTTTTCAAGACTGTAGCATAATTGGATAATGCAGTTCGCTCATAATGGATAAAATAAGGGTTCAATTCCCTTCGGTCTTATTTTTGAATTAATATAAAAAAAAATTTTATTATATATACATTTATCCGCCGGCGGCGGCAAATAATAAAATTAAAGGGTACTTGGTCGAGTCTGGTTTATGGCGCTCGTCTTGAAAACGAGTACTTTTTAATAAAGTCGTGAGTTCAAATCTCACAGTGCCCGAAAACTAATATCAAAAATATAAATAGATATATAAATATAAATTAAATCAATATAAAAGGGGTTATGAGTGGACGAAAATTTAATAGTCTAATTTTAATTTTTTTACTTTTTACCAGTTAAATTTTGATTAAATTTTAGTTTTTATTTAATCTTTGGTACACTGCACCTAAATAAAACAAAGGGGATTAAATTATAAGCCGGCGGCGGCCACAAAAAGATACAAATTAAAAATGAAGATTAAAAAGAAACAAATATAAAAACACAATTTAGTTTTTTAAATTTTAATAACTAAAAAATTTACAATATAAAAAAGTTTAACTTTGAAATAATAATAACCGCCTGGTTTTAATTTTACTATTCTGTTTTATTTTTGCTAATTTAGGTTTTATTTTTCTCCGCCTAGGCGGCAAATTTATATATTTAATAAAGGTTTTACCTTTTAAAAAAAATAATTATAATTAAAAAACAAAAATATATTTTTAAAACATCAAAAATTTATAGTGATAAATCTAATAATAAAGTAAAAGCCATAAAAAATCAAATTTGGTAAGGATATCCTACTCGTTTTACTAGAAGATAACAAAGATCTTACTTGAAAAAAGGGTATTAAAATTTTAGTAGAAAAGTACAATATTGTACATTATAAAAAATAAAAAATTTAATAGAAATTAAAGATTATTTATTAAACAGGAAGAAGTTTTTTATTATTAAAGGAAAATATTTATATAAGTTTTTTAAACTTTAAAACGAGAGTTCTGTTTTTTAAGACGAAAAAGTTTAAATTTCAATAACTATTAAAAGATTAAATCTACAATTTAATAGAAATAAGAAGTTAAATTGTTAAATTAAACTAAAAGGTACAACTAAAACAACAGACACAACGGTTTTAATTTAAAATTAACGGTTTAAACCTCTATTTACTCAGCCGGCAGATGAAAAATAAACAGATAAATATATTTAATAAGGGTAAAAGAATTAAATTACTTTTAAGTATTATAATTTAAATTTTCTTACTTAATAATTAAATTAAAAAAGGGTACATTATTTATGAAGAGGATGAAGCTTTTAATTTATAATTTATATTGTTAAATAGTTTTATTACTGTTGTAATATTTGTACGGTTTAATTTAACAAATGTAACCCCTTTTGAATTACAATATTAATTAAAGTATAATTTGTATCCGCCGGCGGCAGCAAATAATAAATTTAAATTTTGTGTTAGATAAAATATTTCTGTTTATGCTTATTTTGTATTTTTTGTTTTTGTATTTTTATTTTATATTTTATTATAAAACAACCTAAAATTTTATCTTAATCTTCTTCGATCGTTCTGTTAAAAAAGAAGCCGAAAAATCAAACTGTATTAGTTTTATTTTACTTAATAAGTATCTATAACTCAAGTTATATTATTCAAATTATTTAAATCTTTAAATTTAAAAGGGCATATTTTCTTCTATTATTTTATATTCTGCCGCCGGCGGCAGATAAAATTTATTTCTGTTTTAGATTAGGCAGAATAGTACAGCCTTAACATTTGTATTTTATTTCTCCAATTTATACACTTTATATTTATTATTACTATAAATTTTAAAATTTTCTAACTTATTTATTTCATTAGAACTTTAATTTCCAATTACATTTAAATCTTTAATTTTATTCTATTTTTGTAATTTTAGTTTAAAGGTAAAATAACCGAATGTATCTATTTTTATTATTGCTTTCATCCTCCTTTATTTGTTTGTGTTTATTTACGGTTTAAAGAAAGCTAATTTAAGTATATAAAAAAGACCATAAGGTAATAAATTTAATTTGGCCGCCAGCGGCTGATAAATATAAAAAAATTAATATTAAAACTAATTTGGATACTTAACTTTGAGAAATTATCAAATTTGCTATTTTAAATATAACAAACCCCTTTTTTTTTCATTTTAGATTAGATTTACCAATATAGTATAAAATTCATTATTATCTAAAATCTCTAACAATTCATTTTATTCAAGTAAAAGTAAAAAAAAGTACTATTATTTAAAATTAATTAACTTTTATTAAATCTGAGAATCTCTTACAACTATAAATTCTTATTATATTTGTTTATATTTAAAAACACAAAGTTCTTATAAAAGAGATAAGGGGATAATAAAATAAATTTTTCATTATAATTTATAAGATTTACTATTTTTATTTAATAATTATATTTTAATAAAACCCACAAAATTAACCGCCCAGCGGCAGGTTGTCATTTAAAACATAAAAGTTAAAGTGTTTTTAAGTTTTAACCTAGAACCGGATTGTTGTGTTTGTGTGTTTGTTTTTGTTAAGTGTTAAGTGTTAAGTGTGTGTGTTTGTGAACTGCTAAGATATAAAATTACAGCTATTACATTGCTAATTTAATTTTGTCGCCCCCGGCGGATAAAATAAAGTTATTATTTAAAATTTAACTTTTATTAGATCTATAAATTTGAATATAACTTATATTAAACAATACAAAAATTATGTGTTATTAAAAACAAAACAAACACACAAAATTAGTGGGGGTAATATATAAAAAATAAAAAAAGAAAATAATTATAAATTTTATTAAACAGAAAAATTAATCTTGTAAAACAAATAAGCAAGCATATAAAGCAAAAGTAGTTGAAATAGTTCCTAATAATAATACAATGAAAATTAAGTATATCCAAAATATATTAGAATTACTCCAAATAGAAATCAATTTCTTTAACATAAAAGGAATAAACTTTCCGAAGGGCAGCCCTTTAACAAAATCTATGGAAATATTTTTATCTATTAAAATTTTTATAGTAAAAATAAAAATACCCATTAAAATAAAATAAACCATTATAAGGTTAATAATAAAACTATAATTTAATATTTCTATTATCTGATTTTGTAACACATATAAATCACCATTTTCTAATGGTGAATTAATTATATTATTTTGGATTTCTTCAAATGAGATTGGATTATCTACAATGCTATTGTTTTCACTATTAGAAAATATTTGTTCTATTGAACTAGAATTTTGTTTTTCTATAGATTCAATTATTTTAGATTTACTTCCTGTATTATTTTCAATATTTATTTTATTTCTAAATGAATTTTCAATTTTAGAAATTAAAGTTTCATTTGAATTTAATTGCATTTTAGGTAATAAATTGTTTTGATTTAAATTTGTAATAGTTTTAAGGCTATTATTTGCTGAAGAGTCAATAGAGACATCTTTTAATTCTAATGTAATTCCTTCACCATTTTTTTAGCTAAAATTTTTCCTCTTATAATTTCATTACTTATTGTTACCAAATTATATGAAAAAGAAGAAACAATCCCACTTCCTAAAACCATACCCATTTTACTTGTAATAAGCATAGCTTGTTTAGTTAACAAAGCACCAGCTATTCTAGCTCCTATACCCAAAGCTGTAAAAGTTCCAAATTACTTTGAAAGTAATTCTAAATAATCCCCGGTAATTGCAAAATAATTACCATTAATATTACAATTTACTATAGTATCATTATCTAATAAAATATAATTACTATTAACATAACAATATAATATAAAAAATATAAAAAAAAACATAAATATTACTATGTTTAACCACATAAAATCATTTGTGTCTATTTTGTTTTCTAATGCAATCTTTAAAGAAATTCCCATGTACCCATATAAAATTAATTTAAATAGAATATAATGAACTACTAAACTAAATAAAAATAAATAAAAATAAAATAAAAAATTTAAAAACATAATCAAAAATATAAAATTTTGTCTCTCTTAGTTTACTGTATTTTATTAAATTAAAATATCTATATAAAAATATACAGAATTTTAAATATAAAACATTTAACACTTTTTTAAATTTAATTCATTATTCGCCTTAGCAAATTAAATTAAAAGTTTTACGGAGTATATTTGTGTTGAATATAATTTGTCGTAAAAAGCATCCTAAGATTCGGCTTAAGCAATAGTAGAATTCTTTAAATTTAAAATATAAACTTAAATAATTCTTTTTATAGTAAAATTTTGTTTAAAAAGCAATTAACTTAAATTAAATAAATTTAAAAAATTTACAAGTTAGGACGGCTTTGCCTTAAAGTTTGTAATAATAGATATTACCTTTTATTAGTTTAATAAAAAAGGTATTTTGAATTTATTTATCCACCTATTAATTCATTTTAAATATAAAAATATAATTTAAAATAATAGGTAACTTAAATTCTCTTTTAAGGAACTAAAATTAAAAGAGCATTCTTTTTAAAAAAAATACAAAGTAAAGCTAAAAACAGATATTAAAAAACTAAATATCTATAAAAAACCGCCGCCGGCGGTACAAATAAAAATATTATATATTTATAATAAATTAAAATTAAAAATTTCTTTATTGTAAAATTAATTTAAAGAAATAAAAACTAATTTATTTAATAAGATAAATTTGTTTATAAAAAAATAAATCTTTAAAATAACAAAATTTCAAATTAGTACTTAAATTAAAAAAATCAGTCCTCGTTATTATAAATTTTAATTTTATCTAATTTAAAAATCAAGATTAAAAAAATAAATTAAAAAAGATAAAAATATTAAATATTATTAAACTTTAAAATATAATTAATTGTCGCTTCAGCGAGTTCGCTAAATTAAAAGGTATAATACTATTTTTAGTAGCAACAAAATAATTAGTATATTTAATAAAAATGTGAATTAATTCAAATATAAATATAAGTAATATAATTATAAATTCTCCATTAGAACAATTTGAAGTTAGTAATTTAATAAGTTTAAATGCACCTATATTTGGTTATTTAAATTTAAGTTTAAGTAATTTAGGTTTATACTCCTTATTAGTCTTATTTTTAATTATAGGTTTACATTATATGGGGAATAATGATTCAAAAATTTTACCTTCAAAATGGTCTATTGGATTAGAAAGTATTTTTACAACTATAAATTCAATGGTTAGAGAACAATTAGGAAAAGAAATTTATTTACCTTTTATATATGCTTTATTTTTTTTCATATTAATAGCTAATTTATTAGGTAATATTCCTTATAGTTATTCAGTAACTACTTCTGTAATAGTAACAATAGGTCTTTCTTTTACTATTCTTACTGGTGTTACAATTTTAGGTTTGTATATACATAAATTACATTTTTTCTCATATTTTGTACCTTCTGGTACTCCTTTAGCTTTAGTACCTTTATTAGTTTTAATTGAAACAGTGTCTTATTTAGCTAGAGCCTTATCTTTAGGTATAAGATTATTTGCTAATATGGTAGCTGGACATTCTTTATTAAAAATATTGTCTACTTTCTTATATCAAATGTTTAATAGTAGCTTAATTATCGCTATATTTACTTTAATCCCTTTTGCTTTCTTCTTAGCATTATGTGGATTAGAAGTAGCCGTATCTATAATTCAAGCTTATGTGTTTGTATTATTAGTAATCTCTTATATTAAAGATGCTATTTATTTACACTAATATTTAATATTTTTTATTTCATAATTTACCCCCTTATACACAAACACTTATTTAAAAACATTTAACAATTAATATTTAACTTTTAAATAATACCAAAATCAAATATAAAACACACACAATTTTGTCTTAGCGCCTTATGGTTTATTTGTATTAAAAAATAGATTATAACTAATCCTTTCAAAATTATAAAATGAAAACTGTTTACACCGCCCCGGTAGTAAAATAATACTAATTAAAAACAAAAATGTGGTTTAAAAATATAAAGTAAAAATTGTTGTTTTATTTCTTTAATTGTTTCATTGTTTAAAAATATCCTTGTTTAAGTATTAACTAAGCACAAAATCTAAAATAAAATTAAGCAATGGCAAATCGTAATAAATACTTTAAATTACTATTAAACACAATACAATTTTTATATTGTAAGTAAACACTAGTATAATAAAATTGAATTATTATAATTTAATTATTATTGTTTTTTTAATTTAAAAAATTTTAATAATTATAAATAATGACTATTAAAACAGAATTTATATTCTTATATTTTTATATTAAATTTTTATATTTTTTATGAATTTATTTGTAATCTATTAATAAAAATAAAAATAAAAGAGAGTTATTATATAATTAATTTTATTACTAAGTTTATAATAATATTTTATTTAAAAATAAGGGGGAATCTGATAACGGTAATCAGTTGTATTTGCACTACAAATATGATAGTTCGAATCTATCTTTCTCCAATAATGATTAAAATTAAAGGATAGAAAATTATCCGCCGGCGGCGGTACAAAATAAAAATAGAAAAAAAAATAAACTTAAAAATTAATAAGCCTCGGTTGCTTAGTGGTCAAAGCGCTATTTTGAAGCTGTAGATATGTGAGTTCAATTCTCTCCCGGGGCATAAAAAATTAGGAAACAAAATAAAAAGTAAAAAGTAAACAAATAAAATAATTTAACCGTTTATTATAAGAGACTAAATCCCCCTTTTCTAATTTATTTTATTCTATTTATATTTATAATTATAGTTATATCTTTTTTTATAAAGAATTCTAATTTTATTTTTAATTTAAAATTATAAAGTTTTAAGCCGGAATAGTTTAATTGGTAAAACGAATTCCTTGTAAGATTTAAATATTGGTTCAATTCCATTTTTCGGCAAATAATAAAAAAATAATAATAATAATTTTAAATTTTGTTTTTATTTTTATATTCTATTTTGAGTTGTAGTTTAATTTGGAAAAACACCATTTTTTGGTAATGGATTTAATATCAGTTCAAGTCTGGTCAACTCAGTAAACTTACAATCTATTTTAGTAAAGAATACAAACTTTACAAAGTATAATTATACAATAATAAAAAGCAGGTAAAAATCAAAACCGAATAGTAAATTAAATTTTACCGCTGGCGGCGGATAAAGTATTTTTACACAATTAATAATAATTATTTTATTTTATCTGTTCGGTAGCACAAACACAAACACAAAATAAATTAAAATTTTATATTTTAAACACACTAGCTTTGCTTTTTCAACACAAAATTAAACACAAAATAGGCGGAGCCTTTAAAAAATACCAAAATAAAAACCAAAAAATAATAACAAATATTCTTTTACATAAGGAAGCAGAACTCGAGTGGTTGAGTGTCTCCCTTTTAAGGAGAAAGTCCTGGTTCAAGTCCAGGTGCTTTCATAAGATTAAAATAAAAAATTAAGTACTAACAAATTAACAATTAAAAATATAAAAAAATAAATATAATAAAATTCTTTAGATTTAATCTATTTTTTCTCATTATTACTTTTTATAATAAATAAAAATAAACTCATTAATTTTTAGTCTCTTTACTTTTGTTAAAATTATTTTTGTTGTTTGATAGGCTGGATATAAACAGATAAAAGTATAATTTCTAAATAATAAATATTTTAGTACTATTTAAAATTTAAAAGATATTTCTTTTTATATTTTAATAAATCTAAAAATATAAGGGCAGGTGATCCGATTGGTAATGGTGGTTATCTGTAAAATAATTGGTTTAACACCGTAAAAGGTTCGATTCCTTTACTGCTCAAAAAAATAAAATTTAAGTTTTATTTTAACATTATAATTATAAAATTCTCTTACCTAATAGCAGTAATAAAAGCTGTAAACCTATAAATTTAACTAATTTTAAAAATAAATATTTTAGTTTATTGGATAATAATAATAAAGGGGTTTAAATTACAATATTATATATAGTTATTTTTGAGAGGTTTTATATTTTTATTTATAGTTTTTTGTGTTTAAGCCGTTTTTATCTTTAAAAAAATATTTTTGTTTTAATTTAGAAGATAACCCTCGGTTTATTTCACTTCTGTTAATAAGTTTAAACAAATTAGGTTATTCTAAGCCCCGGTTTTAAATAATAGAAAATTTAAATCCAAACCGGCTTTAAAACTATTCTTTTGTGTTTTTACTTTTTTATTTCATATTTTGGTGAGTGCCCCTTTAAATAGAATTGTAGTTTTATTTAAAATAAAATTATATAAACTCTCTTTTTTTATAAATTAATATAACTAGATAAATAGAAATAAAACCTTTGAATTTCTTTAAAATTAAGCAACCTTTATTTAAAAATACAAATTACGTAGCTTTATGCTTTATATGTTTACAATATTAAAGATAAAAAAACAAACCTTTATTAAAGAAAAACAAAACACACAAAAACAAAACAACACACAAAACACAACACACAAAACACAACACACAAAAACTCCTGGGTATTTTTAAATTTAAAATCTAAAAATCTGTGAATTAAAACTATTTAGTTCATAGTTAAGCTTAGCCATGAAGGAATTTAACTCTTTATTTCTCCGCCTAGGCGGCTAAAATAACAAACTCCGCCCCGGCTAAGCCCCGGCGGTAAAACAAATTCGAGTAGAAACAATTATATTATTTAAATAAATAAAAAAGAATAATCCTTTTAATGAAATAAATTTACTTAACAATTAAAATTTGAGTTGTTTTAGATGAGACTATAAATTTAAATATAAGATAGTAGCTTTAAATATAAAGAAAATATAAAATAAAAATAAACTAACTTTTTTTTGTTGTTACTGTATTAACTATTTTATTTTTAGCTTCAAATATTTTAAAATGAAACATATTATACCCCTCTATATTCCCTTTTATTTATCATATATCATATTCTCATATTTATTTAGTAGAACTGCTTTGCCTTAAGAAATAAGTATAAAAAGACTAAAACAAAAAATATACAAAAATAAACTTCTTTTGTACCGCCGGGTTGGATATCTTGTTTTATGTTTAAAATTTAAATAAGAGAGATAGAGCTCTTCTTTATTTATTGTGAAACAATCTAAAAATAAACAAATTTATATGTGCATTTAAAATAGTTTATTTTGTACCGCCGTCGGCGGATTGTGTAATAAATATTTATTGTTTATTTTTATCCCTGTGTATAAGTTAACCTCTTTTTATAAACGAATTATTTTTTATAAAGTACAAATTTGTAAAATTTATAATTTTATTACTATAAAATACTAATAAAAACAAAATTATTTTATAACTTAAATTATCTCTTTTACCGCCCAGCCTTATATAAAAATTAGGATTAAAAATTAAAATAAATTTTATGAGGTTTTATTCTTATATTTTTTCTTTTTCATTATGCTTTTTATTTTAAGAGAATATTTCTTTTTATACTACACAATTTAAAGTAATATTTTCTTTAAATAAGCAGCTAGGTACAAATTTCTAATTATAAAATAATACTATAACATATCCGTATTATAACTCTCTTTAAACTTTAAAGTATAAATGATAACTATAATAAAGCTTTATTTAAATTGTCTGTTGTAATAATTTGTTATTACATTAAATAATTCAGACTAAATTATTCATTTTTAGTTTGTAGTGTAAATGGTTATTTTTATATTTAACTAACCTATCCAAAAACAAAACAACACACTAAATATTATTATTTAATAATAATAAAAATAAATTTTTATTCTTTGCCTCTTTTTAACTTTTAAGCAAGTTAAGCGGTACCGCGCACACCACTATTAATTTAGCTTAAGTAAATTAAATAAAAAAGAGATAAATTATAATTTATATTAAATATTTTTAATACTAAAATTAAAAATTATATTTAGCTAAAATAATTATAATAAACTTCTTTAGAATATACAAATATAATATCTCTTTATATTTTATTAAATTAATTTTTTTAAACCAAATATAAATTATATACTAACTAAAAATAAAAAATATATAAAAGAATATAGATAAAAAATTTTAAAATTTAAAAATTTAAAATTATCATTATCATCTAAGCAACTAATTTTACAAATAGAATATTTGTATGCACTTAAACCTTTTTATTTTCAGTTATATTATAAAGAAATATAAATTTATTTTTATAATATAATTTAAATATATAATAACCTTTAATTGGTGGCTATTTGAAAATAAAAAAACAAACATTAGTATTAAATAAAAATAAAAATAAAAAAAATGATTAATCAAGTAATTAATAGAAATCAATTTCAATCATTTCCTTATCATTTAGTAGATCCATCACCTTGGCCTATTTTAGTGAGTTTTTCATTATTAAGTTTTACTGTAGGAGCTGTAGTATATATGCAAGGTTATCCTTATGGTAATTACTTAATAAGTTTAGGTTTCCATATAACATTATTTGCTATGATATTATGATTCCGAGATATTATAACAGAAGGAACATTTCTTGGTAACCATACTATAGAAGTTCAAAAAGGATTAACTCTAGGAATTGTATTATTTATAATTAGTGAAGTTTTTGCTTTTTTAAGTGTATTCTGAGCTTTTTTTCATTCTAGTTTAAGTCCTGCTATCGAATTAGGAGGAGTATGACCACCACAAGGAATAACACCTTTAGATCCCTTTGCAATCCCTTTATTAAATACTATATTACTATTATCCTCTGGTGTTTGCCAGAAATGTGATTTATTTGAAATTCTTTTATTAACCAGTAGTATTTTACCTTTTAATTTACCGAGAGTATCTTCTTTAAAAAGGATAGGTTGTCATAATATAGATATATTAAGTATATTAATAGGATCTTTATTAGGTAAAGGAAATATGGAAAGAGATGGTAATGGTTCACGTTTTACTTTTTATCCCGAAATAAATAATGGAGAATATTTATTATGATTACATCAAATAATAAGTACTCTTGGTTATAGTAACAGTGAATTACCTGAAATAAATATAATTAAAGAAATAAATGGTCAAATATCTTATAAATACAAATTTAAAACTTATACCTATAGTTCCTTTAATTGAATATATGATGAATTTTATCCTAACAATAGAAAAATTATACCTACAAATATAGATAAATATTTAAGCCCTATAGCTTTATCTTATTGAATAATGGCAGATGCTAGTCTATATAAAAATAGAGGTTTAAAATTTAATAGTAACCATTTTACACTTAAAGAAATAAAAAAATTATCTTCTGTACTTGAAAAAAAATATACTATTAATACTTCTATTTATAAAACGGGTATTATTAATCAATATAGTTTATATATTCCTAAATCTAATTTAGATATTTTAATAAAAATAATTAAACCATATATTCATCCTACTATGATTTATAAAATTATTTTGATTTAATACTTAGGCCTCTAATTTAAATATTTGTTATTATTATTTCTTATATTCTTTTTATATTAACACAACTTGTAAGTTTATTAATAAATTTTTAGTTTTATCTTTATAATTCTAATTTATATACTTTAGCCGAAATGTACACACTTTCAGCCCTTTAGATACAAATTTAAACCCACAAATATGAGTGCATATATCTTTACAATATAAAAAAGAATACAAATTTAGGTAATAGTTAATTATTAAATTTATATAAAAATTTATACCTAAAGGTTTAGGTAACTTAAATAAAAAATATTAAACATTATATATATAAGATTAAATATTAAAATTTAAAAATATAAACTTTTAAGTTTATAAAAAATATAAAATAATATAATAGATATTAACCACTGGCCTAAATACAAATTTAACAAAGAATTAACAAATAAATTGCATAGTCCTAGAGATAAAATAAAAAGAATAAAAATTTAATAATAAAAAATTAAAATCTTTTATTCTAAAAAAAAAAAATCTAGCTTTTATTAAGAAAGGAGATAGTTACAATTCTAATTATCTTGGCGACATTGATGAAAACGGTTAACGAAATACATCTAATTTTAAGACCGTCGGTTATTAACATAAAATGATCGCTACAGACTGGTTCATCGATGGGTACTTTAAACAAAAATAAAAGTGCTTAATGTACAGTCGAAATCTCAAATAGAACACAATTTCTATTTCAAAGGTTTTATAAAAATTTTCAATATTAGTAGCAATACTATTTTTACTTTTTAAGTTTAAATTTGAAAGAGATATATTTATATAAAATACAAGAGTTATATTTTTAGATGTTTAATTTATTATTTTTTTAATTTATTTTACTTTATATAACTGGAGATTTGGCATTTGTTACATATGGTCATCATGCTTTAATACAAGGAGATAGAAGAGGAGCAATATTAGGAACCTTATTAACTATAATATTTGCAATATTATTTACTGGTTTACAATATTATGAATATTCTACAGCAGGATTTACAATTACAGATTCTGTTTATGGTACAGTATTTTATGCCTCAACAGGATTACATGGAATACACGTAATAATAGGAACAATATTTATTTTAGTTGGATTTATTAGATTAGTTAATTATCATTTAACAGATACTCATCATCAAGGACATGAAGCCGCTATTTTATATTGGCACATAAAATTATAATAATACATATAACACTCGCCCTTTAATTATGTAAATAGTTAAATCGGATTTCACTTTATGCTGAAAAATCTTATATTTTGAATACTTTAATAACAAAGTTAAAATTTCAATTATAATAAAGAAAATTAGCAAGGTATTACCTTCAGAGACTTTACGTGAATTATTTCCTATTTTTTAGAAAGTATAAGAAAAAGTCCTAATTTCAAATTCTCCTATACATATTATAAATATTTATTAATAAAATTATCTATTATAAATTACAACGGTAACCCTTATAAATTATAAATTTATAATTAAAAAATATAAATTTTCTTTATTAAAACTCTTTTTTATATTTTTATATTTTTATATTTTTATATAAGGCTCCTATCTTAAAAAAATAAGATACACAAAAATTATAATATAAAGATTATCTATCAAATTAATTATAATTTACAAACAAATAATAATCTTCAAAAACATAAAAATTTAATTTAATTTTATTTAATTTATATTTATAGTTATAGTTATAGTTATATTTTTATTTATAATTTTTTGTTATAAATGATCTTTTTTATAGTGTTATAGCTCACCCGTGTTTGTATTATTTTGTTTATATTTTAATTTTAAAATGTATCCGCCGCCGGCGGTAAAATAATAAATTATAAGTTGCAACCAGGAGTAAGCTAGCCCTATTTTACATATAACTTAATAAAGAATATTTTTGTGTCGTTTTTTAATTTAAGTTTTTTGTGTTACCGCCTTACTTATTAACTTAAAGAATTTAAAATATAAATATTTTCATTAGTTCCGTGGCTATCGCCAAATAAACAAAAAATAGAAAATTAAAAATATAATAAAAATAATAAATGTATCCGCCGCCGGCGGTAAACTTTTAATAAGAGAACTATTGACTTTGTTGATGTAGTATGACTTTTTCTTTTTCTCGCTGTTTATTACTGAGGAGGTCTTTAAATATTTTAAACAAATAAAAATGAATTATAAATTAAATATGATAAATATAAACAAATTTACAACCAAATTAAATACAGATAAAGAAAATATAATTTTTATCTTTGTATTAAATTCACTATTCTTTTTTAGTTTACAGTATAATTTTAATTATACAATAGATTTTTTAAGTACTGATTATCTTTCTTTACCACTATTAATTTCTTTAACTAGTGCACATAGAACAACAGAAAATATATTAAATAAAATAAAATGAACCGGCGGCGGTTTAAAACAAATAAAAATAGAAGAAATAAAAATCTTGGTTTATAATAGTTTATTCTTATTAGGCTTACTATCAAGAGAAGAAAATAATCTTTTCTTTATAACATTCAATTTACAAATAAATTATATTATAAATAGTATTAAAACAAAATTCTTTAAATGAAATAAATTTAAAAAAAATTACGATCTTTTTAATCTTTATTTGTTTATATTTTTAGTAAATACTTATCCTAAATATTTATCTAAAGTTATTTTAACTTATTATGTATTTTGTTTTATTAATATAATTTGTATACTATTTTGTAAATTTTATTCTCTTGTTGATTTTAATTGATATAGTTTCAATTTTGTTTATTTTATAATTACTTCTAATGATTTTGATTTTATAATTTCTGATTTGAATTACTTTAAATTAGATTTAGTTCTATCTAAAGAACAAAATTTTTATACGAAAGATTTAGTTATTACTTCTAATATAATTTTAGATCCTATAGATAAATTTATTGATGATAATAGAAACAATTTTAATATTAATAATTTTAATAATAATAATTTAGGGAATAATGGTAATCCAGGGGGTAATAATGGAAATAATAATCACTGGACTGTAGCCACAAATACAAATCATAATAATAATAATGATGATAATATAAATGTGCAGGACTTTAATTTAACAGCGCAGCTAGAAGAGATAAGAAGTAGACATAGTCATGTTATTAATTATATTGTAAAACGGGAGAATTTAATCAATTTTCTAGTAAATCCACATTGACCACGTGTGCTAAATCAGGATATTATTCATTATCTTCAATATATCCTAGGAAAAATACACTATGAATCGGTATATTTTACTAATTCTCAAGACTCCCCCATAAGCGTAAATAGTCAAGAGTCAAGTATTGTGAATTCCCCAGCAACTATCTCACCTTCACCTTCACCTACCCCTACCCATTTAAATACCAATTACCCTTTTTCTATAGAAGAACCTAGAATAACCGTACAACAGATTTTTCCAAATACATATAATAATGAAAGAGTAAACTCCGGTTTTACAGCAGAAGAAATTCTTCACAGAGACTATCCTGAAATACCTTTAACTCAAAAGGTTATGCTAAAACGTCAATTAGATTACGGTAGAATTTTTTATTACAGGGAAAATAATATAATAAGACCTTTACAAGGTGAAATAGAAGGTTTTGAATTAAAAATATTAGAACCAAGACATATATTAAGAAGATTCTGTCAAGACCCAAAAGATATAATCCAATTTCATTGAATACAATCAAAACCTTTTAATCCTTATACATTATATCATACTTCAGATCCAGAACATTATTTCCAAATGATTGAATATACAATTGTAAATAACAAAATTGGACTTTTATTGGGTAATATAGATGATAAATTAGCTAAAAGAACTGCTTTAAACATAATAGAAAGAGAAAATTATACTTACCAAGTTGAAAGAGATTTAAGATACTATGCATACTTATTAGAAAAATATATTTATCCAAATAATAATTAACCGGTTAACTTTAAACTAAACTAAGAATACTTTTTAGGAGGAGCCATCCTAAATTTGTTGCTACGATCGCTATCTCACCTTTTTTGTAGTGAAGTTTTATTTTTGTTTTTGTTTTTACCGCCTAGGCGGAGTGTTTTTTAAGCTGAGGTAAAAGAATTAAACAGTTGTTTTTAAGAATGAAATTAACACAATGAATACTCTTAAATGTAATAAAATTGTTTTAAGAGGCATAGCATAAATTTTCAACCTTAAATTTCCTTTCTTTCTTTATTTGTAAAATGTTTACAACTAAATAAAAATTTTAATTTTAAAGGCGCCTTAAATTAATATACTAAAATACAAAATAAAAATACAACAAAATACAAATTGGCGCGGAGCGACGCTATCTACTTATTTAAATACTTTGTAACCCCCACCACACAAAGTAAGGCTATACTTAAAAGTTTTAATTTAAAAATTTAAAGTTTAAGGCGGAGCCCCAGAAAAAATAACAGCCAGCCTTAAAATTAAAAATAATAATTAAAATAATAGACTATTATATCTCTATTTTAAATAGATCTCAAAAATTTTAATAAATAAGATCTCCGTATTATTAGCTGTATCTATAATAATTACAAAAATTTATTTATTTCATATTTAATTCTTAAATATAAAAATCAAATAAATAAAATCAAATAAAATAATATTTAAAACTATTATTACAGAAAAGGGTGCTATTTGAGGTTCTTTGGCCTATATTTTTAGCCGCCTAGGCGGAGAAATTTGTTTTATTTTTAATCTTTTTTAAGTGTGGTGTAACCGCCGGACAGGATTTTTTGTGTAATATTTATTTTAGCCGCCGCCGGCGGAGAAATTTAAAGGTTAAAATTGGATAATTTCTGTTAAAAGTTTAAATTTATTTATTTATGGATACAGTTTTTATAGTAAAATTAAAAGGTATAAATTATTTAACACAAATATAAGAGAAGTAAGGCGGAAAACAATAGAATTGCAAAGGTTATGTATATCCTTTACTCTTTTTCAAAAATATGAGTTTATTATTCTAATTAAAAATTTCATATTGATATTATTAATATAAATTATATAAAATATTTAATAGTGGTACTATATATTTAATTTAATTTAAACTTTTTATTTTAATATTAGCAGCAGCCGGCGGAGTATTTTAAAATAATTAGATATATATTTGGAGTTAGCTCCTGTTTAGAATTTTTTATTACAAATTTAACACAAATTTAACCTTTTAATTACATTATAAAAATAAACACTTAAACATAAAACTTGTTTTTATAGATAAATTTTTTTAAATATAACAGAGGCTTATAATTTTATATTAACATATTTGTATTTTTAGCTTATTTTTAATAATCCTCCGAGTTTATCTGGAGGAAGTAATCCTGTTAAAATAATAAGGGTGAGAAAATTGTAACTAATAATCCAGTATTTAAATCTGCAGATACTAATCCTAATGTAAATACTGGGAGTAAACACTCTCTTATTATATAATTATAACTTAAATTATGTTATAACCTTTTTGCTTTGGGTTGTTATTAGTTATAATTATTAATTAAATAAAATATGTTTAGTAAAATTGTATAATAATCATATAATAACAATTATTTGCTTCTATTTTATGTATATTTTTTAAATAATTATTTAAAATAAATAAATTATTAAATTAGTTTTTTTACTATCTTAAATCTCGGATATATTTAATATAGTTTTTTTACTATTTTTAAGATTTTATATTAATATAAAGACAAAAAATCTTCTTAATAATAAATTATAATACACAACCCAAAATGATGAAAACAACTGTTAAATTAATAAACTTAGGTTTCTTACTGAATCTTAAATATATACACAACCCAAATATAAAATTAATTAGATTTTTAAATACTAAATCTAGTAGTATTAATATTCCTATACCTTTTTCTAAAGAAAATAGTATATCTAATACTATAAAGAAAAATTAATTTTAGCCGCCGCCGGCGGATAACTTTATATTATCTAACTGTATTTAAGATATTATGCAGTTTAAATTAATATCTTGGTTATATAAAGATTAAAGGTCTCTTTATATAATTTTAATATTATATTATTTAATTTAACTATTTTTTTTAATAGTTAATTATTTTATAATTTATAACCTTTCTTAAATTTTAATTTTAAAATATATGAAAAATAAATTTATTAGTACATGAAAATATGTTGTTGGTGGTAGTACGGTTCTAGCTTATCAATCTTGATATGAAAGTTATAAAAGTACAAAATCAGCTGCTAAATTGAATGAACGGCTTGAGAGTATGGAGATTTCTATAAATGATATAGATGTTAAAATAGATAGATGTATTGATCCTGAATTAAAGTCTAAACTTATAGTAGAAAAAGGTGAATTAAATAACAGTCTAGAAAATTTAAAAACAGTTCATGAAGCATATATTGGAAAATCTCAAGGTGTTGCTCAAAATAGTAATGAATCAACAAAACTATTTGAAGAATATAATGATCAATTTCATAGAGCATTTAAAATTGTTTTAGAAAAAGCTGAAGAAATAGATAAAAGTTTAAATAATAGTAGTAATGAGAATAAATTTATAGATATGAATTTTATTTGAGAAAAAATTACTGAATATAAAGAGTTTTTATCTACTTTGTCATTTACGGAACTTTGTTTAGTAATGAATATTTTAATGAGTATTTTTATTTTTACTTGTTTAGCTAGTATAATTTTTGCTGTTTATGGTAATTTTTTAATAGATAAATTATCTTTAGAACAAAAATATCCTAAATTAAGTAGTTTAATTAGAATAAGAGTTAATTTACAACATTATTATATAATGATTAATACATTATTTATTGTATTAGGATTAATTTTTATAGTGTATATTAATTTTATGACTTTTATACATGGTTAATTATATTATATTATATTATATTATATTTGGTTTTATATTTATTATATTTTAAGTTTATTTAAAAAAATATTATTAAATTAGGTTAAGTCCTCCTAATTCTTTATTAAATAGAGGTATAAAATTAAATTAAAATTTCCCCCCCCCTCTTCTTAAAAACAAAACTAAACTATTACTATGTTTTTTAATCTGTTGTATAATATAACTGTACCTAACATATTATAGTTAAAATAAATAATAATATGTTAGGTTTTTTTATTTTTTATTATTTTTCTATAAATTATATAATTATTACTAGTATTAAGTTTCTTTAAAAATAAATATATAAAACAAAATCTATCAGCTGGTTACTGACAGATATAAAAAAAAGTATTTAATTTTAATTTGTTGGTATAGTTTTATTAAATACTAAAGGTTTTATGTCTATCCAAAGACCTTCTTGATTATAAATTTGTATCTAAAAAAAAAAGAATCATATTTTAAAATCTATAGTTTCTATATCAACAGTACCTTTATAAAAAAAAGATTAGTGTTAATATTATTATGTTTATAATACATATATTTAAAATCTTCAAGTTTTAAATCATTACTTAAAATACCTTTAGATTTAATAATAGTTTTATTATTATCTAATTGTAAACAATAGGTTTTATTAGAAATAAAATAACCTTTTTTAAATTTTTTTTAGAAAAGGAATATATATAAAAAAAAATGAAATATGATAAATATCATAAATAATTAAATATAATAAAATATAAAGGTTACCTTTATTCTTTATATTTCTTATTTTAGATATAAGGAGTAGGGGCCATCAAACAATTATACTTAGTTATAGGATTGAGAGGGTATTTTATTCATTAATTTATAATCCTTTTTTGTACTATTTTTATTGCTTATGGTTAAATTTTTTAATCCCCCCATAGGAAAAAAAGGGCAAACAACAAATATTCACTTCAATCCCCTCCCTTCAGGGAGCCTAAGGTGAGGGGCACAGTTGCCTTCCTCTTGCCTCATAAAGGTATCACAAAGTTAAAAAAAAAGGATAAGAGGAGACAAATATTATAAAAATACAGGGGGGGAATAATAAATTATTGAGTTTACTTTAAATTTATTTCTGGTTTGTGTTATCTAAATAAGTTAAAGGTTTAGTGTCTATTCAAAGACCTTCTTCATTATAAATTTTTTCTCTTTTTGTATAAGAATCGTAATTTAATATCTTTTTTTTTCAATTAGGACAGATGCTTTTTCGTAATTAGTAATAGTATTAAATTTAGTAGCTGTCACATTGGTATTATTATAGTACATTGATTTGTAATCTTCAATAGTTAATGAATTATTAATCACTCCTTTAGTTTTAATAATAATATCTCCATTTTTTAAAATTAAAGCATAAGTTTTATTAGAAATAAAAAAAGCTTCGATATTTTCAAATTCTACTTTAAATTGTCCTATGTTTTTACCTATTCAATTTTGATTTAAATAAGTTTTATCTAAAACAATACTATCCGTATCAGAATAATAAATAGAACCACCATTTTCTAAATTTTAAATTTTAATTTTAGCCGCCGCCGGCGGAGAAAAGATAAATTATGGCATAAGCTGTTACCATAGCAGCAGTAGCAATAGAAACATCTTTAAATAAGTCTAGGTTATTTTCTATATTAAATTTAGATTCATTATTTAAAACTTTCATAAAATCTAAACCATGTTGTAGACAAATATCTTTAGAAATAATAGGATCAAAAGTTATTAGATATTTATTTTCATTTAAATATTTATAAGAATGAACATTTCTAGAAGAAAAAATATAAAATTTTCTCTCATTACTAACTGTTTGTGTAATAGGTTTAATTATATTTAAACCGAATCTACCTAGAAAATGATTTAATAAACTTTTATAAATTAATTTTAAAAATCCAGTAGATTCTTTTTTATAATTAAATAACTCTGTAACATAACTATTAAAAATATTATCAACTTTATTAAAATTATAACCTTTAAGAACAGTAATTTCATAACCTTTATCTTTAGCAAATTTAAGTTCTTCACTAGACCATATACCATAAAATTATCCATTTTTAATATTAAATTTTTATCTATATGTAATGGTAATAATACAATATACAGAGGATTAGTTTTAACTCGACCATAGAAGAAACCAAATAATTTATTAAGTTCTAGCCCTTTATCATCAAATATTTCAATATATTTACAATTAGTTCCAGGCCTAACAATTATAGCAGCATCAGTTTATAAAGAATTAACCTCAATATAAATTAAATCTCGAGCCTAATGTCGGTATACTTCCGTAAAACCCCCAAAATAACCTTATTTAATAAAATTAAATAAATAAATTTTGTTGATAGAAGGTATATTTATATTTTTGTAATCTTTGTTTTTAAAAATATTTAAAGCTAATCTAGTAATAGTTAAAGCATCAGTCATTTGAACATTTAAGTTAATATATATCAATCTACTGAATTCCGATAATACGTAATATAAACCTAAAATATCTCTATTTAAATATTTTAAACATTCTGATTTTAAATCTCAATTATTTTCAGGTATCAAATTATAATCATCAAAATTAAAATTGTCATAAAAACTAAGATCTTGTTTATTACCTCCGTAATTTAAAGTATTTCTATTTACAAAAGAATGTGGAAATTTACCTTTTCTTAAATCACCCTTAAATTCTTTAGTTAATTTATCTAAACTATAATTTAATAAGTTAATAGAATCCACAAAAGATATTTTAATATATCTCTATTTATTTTTTTTAGATTCTCCTTTAATTTTAATGTCTAATTTTATTATTTGATTGTTTCTCATAGTTGTTTTTAAAATATAATAATCATATTCTTTATCTAAATTAAATTTTAATAATCTGTTATATATAAAAACTCTATCATAATTAGCTAAATTATGTACATAAAAGATATAATTGTGATATTTATTTATTAACTGGGCATCAATACATTTTAAAATTAAACCTTCTGAATTTAAATCTGGAAAATAACTTAAAAAATATAATATAGGGCTAGTTTCTAGATTACTATAAAATCCTAAAGCATATACTTTATCTAAACCATCGTTATCTCTAAAACTTTCTAAGTCAAAAGTACCGAAATTTAAATTTCTGTCAGCTATAATTTTTTTTCTGGTTTTATAGGTTCTAATTTATTTTCTATAGTATATTTATTTATTTTCTGATCTTCTATAGTTAATGTTACATTATCTATAATTCTATTAAATAATATTTTATTATTTAGAATATTAGATGAAAGGATAAAATCTATAAATTTTTTAATAAAAATACCAGTATTTAAATCAAATATAAAATATACAAATGTTTTATTATCTAAATTTTTATATACGATAATATATTTTTATTATTAGGGGAGGTAAAATTAAATAATTTATCTGAATCCTGAATAACAAAATCTTTAAGTATTTTAGCTATTTTACTTAAATGAAGTTGACTCTTGATTAATTGAATATATTTATTTCTTTCCTCAGGTATTATCTCAAAACCAAAATAATTACTATTCGTTGTTAAAGGTAATAAATTTTGATTAAAATTTTTTTAATTTCTTTATCATTGGTATCTTTTATTGATACAGATGTTTGGTTAATATTAATACTTAGATCATTAAAATGTTTATAAAATCTTATTGGTATTTCTTTAATTATTACATCACCATCTAAAATCGATTCTATTTTACTTATAGTTAAAGAGTTACGTTTCACACCAGAAAAAACACTTTTTGTTTCGCCGTTAACGATATAACAATATTTCTTTATACCTAAAAAATATCCCCTACTTATTACTCCACCTTTTAATTCTTCTTTCATTTGTCATAATCCATCTCCAATCATTTCAATCGGAAAAGGTTTATTTACGAATATGGAGTCTGTGTCAGTGTAGTAAACTTCATAATCAGGTATAGTTTTATATTTCATCATTTCAATACGTCCGTAAGAGGTTACAGCGGAGGCTAAGGCGACATTACTCTTAACTTTTCTAAAATTAGACTCCATTTTCAGAGAATAATCCCTATTTAAAGTGTTAATTATATCATAATCTAAATTACAAATCATTAATATCGTGATTATTTCATCATTAATTTCTATAATGGATCACACTGGATAATTAATCAAATATTCAGTCAACTCTTCTCCTTTAATATTTTTAGTTTCAATCCATTCTTGTTTCCGGCCAAAATAACCATATAATTGATTTAAATGCATTTTAGCAATGAATTTTTAACTACCTTCGGTTGTTCGTTTTTCTTCAAAGAAATGAGTTACATAATCATTAAATATAAATGATTTACTGAATTCATATCCTTGTATAAATTCAAATTTATAACCGTATTTTAAAACAGCCTTTAATTCTTCGCTAAAATATATTCCAATTCAACAGCCCAATGGATGCACAGTTTTACCATCATGTTTACTTGGTAATAAAGGTATATGTAAATTATCAGGAGCTATAACCCTAACTTCACAAAAACCGAAAAAGGATTCTAAATCAATATCACTACCTTCTACAGTTTTAATAAATTTAACAGGCATAGGTTGAGTCATAGCGTATGGATACAATGAATTTACGTCATAATGATAAAAACCTTCACCCTATCTCATGTAATAATCTGTAGATCCTCCAAAATAACTTTTTCTGATTTAACTTTCAGGAAACGTATCTAATATTTGAATTTCTTCTGATAAAAACATTTGTCGAAAGATTTTAAGTGAGAAAGTTGAAGTGGATCATATCGAAGTAAAATCAACTATATATTTATTAATATAAATTTCTTGAGCCTTATTTAATGCGTTAAGTAACGCTACGGAATCTTGTATAGAATAATCATCAAACAATTTTAAGTAACTCTTGTTTATCGAATAAATCAATTGTATTAAACTCTTGTAAATAATTACTTGTGTAACCTTCTATACCAAACATTTTACATAATTCATTTAAAGAAAGGGGGAAAACTCGAATTGAATCTTTTCAAACAAGTTTTCGATCATCAAATTTAGCTTCGATAGAAATAAAACGATTTTGATCCTGTATAAAAGATGAGATATTTTCTACATTAACACCAGGTAAATTTAATAAACCTTTATATAAAAAGTAACCATCAAACGAACCCAGATTATGTGAATAAATAATCAAATTTTGCGATTTAATTTCCAACAACTCATTTATAAAGACCACCCATAATTGTGCTACAGCAACTTTAGGTTTTAGTTTTAACTCAGTATTATCAATTAATTTAAATACTTTTTTAAGTTCATTATCAATTTTATATGCAAAAGATATAGCTATTGGCACTTGTAGATTATTAATATTAATAGTTTCTATATCCATAGTACAAATATTTTTAGGTTGTATAACTTTAGGATGTTTTAATGGAGCAATAACGTTTTTAACAACTTTTTTTTCCTGGTATTACAAGATCAGTGTGAATACTTCTTCTCTGGATATGAATTGGATTGCTTTGTGCTCTAATTTTTGATTTAATTCTTTCCTTGGAGCCAATTTCTCACATTTTAATTGTAATATGAGTAAACGTTTGTACTTCATATCCTGATTCATAAAATCTATTTAATTGACTTTCAATTTTATTTAAATATTCTAAAATGGTTGTATCGCTAGTTAAAGCAATATTTCTATGAATGAAATATTCTTTATTACCAAACTTAGTTGGAAAATGAACCGAAGCAATAATAATTTTTTCAGGGAGATTATTAAACTCTTTAATTGATTTTAGTGTTTTAAATATTGCTAACATTAATTTATAAGGATCTAATAAGATATTATTTTCAAATTGAAATACGTGTGATTTTAACTTATCATCGTATGAAATAGATCTAAATTTTAATGGTTCGATATTATCAAGATCGAATTTTAAATTAAAACACACAAATTTGAAGTAATATGCCGAAAAAAGGAATTGAACCTTTATTTTACTCTCATGAGGGGTATGTTCTAACCAATTGAACTATTTCAGCTAATAAAAATAAATTTATTATTAATATTATTTAATCTTTTTATAAGTAAAATGTTTTTAACTTTGATTTAATATAATTTTCACTTTTTAATTTCTCCGCCGGCGGCGGCTAAAATAAAATTCTTTTTTAAAAATATCCGTATATAAAAATAAATTAGAAAAGTTATCTGTAAAACTATTTAAGTATAATTATAATAATATTTATATAAATTTATATTTATTTATTATAATTGCAAAATTCATTTTTATTTGTAAATAATTACCAATTATATTTATTATAATTGTAAATTAAATTTAATTGTAAATCCTTTTACTTCACTGTTTTACTCTAAAAATTAATAAGAGTTTAATATGACTTATAAATTTCTCATTAAAAAAACAAAAATAAAATTAAACAAACATAAGAAAGTGTTAGATATATTTATATTTATTTTAAAATAGTTTAAATCTAAAAACTATTTTTTAATGAAAATTTTTCTCTTTTTTTATCTATAAAATTTTCTTATTCCAAAGATATTAAAAATGTCTCTTAGAACCTTAACTATTTAATTTATTTATTTGTTTCCGCTTGGCGGATCTTAAATATATAAAATATCAGATTTAGATAACTAAACTCTCTTAAAAAAATGATATATAAATTATTTTTTAAGAATTAAAGTAAAATCAGAGACTTGAACTCTGAACATCGTCGCCACAAGACGTTATTTTACCAATTAAACTAATTCTACCTCTTTTAAATAAAAAATTAAAAAAATCTGTTGTTATATTTTATGTTGGATCTTTAGAATACCAAATATTTTTATCGCTTTGCGAGAAATTAAAAATTTTCTTTCTACATACAAAATTATCCGCCTAGGCGGCAA